ATAGAGAATATCGGAGCCATAGTGAAAGCGAGCTTTAATTAGAGCATAAGTCACTGTTTACAGACCCGAACCCGGATGATCTAGCCATGGCCAGGGTGAAGCTTAGGTAACACTAAGTGGAGGTCCGAACCGACTGATGTTGAAAAATCAGCGGACGAGCTGTGGCTAGGGGTGAAATGCCAATCGAATCCGGAGCTAGCTGGTTCTCCCCGAAATGCGTTTTGGCGCAGCGATTGATATTATAACTTAGGGGTAAAGCACTGTTTCGGTGCGGGCTGCGAGAGTGGTACCAAATCGATGCAAACTCTGAATACTAAGTGAACAGTCAATCAGTGAGACAGTGGGGGATAAGCTTCATTGTCAAAAGGGAAACAGCCCAGACCACCAGCTAAGGCCCCTAAATAATTACTAAGTGATAAAGGAAGTAAGAATGCATAAACAACCAGGAGGTTTGCTTAGAAGCAGCAATCCTTTAAAGAGTGCGTAATAGCTCACTGGTTTAGTGATCTTGCGCCGAAAATGAACGGGGCTAAGTAATTTGCCGAAGCTGTGGGATGTTTTATCATCGGTAGGGGAGCGTTCTGTTGTAGGTTGAAGCATTAGCAAAAGCGGATGTAGACAAAGCAGAAGTGAGAATGTCGGCTTGAGTAGCGAAAACATTGGTGGGAATCCAATGCCCCGAAAACCTAAGGTTTCCTTCGGAAGGTTCGTCCGCGAAGGGTAAGTCAGGTCCTAAGGCAAGGTTGAAGAACGTAGTCGATGGATAACAGGTTAATATTCCTGTACTATTTATTACTGATAACGAGGGACGGAGAAGGCTAGATCAGCCGGATGTTGGTTACCGGTTTAAGCTATCAAGGTTAAGAAAGATGGAGAAAACATCTAGAGCTAAGAAGCGAATACAAAGCATTAAGGTGCTAAAGTGATCGATGTCATACTTCCAAGAAAAGCTCGACATATCTGAAGTAATAAATACCTGTACCTTAAACTGACACAAGTAGGTAGGTAGAGTATACTGAGGGGCGCGAGATAACTCTCTCTAAGGAACTCGGCAAAATAGCTCCGTAACTTCGGGAGAAGGAGTACCCTTGTAGGGTTGCAATAACCAGGCCCAAGCGACTGTTTAGCAAAAACACAGGTCTCCGCAAAGTCGTAAGACAACGTATGGGGGCTGACGCCTGCCCAGTGCCGGAAGGTTAAAGAAATTGGTTAGTTGTAAAATGAAGCTAGTAACTGAAGCCCCGGTGAACGGCGGCCGTAACTATAACGGTCCTAAGGTAGCGAAATTCCTTGTCGGGTAAGTTCCGACCCGCACGAAAGGCGTAACGATTTGGGCACTGTCTCAGAGAGAGACTCGGCGAAATAGAATTGTCTGTGAAGATGCGGACTACCTGCACCTGGACAGAAAGACCCTATGAAGCTTTACTGTAGCTTGGAATTGAATTTGGGTTTAATTTGCGCAGCATAGGTGGGAGGCAGAGAATATATATTTGCGGATGTATAAGAGCCATTAGTGAGATACCACTCTGATTAAACTAGAATTCTAATATTGATTGCCATAAGCTGGCCAATAAACAGTTTCAGGTGGGCAGTTTGACTGGGGCGGTCGCCTCCTAAAAGGTAACGGAGGCGTGCAAAGGTTTCCTCAGGCTGGTCGGAAATCAGTCGTAGAGTATAAAGGTATAAGGAAGCTTGACTGCGAGACATACAAGTCGAGCAGAGACGAAAGTCGGCCTTAGTGATCCGACAGTACTGAGTGGAAAGGCTGTCGCTCAACGGATAAAAGTTACTCTAGGGATAACAGGCTAATCTCCCCCAAGAGTTCACATCGACGGGGAGGTTTGGCACCTCGATGTCGGCTCATCGCATCCTGGGGCGGTAGTATGTCCCAAGGGTTGGGCTGTTCGCCCATGAAAGCGGTACGCGAGCTGGGTTCAGAACGTCGTGAGACAGTTCGGTCCATATCCGGTGTAGGCGTTAGAGTATTGAGAGGATTTCTCCTTAGTACGAGAGGACCGGGAGAAACATACCTCTGGTGTACCAGTTATTGTGCCAACAGTAAATGCTGGGTAGCTAAGTATGGATAAGATAACCGCTGAAAGCATCTAAGCGGGAAGCTAACCTCAAGATGAGTACTCTTTCCAGTAAAATGGATAAGATCACGGTAAGACTAACCGTTTGATAGGCGTTAAGTGTAAGTGTAGTAATATATTTAGCTGAGACGTACTAATAGATCGAATGTTTTATATATTATACTTATTAAAACTTTAGTTTAATAGTGCAATTTATGTTTTGATACTCATGGCGCAGTAGAACCACTCCAATCCATTCCGAACTTGGTTGTTAAATGCTGCAGCGGCGATAATACTGAAAAGGAAGCTTTTTGGGAAGGTAGCTCAGTATCAAGACTATATCGAGAAATTAAAAGCTATAAGTTGTTTTTGTTTAAGTACTTAATTCAATCAATCTTTTTTTGTATCTATTTATAATATATTAGTATAATACTTTCTTACCTTCGAAAAACGAAAAAGTTTAATGAATTAACGTTATATCTAATTAGCTAGATCAATATGATCTAGTTTTATTTTTATTTACATTTGTTATGGTTGATTAAATATTCTAATCTTTATAGAAAGTATTAAAGTCTTGTCAATATTTATATAGAGGTTATATATATAAGATGAACTATAAAATATATAATACTTTATACTTTTATATGGTCTGTACGGCCATTCTTAATTGTCATATATCTTATAACTTCTCCTGTTAAGTACATAGTTTTTTCCAATATTTTAACTAAATTGCTACCTGCCATATAATTTATTTGTACATAAATACCATCATAATGAGATTGTATGTTATAATTTAGGTGTCTTCTGCCTTTATGTTGAATTAATATGTTTTGTCCACCATACTTTTTAATTAATGCTTTATATTGATTTACTAAAGCTAAATTTTCTGCTTCTGTTATATTAGGTTGTAGTATATAGATTGTTTCATAATGATTGAAATTCATAAATTATACCTTATAATTGATTATCAATTTGTATTCTTACCGCTTGAGAAATTACTGGTATTTTAGCATATTTTCCTTCAATAGATTTTATTATAGAGTAAACTATAGTTGATAAAACAAACCAAAACAATGTATTACATAGCATTAGTCCATACAAACTCATTCTAAACTCTATAGGTAAAGCTCTAAATGTAGCTCCCAGTAAGGAGTTAATTAGAAATAATAATATTGATTGTAATACATTAAATCTAATAAATGGGCGGTCTGGTATAGGGCTTTTATTTCGTACAAATAAATAATATAATATAAAAAATATAATAACAGCTAATGTTGGGTGAGTAACATAAAAAATGACTAAAGGCATTAGAGTCTTTTTATAAATTTGCATAATATTGAAAGGATAATCTGGTAAAATTTGTTGTCCGAAGTTTTGCAAGCCTTCTAATAATGGTAACCAATAAGGTAATATAGAACTTAATCGATCTACTAGTGTAATATTATTAATATTATAATTTTTATAGGATGTTGCTATATAAAAATATAAATAGCGTATTATAAAGCCGATTAATATAGTACTCAAAATGGTTAGTATTATAATAATCAATAAAGGTGATTTATTATGCATAGTAATTTTGTATAGTGGTTGCAGCACGTTATATTTAAATATGAATTTTATCGATGTTTTTTCTTTAAATAATCATTACATCAATGTTTGATGTGATTTTTATTATAAAATATGTTAAGTATATATTGATTTTACACTAAAATAATAAAATATTTCAAATATTTTTATTTATTTGATTAAAATAAAAACATGTCACGTAATTTATTGTCTTCATATTTGCATCTAACTCAGCCTCTAAAAATTAATAAAAAGTCTTTTTCATCTCGCTTAATGTTAGGTACAGGTAAGTATAGAAATTTAAAAGAGGCTAGTATGAGTATCATTAAGAGTGATGCTTCTATTGTAACAGTAGCTATTCGTCGTACATATATTAAGAAGTTAAATGGTAAAAGCAATTTACTGGATGGATTAAATTGGCAAAAGTTATGGCTTTTACCTAATACAGCTGGTTGTGAGACAGTAGAAGAAGCTGTTAGAGTTGCTTTTTTAGGTAGAGAAATGTCAAAAAAATTAGGGCAGCTAGATAATAATTTTGTGAAGCTAGAAGTTATTTCTGATTCGGAATATTTATTTCCAGATCCTTATGGAACGTTAAAAGCTGCAGAGTACTTAGTTAATAAGAATTTTACAGTTTTACCTTATATTAATCCAGATCCTATTTTAGCTAAACAATTAGAAGAGATTGGTTGTTCTGCAATTATGCCTTTAGGTTCTCCTATTGGGTCTGGGCAAGGTTTACAAAATCTTTTAAATTTACAAATTATTATAAATAATGCAAAAGTTCCTATTATAATAGATGCAGGTATTGGCACAGCTAGTGAAGCTAGTCAAGCTATGGAAATGGGTGCATCTGCAGTATTATTAAACACCGCTGTTGCTAAAGCTGCTAATCCTCAATATATGGCAGAGGCTATGAAATTAGGAGTTATATCTGGACGTGTTTCTTATTTATCTGGCAGGATGTTAAGACAAGATAAAGCTGTAGCAAGTTCACCCTCAGAAGGTATATTCATAAAGTAATTTAACATGGAAGTATATTTTATTTAAACTATGATTTTAGTTATTGATAATTATGATAGTTTCACACAAAATTTAGTTCAGTCTTTAGGTGAGTTAGGTGTATCAGTTTGTACTGTCAGGAATGATGAAATATCTTTGTCTTATATTGATCAATATAATCCCAGTCATATTGTTTTATCTCCTGGCCCAGGTAATCCTGAAAATTCAGGTATATCTTTACAATTAATTAGTTCTTATGCTAAGACTATACCTATTTTAGGTGTATGTTTAGGTCATCAAGCCATAGGCTATGTATATGGTGCACAAATTACTCAGCTACAATATCCTATGCATGGTAAATTAAGTCAAATTGTACATAATTCTCAAGATTTATTTACTGGTTTACCTAATCCTTTTTCTGCAACGCGTTATCATAGTTTGATTATTAACCATCAAGGCTTACCTAATAACTTAGAAGTTACAGCTTGGACACATGAGGGCATTATTATGGCATGTCGTCATAAAAAATATAGATTACTTAGAGGTATTCAATTTCATCCAGAAAGTTTATGGACACTTGAAGGGCAAGAAATAATTAGAAACTTTATTAAATTTTAATATTTAGAGACTTATTTTCTTCATGAAGTTTAAATATCAACTGAAAAGATCCAGTAAGTGATATTGGACCTTTTTAATTGTATTGATTTGTATGTTTTTGAAAATTATAGTAGAGGTTTTATATTTTGTAAATATATTATTTATTTGTTTTGGTATAAGTTATTATATATTTAGTTTGTCAATTGTTTGTTCTTTCAATATGTTGTAGTATTTTACGGTATATTATATTTCTTTATATAGTTGATTATTGAATACTCGTTTGGAAAAAAGAAGACAATTATTTGTGCAATAAGTTTATGTTTATTATTACTGTCTATTCATAATTATCAATTATATTACTATATTATCTTTATATCCATGTATATTGAGTATATGTTTCTTCAATGTTGATTAAATCTTCTTCAAAACTTAATGTAGCCCTATTCGTAAAACCAGCTATTTCTATATGTTTTATTGTACTGTTTACCCACACTTGAGAGTAAGATATATAACTTATAATTATGCTAATCATTAATGTTAAAAAACCTGTGTAAGTAATGATAATACCAGGATCTGTTTTAATTTGCAGGCCTGTGTTAGTCATTATTTCCAGTATTTCTACAGCTGTATTGTTGATAACTACTGTTTCATTTGATTTAGTCTGTATTAGTAAATTATTAGCTGTATCATATATAGAAATTTGGTCATTGAATTTAGTTACAATAAATATAATATGTGTTGTCTGGTTAATAGGCATCTGACATGACCATAAGATCTGATTATTGATTTTATGCTTGATAATAGGTTTTTGGATAATTTGACTATTTCCTATTTTCATTCTTATACTATTTATGCTCCAATCAGTTTGATAAAACGTGACACCATTAAATATTAATGGTGAATTAACAAAAATGTATTTTTGATGTATATTCTGGCCTTGACTATTATATAGTACAATATTGGAAAAAAATTGTTTTATTGAGTTGTCTTTATTATATGTGATATCAAAATTTTGAATTTTTCCTATTAGATTATCTGGTAATGTGCTATTAAATCCAGATTGAATTGTATTTTTAATATGAAATATTTCTCCTTCTGGTATTATCTCTTGTGCTGTAAATCCACCCAATAAACTGATTAAAGATCCTATGAGAGTTACGATTATACTGAAGTGCACAATAATAGGAGCAATTCGGCCAGCTAAGCCTTTATAAGCGTATAAGCATCTTTCTTTATGAAATATATAATAGTGGTTATTGTACAAACTATAAATTATATTACATATAGATATTTTTTCTAATGTTGTAAAATGAGACTTATTATTTCTTTTGTGAATTTGTTGTAAAAATTTCCATTTACGAGCATTTCTTAAGCTGGGTAATTGATTAGAAAAAGTGCATGTTAATAAACTACAAAAGAATAAAATCAATATGATTATAAAAAATGGATTTGAATATATATGATCTAATCCTAAATTTAGAATTATCTTCCAATTAATTACAATATTCAATGATTGATTCTGTATAGGATAAGTTGTTTGATAATATGAAATGCTTTGATTTTGTTCAATGATAGTTCCAATTATACTGATAATAGCTATTATTAGTAGTAAGCTAATAGAGAAACTTAAATTACGAAGTCTTTTAAATGTGTGCCATACAATATTTCTAAGATTAAGTAGCTTCATAGATTATAATAGGAATTTATTTAATTATATAAAAATAATGATATGTTGTTTTTCAGACAATATTATATAAATATTATATTAAGTAAAGAAAAAACACTATATCCTAACATAGTACACCCACTTAAAAAAGTAATATTATTCCATACAATAGGCCATCTATTTGTTAGATTATAATGAAGGTTTTGATTAATAATGAGATATACAGGTAACATATAACTTAATAAGTATATTGTAGTGTATACAATTTCTAATAACCAAAATTTACAAGAAGATATCCAAAATAATATGATTAATATTATTGGGGCTGTACAAGATGAAGAACTAATACCTACAATTAATCCTGTTATATAGTTATATAAAAAAGGTATCAATGATAATTTATCATATAGATTATATTTGTAATTAAAGCTATTTTTAAATTCTATTATTTGTAATAAATTGAAGCTAATTATAATTGTGATTATATACGATAATAAGGGAAAAGCATGCAACAAGTATTCATATTTTTTATGGAATGCTTGGAATATTATAATATTAAAAATAGTACTACTGAGTATGCCAAATATAAATATTGTTTGGGCATTCTTTGTTAGTTTTTTTGCATATATATATGACAAGCTAATAGGTATTACAGAAAGTAAACATGGATTCAAGCTTGTTAATAAACCACTTATCATCAGCAATATGAAAATAATCGGATGAGCACTATTTATTTGCAATCTTAATATATTATATAAATTTTGTTCAATGATATAAGTATTGTAATTGATTATATTAAGAATATGAATTTTAATCATGATATATGGATATTTTTAATTGGTTTGTAGTATTATTGCAAATTAGGTATATTTCAATTTATTAACTCCCCAGGAAGGATTTGAACCTACGACCAATCGGTTAACAGCCGATCGCTCTACCGCTGAGCTACTGAGGATAACTGTAAGAATACATATTAAATATATCAAAATAATAACAAGATGGCAAGTTTTCTGTGCACTCATCAATTATCATACAATATATGAGTTCATATTACTTGTTTTTAGTTCAGTTTTTTGATATACTCTACTTATTATTTATATTAAAGCGGACATGGTGGAATTGGTAGACACGCTAGATTTAGGATCTAGTGAGCTTGTCTCGTGAGAGTTCAAGTCTCTCTGTCCGCATATAGTTAGTTAACATAATTTTTTTATATTTTAATTCCATCTTTGAACTACTAGTTTTATAGATCCATCGTGTAATTTTTCTTGATTTCTAGTTGTAAATCCTTCAGCATGGCTTACTTCTATAATTGAGTTAATGGCATATTGTTGCAATATTTTTTCTACGATATTTTCTTGGCATATATTATGATTATTTTTCCATAAGTCAAAGTCTGATATAAATGTGTATTCTTGTCCATTCCATAAAAAACCTATTATATTTGTATTATTCTTCCTTACAACCATATCCATATATTCTAAATTTCCATTACTATCCTGCAAATGTAATTTGTTCATACTATACTCAAGATTTATATCTGTTAAGCTTTTTTGTAGTATTTTTAGGTCAGTTATATTGGTTTTTATACGACTAAAATGTGACATAATATTGTATTGATTTTTATATTATTTAAATTAGTTGGAAATAAATTTGATAGTTCCCTTATATTATAATTCTATATATCCATACTAAAAAATCAACTATTAAGTTTTTTATCATTTTTTTATTGTTGGATGATTTTTTACAATAAGCTTAGTAATCTTACTGAACTTTGATCAATTATTTTAATGTAATATTTACAATTTCTTTATATTTTAGTAATAATATATATAACAAGTTAAGAATGTCTTGGGAAGTATCCTTAATTATCCTAATCAAATATATAATATTATGACTGCTACTTTAGAAAGACGCGAAAGCGCAAGCCTGTGGGAACGTTTTTGTACTTGGATTACAAGCACTGAAAACCGCCTTTATATTGGTTGGTTTGGTGTTCTAATGATTCCAACATTATTAACAGCTACATCTGTATTCATCATTGCATTCGTTGCTGCACCTCCAGTTGATATAGATGGTATTCGTGAGCCAGTTGCTGGTTCTTTACTTTATGGAAATAACATCATTTCTGGCGCGATTATACCTAGTTCTGCAGCAATTGGTATTCACTTTTATCCAATCTGGGAAGCTGCATCACTAGATGAGTGGTTATATAATGGTGGACCTTATCAACTGATTGTTTTACACTTCTTATTAGGTGTATGTTGCTACATTGGTCGTGAATGGGAGTTAAGCTATCGTTTAGGTATGCGCCCTTGGATCTCTGTTGCTTTTACAGCTCCTGTAGCAGCAGCAGCAGCAGTTTTTCTTGTATATCCTATTGGACAAGGAAGCTTCTCTGATGGTATGCCTCTAGGTATTTCTGGCACATTTAATTTTATGCTTGTATTCCAAGCTGAGCATAATATCTTAATGCACCCTTTTCATCAATTGGGTGTAGCAGGTGTTTTCGGTGGTTCTCTATTTAGTGCTATGCATGGTTCTTTAGTAACTTCTAGCTTAATTCGTGAAACAACTGAAAATGAGTCTGCAAACAATGGTTATAAATTTGGCCAAGAAGAAGAAACATACAACATCGTTGCAGCTCATGGATACTTTGGCCGCTTAATCTTTCAATATGCAAGTTTTAACAATTCACGTTCATTACATTTCTTCTTAGGCTTATGGCCTGTTGTAGGAATTTGGTTCACAGCAATGTCTGTAAGTACTATGGCTTTCAACTTAAATGGTTTTAATTTCAATCAATCAGTTGTAGATAGTCAAGGGCGTGTAATCAATACTTGGGCAGATATTCTTAATCGAGCTAACCTAGGTATGGAAGTAATGCATGAACGTAATGCTCATAACTTTCCTTTAGATCTAGCTTCTAGTAATTCTTTACCAGTATCTCTAGTTGCTCCATCAATTAACGGTTAGTTAGCATAACATAATTTATTCTGATTATGTTGTTTTATAAGTACATTTAACTAAATACAAAAAGTAATTACTTTTTGTATTTTTTATATTATATAACTGTCAGTTTGTTACCGACGAGTTTAACATATAATTCTAAAGGGATAATGTAATTAACTTTCGGACGTAGTAATTGAATAGGGTTAGTATCATCTATATAAGTGAAGTAGTGGGGTGTAAAAATTTTAGATGGTCTAAAATACTTCTTTTTTAATATTATATACGGTTTATTTTGAAATCGTTTCTTAAAAAATAAACATTGAATATTTTTATAGTTGTTTAATGTATTTTTGTAGTATTTGCTTGTCTTTTTGAGAAGTTTAACAAATTTTCTGTCTGTTGAATTAATACGAAAATTTTTGTCATTAGTAAATAACTCTTGTAAGCTTTGTTCTCTTCGTCTTCTAGTAAGTTCAACTAAACCTAATTCTGATAATTGTACTATTTGTGGTTTAGCATTATCTACTTTTAATAATTTGCTAAAATGTTCTAATAGTTGTAATTGATCACCCTGCGAAGACATATCAATAAAATCGATAATTACAACTCCATTAATATTTCTTACTTTTAATTGGTGAGCTATTTCAATCGCTGCATAGAAATTTGTTTTCAGAATAGCTTCTTTAGAATTACTTGATTTATTGAATGACCCAGAGTTTACATCAATTACTGTTAATGCTTCATTACTTTCAATGATAATATGACCTCCGTAAGGCAACTTCACTTTTGGTTTGAGTGCATTATCTATAGCATGTTTTATATAAAACTGATCTAATATGCACTTCGATTGATTATATAATTGTAATTTTATGTTTTTATGACTTGATATACAATTCCATTTATATAAGTAATAATTTAATTCATTTAGCCCTTCTTGAGAATCAATTATTATTTTTGTGATATTGGTTTCATAACAATCTCTAATAATTTTTCTGATTAAGTTTTCATCTTTATATAATAATAAAGGTGAAGAATTATCTATAATTGCTTTTTGTATAAAATTCCATTGTTTTCTTAAATCATCTAAATCATCTAATATAATATTGTCTTGAATACCTTCTGCAGATGATTTAATTAATAAGCCCATTTTGCTAGGTTTAAGTAAAACAGCTAATGAGTAAAGATATGTACGTTCATTATAATCGTAAATCTTATGTGATATGCAAATAGTATTACAAAAAGGCATTAATACTAGGTATTTTCCATGCAAATGTATATTGGTAGTTAATCTAGGCCCTTTATAATTAGTGGGTTCTTTGATAATTTGTACTAAAATAATCTGATTTATAGACAAAATTTCTTCTATGTTTTTAACATGTTTTCCTTTTTTAATATGTTTTATATCATTTATATGTATGAAACCGCTTTTTCCAGATTTATTTAGTTTTATAAAAGCAGCGTTGATACTAGCAAAAATTCTTTCTACAGTACCTATGTATATATCGTTTACTTGATACAAATTATTAATTGTAATAATTTCTTGAATTTTATTATTGTTTAATATAGCTGCTAGATTATTGTAGTGAGAAATAACTATTTTTTTTATCATTCTTGAAACATCGCTATAAAAAAATTAGATAGGTCAATTTATCATAATTATATTTGTAAAAATTACGTTTTTATGGACTGTTTCAATTTATATGCTATAAATTTTTTTCGTTTTTTATAATACTAACTGTTGTATGATTTTTTTTACTCTTTTTGAACATTACTATTCCATTAGATAATGCGAATATAGTGTAATCTTTAGCTAATTTCACATTGAGTCCAGCCTTGAATCTGCTTCCTCTTTGTCGAACAATGATGTTGCCTACACTTGCTAATTCCCCTCCATATTTTTTTATTCCTAATCTTTGCGAATGAGAATCACGACCATTTTTTGTGCTTCCACTACCTTTTTTATGTGCCATGTGTTATAATTACTAGCTTAATTTATAATATATAATTACGAATTTTGTTACAATAATTTACATAAGTTCAAATATTATTGAAATACTTGTTCTATTAATAATCTTGTAAGTTTTTGTCTGTGTCCTTGTTTCTTTCTACAATTTTTTTTTGATTTTGATTTAAAAACAGTTATTTTTTTACCTTTTATATGTTTTAAAATTTTTGCCTTTATAACTACAGATTGTATACAAGGTTTTCCTATTTTAATAGAATTTTCTTGTTTTAGAATTAACACTTTATTAAATTGTATATAATCTCCTGGTTCTCCTGGAATATAATTTATATCATAATACTTACCAGGTTCTATCCAAATTTGCTTACCATCTGCTTCTATTATTGCATATATCATAAATAGATAATTGTTTAATGTCTAATATTTAATAATATAATAACTTAAATTTAAAATAGTAACAAATATATTTTTTAAATTCTAGTTTTAATAGTTCATCTTTTCGAATACTAAATTTGTTGAGTTTGTCATCAATCATGACTAAATAGAAATGATATTTGATCATCTTTTTTGTGTCTGTCTGTAAAGTCTTTACTGCTTATTGTTGTACCATCTGGTAGCATAAAGTCATATCCTCTTTTTAATTTACCGTACATAGGACCTGTCTCTATTTGCCATTGTTTTGCTTTATGTAATTTAAATTTGCCTTTATTGCTAGGAATTGTAACAATAAACTCAAAGTATATAGACTTCTTTAAGCAATATATTTGATATTTATGATCTTTTATAATATAGTTTGTTTTTAATTGATGAAAGTATAAATTGTATCTAAAATTGGTTTTTGAATATTTTTTTATCAACTCTAGATATTTCGCCAAATCTGTTGGACCATATATATGTACAGCACTCTTTTTATTGCTTAAACTTAAACTAGATAGTAATCCTGGTAATCCAGATATATTACATATTGTCATTTCTGTAATAATGATTTTAGATACTTGGCTTATTTTTATTTTTTGTTTCATTAAATAATGTTGACAACCGTTGCAACAATTAAAAAGCCAAACTGTTTTCAGGTTTCTGAATTTACAATAAAAGCAGGCTTTTATATGTTGAATAAAGAAGTCATTATAATTTAAATGTATAATCTTCATTTATACTTAGTATACTTAATATTGTAGTTTTAAATAGTATTTCAGTTATGGTTATTTAACTTTAATTATTTAAATGATTAATTGTTAATTATTTTCTTTTTTTTCTTGTATATATATAAAACTGTTGGCTTTACCTTTTATTACTGATTTGCCTAATGATATAGATTTTTTACAAATATCATAAGCTTTATGCTTCCATTGTGCTTTTCGTGATTTACATTTTGATTTTGATGTGCGTTTTTTAGGTACAGCCATAAAATTTTTTATTAATTTTAGTATTTGATATTATATGCTTATTTGTCATCCTGATATGCTTCATAAATATATATGAAATATATTTTGATAATTATATTGATTTTTTGAGGGAATCCTATATCATTTGATTCCCTTTATTCTAATTTTAATTTAAGATAGTTTACAATATACTTTACATGCTACGAAATTGTTGTAAAGCTACTCTACCAATATTATATAAAGCCCAAGAAGCAGCTGCTAACACAGGCAGTAGTACAATTAAAAGTCTTATATCCATACTTTTGTTCCTTAAGTTTTTATATAATTATATTATACTTTTATCATAGTTATGACAAAGGAATTATTATGTTATAATTATACTTGATTAATACTCTATTTTTATGTATCCAATTTTTTCTCTAAGAAATAAAAATTGTATTAAACTTTTTGATATCTGTAGACTTGCAGAATAAAAATATATTTGTTTAATATTTTAATATAGTTATATGAGGGATTTGCCTTTTACTTTAGATCAGTTAAGAATTTTAAAAGCTATTATAAAAGAGGGGAGTTTTAAGCGTGCGGCAGATAGTTTATATGTATCTCAACCAGCTATTAGTCTTCAAATTCAAAATTTAGAGAAACAATTGAATATACCGTTGTTTGAAAGAAGTAATAAAAAAGCAACTTTAACAGAAGCTGGTAATTTATTATTAAGATATGGTGGAAGGATTTTAGCATTATGTGAGGAAACCTGCCGAGCATTAGAAGATGTGCAAAATTTGCAAGGAGGAACCTTAGTTATTGGTGCTAGTCAGACTACGGGAACTTATTTAATGCCTAGATTAATAGGTTTATTTCGACAAAGATACCCACAAGTCAATGTTCAATTACAAGTACATTCTACTCGTTTAATCTCTTGGAGTGTTGCAAATGGTCAGGTTGATTTAGCTGTTATTGGTGGAGAGGTGCCAAATGAATTAAAAGATACTTTACAGATCACTTCATATGCAGAGGATGAGTTGGCTCTTATTTTACCTACATCTCATATATTTTCTAAACTGCCAGATATTCAAAAAGAAGATCTATATAGATTAAGATTCATTGCTTTAGACACTCAATCTACTATACGTAAAGTAATTGATAAAATCTTAATTCAACATGATATTGATAGTAGTAGGTTCAAAATAGAAATGGAGTTGAATTCTATAGAAGCTATTAAAAATGCAGTACAATCTGGATTAGGAGCTGCATTTGTTTCGGTATCTGCTATCGCAAAAGAATTGGAATTAGGTATACTCCATTGGGCTAAGATAGAGAACGTAACAATTAAGCGTATGTTATCAATAATTATTAATCCAAATCGTTATAAGTCTAAAGCAGCTGAGACTTTTAGTAAAGAAATTTTGACTTTGTTTGTTACACCTGCTGCATGAATTAACTTGTATGTAAACTCGACTTTTTCATATTTGATGAAAAAATATAATTGGATTGAAACTCGCCTATTGCGACAAATCCAATTCTCAATTTTAACCATTGAATAAATTGTTTATCTAATGCAATAATAGCTGCGTAGTCTGCTGTCAATTGTGCGTATGTATGGTTTATATTAAATGATTTTAACAGATCTGGATTGGTAATAAACCAAAAATCTATATCTTTGTTTATTTCTTTATAATGGTTAGTTCTTTCTCTCAAAATTTCTTCAATTGGTTCCTCATTCATTAAAAAGTTTCTGCTTGCAATTACAAAGTAGTATTTAGGCATATTATATGATATTAATTGTTTAAATTACTCTATGACCTTAATTATCATCTTATAAATAACTATATTATTATATTAATATTATATCTTAAAATATTAATAAATTGAAGCATATATGGTAAACTATTGGCCTGATAAGCAAGGCATATATCTTAATCATGAAGTAGCTTATTTGTTTGCTCATATAAGACAAAAGTTTCATAGAAATTTGTCTAATAATACGCAGGATTATCTCTATATTGATATATTAAATAATTCTGTAAAGCATAAATTGTTTTCCATTGTTTTAGTAGAGTTAGAAATATTAGTTTTAGATTTAGTGGAGTTAAATATAAGCCTTCAAGGTATTCAAATATTAAAGGATAAAATTTTCTATGATTTAATTCAAAAAGTAGTAGCTCGTTTCTTAATAGAATTTACTATCAATAGTTCTTCTATTATTCTAATAGAAAGTAAAAGGTATGCTTACTTAAAAGTTATTTTATTAGAATATAAGTGGCTATTAGAAAATTTATTAATATATTTAATTTTTGGTTCTATGCATATTGATAATTATATTTTTGCATTTGATCAAAAAAATACCCCAATAAAACATGTAGAAATTTTGCTGGAAAATGTAATGATACAAATTAGTAATTTGGCTATTTTTATGATATTGGAAAATTTAAAATCATTATCTAATATAATTATATTTTTGAAAACTAATAAATTATGTAATAGATCTTATATTTCTATTAGATCTTTAGCTTCTTTTCGCAACAATTTATTTTATCAAAACTTATTATACTTATATGTTGTTCAACCTAAATATATATACAGTAATCGTTATAAGGTTTGGTTAATGGGACCTGAAGGTTTAGTTACTAGATATATCTATGCTTATAGATTAGAAGATTTTATTCAATTATCATATTTGCAATTAATAATAATTACTTTAATAGAGTTACAAGATTTTATAATTCCTAAGTGTGAAAAATTTTTACTTGTTTTAGTAAAACTCATTTTTTATATATTCATAAATATATTAGGAAATGGAATAATGGTTTTAGTTCGTATTATAATTTTAGGAATAGATAGTTTACCTAGATAGCTATAAAACTATATAAATGATCTATTTTTATCAATGTTGTAATTTTATTAATATAATTTATGAAAGACCTTAATTGTAATTCCATTATGACAGAGCATTTTACTTCTTTAGATATTAGTTCTGATATTCCAAAGCAAATAAAGATGATAAAGCAAATAATACAATCAGGTAAAATTGGCCAAGAAGCTCTTTTAAATTTTTTAGTTAATAGATGTATTATTCAAAAGAAAAATGTTGAAGTCTTAGATGGTTTAATATTTGAACTTTTGTATTTTGATAGTGTGGATGATATAAAAAAAAGGTTAAATTCTTATTTTTCTTTTGGTCTTATAGATTTAACATCATCTTTGCAATTAAATTATCAACCTTTGCAAGATCTGTTAATTAATCAGAACTTTCAACAAGCAGATAAGCTTACTCAATCTTATCTTTGCTCATTAGCTAATTTGGATCGAGAATACAATCGTAACTGGCTATATTTCACGGATATATTTTCTCTTCCTACAGAAGATTTGTATATTTTAGATAAATTATGGCGAGTTTATTCTAGAAATAAATTTGGTTTTTCAATACAACGGAAGATTTGGTTATCTATTAATTGTAATTGGGACAAACTATGGGTTCAAATAGGATGGAATAAAAATGGTATTCCCGCTAGGTATCCTCATGAATTTATATGGAATATTGATGCACCTGATGGACATTTACCACTATTTAATCAATTAAGAGGTGTACAAGTAATATCAGCATTATTTAATCATAGTGTTTGGAGCGGTGATGAATGAGCATAATTATTATATTGTTTAAATTGTTTAGTTAAATTAATGAAATATTTAAACAAGTAGTCTGAATCATGTGGACCTGGGCTAGCTTCGGGATGGTATTGTACTGAAAATATTGGCTTTGTACTGTGAAATATAGCTGCTACAGTAGAATCATTTAAATTAAAGTGTGTAATATTTATAGTTTTGTTGTACAAAGATTTTTGAGTTACAGCAAAACCATGGTTTTGACTTGTAACTTCTGCTTTTTGTTTAATGCCTGAAGGATGGTTTAAACCTCTATGTCCAAATTTGAGTTTAAATGTTTCTGCTTCTAGGGCTAGACTTATTACTTGATGTCCCATACATATACCAAATATAGGTATGTTAGTATATTGTATAATTTTTTTAATTGTATTTATAGCATACTTGATTGCTGAAGGGTCTCCAGGACCGTTAGATAGTAAAATGCCATCTGGATTGTATAATATAATTTCTTTATATGAACTCGTTGCAGGTAATATATGAATAGAGCAACCATAGCTATATAATCTAGATAAAATATTATGTTTAACACCGAAGTCTATTAGAATTATTTTTAAACCACATCCATATGTTCTATCTGTTTTATATTGTAAATATGAAAAATATTGATTAGAATAGTCTTGAAATTCGTAATTTTTTTGTGTTGTAACTTTTTTTACTAAGTCACTACCTTCTATTTGAGGTATATTTTTAAATTTACATGAGAGTAAATCAGGATTTAAATATTTACTCGAGATACATCCATTCATAGAGCCAGTTTTTCTTAAGTGTTTAGTTAATGCTCTTGTATCTATACCAAAAATATGAGGTATTTTATTACTTATGATATATCTTATCAAAGATTCTTGTTGCCGCCAATTATTTGGTGAAAAACAAAGATTTTTAGCTACTATACCTTTTATATAAATCTGATTAGATTCATTATCTTCATAATTAATTCCTGTATTACCAATTTCTGGATAAGTAAAAGTTATTATTTGTTCTGCATAACTAGGATCTGTCATGATTTCTTGGTATCCAGTCATACCTGTGTTAAATACGACTTCTCCGAAAGATATTGTAGAATTTAGTAAAGTCCAACCTTTATAAACTTTACTATCTTTTAACATTAGAATTGCTGGATATAGATTGTACGTCATTGCTTGAGTATTTAAATGTAAAATATATAAATATTACAGGTATATATAAGTTATTCGTGTACATAATAATAGATAGCCATATTTAACAATATTAACTATCTATTGTTATCAATTTAATTTGTTATATAGTATTTGAATTTATAAGTAAGCTAATTATTTTACCATCCATTTTCTGATTTGTTCAAAACGTAATTAGCAACGTTTTCTATGTCTTCATCTGCTAAGCGTCCACCAAATGCAGGCATAGCATTTTTACCATTTTTTACTTGATTGGTAATAGCTTCTATACTGTTCATACTATTAGCTTGTAAAACATCACCTTTTAGTGTTTTATCTGGCATTATTGCATTGTTTCCACCTGCATGACAAGCTGAACAGTTTGCTGAAAAAATTTGTTCTCCGGCATCTAAATCTGCTGCAGCAGTTGGTTGAAAATTATATGTGAAAATATTGTAAATAACAAAAAAAGTGAATAACCATCTCATAAATTGTATATCCTTAGAATGATAAAGTAAATGAAATCTTAATATATATTATATTTGATTTTTTAGGATCTATAGCATATATAAGATAATTTACATATAATGTATTTTAAGTTTGATTTGATTTTTTAGTAGTATATTTTACCTCCTCCCCACTTTTCTGCTGCAATTTTAGGTTGAATTAAAATATGGCCAGCAATTGCAAACAGATCTTCGTCTGTCAAGTTACGCATTTTAGGGAAGATTTCTGCACTTTTTATACTAGGATGTAACTCGGCAATAGAATTGGCACCATCATAACTTGTGGGATCTTTCATATATTCTATTAGGTTATAAATATTATCTCTAACAGGTGTTGCTCCACTTAGTGATTCGGGATCTAGGCCTATATTAGGGTTTGTTTTCGTAATTCCACCATTATGACATTGAGCACATGAATTATTAAAAAGGCGTTTACCTCTTTTAACTTGTTCTGGAGTTAATATAATAGTTTTCCCAGATTCTTCTAAAGTTACCGTTCTCGTTGCTTCATCTAGTTCTATAGCATAAACTTGATTTAATAAAGTTTCAAAAACAATTATAACAGCAAAGAAACTTAGCTGAATTTTAGTGTTTGAGATCATAAGATTTATATTATCCTTGAATTAAGCAAATAGTTTATATATTATATATTACATAATACTTTAATTACTATTTATTAAATTCTTATTTCACTATAATTTAGTAATTTTGCTTTGCATATTTAATAAATGGTTGTTACTAAATGAATTTTTGTTATTATTATAGAGTGTCGATACATTAAGTTAAAAGATTTTCATAGTGGTTTATCATAAAAAGACAAAATTTGGTGAATTGTTGTTTTGAGTTTGATTCTTGATATAATTAAGTCTATAAATCCATGTTTAAATAAATATTCAGATGTTTGAAAATTGTCAGGCAGATCTTCTTTGATGGTTTGTTCTATAACCCTTCTTCCAGCAAAGGCAATTAATGCATTTGGTTCTGCAATAATTAAATCTCCTAGCATAGCAAAGCTTGCTGTTACACCTCCTGTAGTTGGAGAAGTAAGAATGGGAAAATAAGGAAGCTTTTGCTCCTTATGCTTTTGTAGTGCTGAAGAAATTTTTGCCATCTGCATTAAACTCAGCATTCCTTCTTGCATTCTTGCTCCTCCCGAAGCACATATAATAATAACAGGAAGTTTATTAATTGTTGCTCTTTCAATTAGTCTAGTAAGTTTTTCCCCTACTACTGAACCCATACTGCCACCCATAAATCTGAAATCCATAATACCAAGAGCAATAGGTACATCAAAAACATGCCCTAAGCCAGTTTGCACAGCATCAAATAATCCTGTTTGTATTTTCATATCTAATAATCTTTTACTATATAATTTTCTATCAGAAAAACCAAGTGGATCTGTTGAAGTTAAGAATGTGTTAATAGGTTGCCATGTATTTTTATCAATTAGTTGTGTTATTCTATCTTGACTAGTCGTAGGAAAATGATGCTCACATTTAGGACATGTTTTAAAGTTTTTTTCTAAAGTTTTATAGTACATTAGTAGACTACATTTACTACATTTTATCCATAATCCTTCGGGTACTTGTAAGTTTGTTTTTTTTGTATTGGTTGTTAAGGATGTATTACGTTTAATATTTAACCATTCTGATAAGGACATATGAAATAATGGATGAATTTTGATAATTAGATTAGTTATTTGAATATAATTTATAGTATTCAAATTATAAGAAAAAACATAATTACAGATTTAGTAATGATCTATATAAATGTGTTTTTCTTATTAATTATATGAATATATTGAAGATAAAATAGAATGTTAATTTCTTAATGTTTTATCTTTTTGACTAACAAATAAGAGCGCTAGTGTAATAGGTAATACAACAATTAAAGCACCTAAGATTAAACTGTTGAAAAAACCAGATAGTGATGATGTCATTATGAATTTTCCTTCATTAATAATTTTTGAAACATGAATTTATAAACTAAATCAATAAAATATAGAATATGTATATTTTATTGTTTAATTTGAATCTTATAGATTGTTCCTATATTGTAATACAGTTTATTTAAATAGTTAACTTTTTGTGTTTTCTATTAACATTTCCATTTAATTACAACTGTACCCCAAGTTAAGCCTGCACCGAAACCGGAAATTACTATAATATCTTCTTTCATAATTCTATTGTTCTGTAATGCTTCATCCAGTGCTAGTGGTATGGATGCAGCTGAAGTGTTTCCATATTTGCTTAAGTTAGATATTATTTTACACTTATCCATAGATAATCTATTTGCTACAGCATTTAAAATTCTTTTGTTAGCTTGGTGCAATAAAAGCCAGTTAACGTCTTTTGTTGAAAGATGTAAAGCATTAAGGCATTTTGTAATACTAGCGGGAACTTTTGATACGGCAAATTTATATACTTCCTTGCCGTTCATTGACATATATTGAAATTGACCTTGAAAAAGTTGGAAAGTATTTAGAGAATATGGATTCTCTTTGTATGTAATTGATAGTTCATCAGATTGTTTTCCATCCGTATTTAGTTGAAAACCTAAAATGGCGTTATCTTCTTCAGAACATGCTTGTATTATAGCTGCACCGGCTCCATCACCAAATAGTATACAAGTTTTACGGTCTGACCAATCGATCCATTTTGATAAAACATCGGCGCCAATGATTAAAATATTTTTGTAACTACCATTTTGTATAAATTGTGCAGCGGTTACAATGGCTAGCACAAATCCTGAGCATGCTGCTGTTAGATCAAATGCAACCGCTTTTTTAGCTCCAATTTTTGCTTGTACTTTACTAGCGCTACCAAAAAGATCGTTAGGACTTGATGTTGCTAATATAATTAGATCTATTTCTAAGGGGTCCATCTGAATATTGTTTAATGCTTTCATTGCAGCATTATAAGCAAGATCTACTACTGATTTATTCGCACCTGTTAATACTCGTCTTTCTTTAATACCTGTACGTGTTACTATCCATTCATCTGATGTCTCAACTATTTGACTGATATCTTTATTATTTATACATAAATCTGGAACAGCAGAGCCTACAGAAATAATTCGAGCTCCTTGCATGATTGATGATTTCATGTCTTTTTCAAATTCTATTGAATTATAATAGTTTATATTTAAGTATTAGAGACATTATATGTTCATTTATTAGTAATTAATATATTTATTATGTCAATTTTGATAAGATTACAAAATAATAAAACCCGAAAAATACTTTACTTAATTAAGCTGAATTGCTGCTACTTTCCAGTTCTGACAAGTTTAAGCTATTAATAATGTATTTTCCGAGTATAATTAATATTATAGCATTACACAACTAAGCAAGCAACTATTTAATTGCATTGATTAAATTTATATAAGTTTAGTAAGTTTTATGACATACCTTGTATTATAAAATCAAAATAAGGTTCTATAATAATTATTTCATCTTTTTCTAAAGTTTTAATAGTTGCTTGTTTTAAACAGTTTATAGCATCAATCATACCTATGATAGGTACACCTAAAGAATTATACATTTCTCTTACTCCGATTAGACCTATTCTTTCAATAGAATTTTTATCTCCAGTCAATACGCCATATGTTACTAAACGTAAATACCATCCATAGTCTCGAAGACATAAGGATCTTTTTCTAGATCCTTCTGCATTACCTCCAGGAGCTATATATTCTGGGTGAATCTGAAAAATAGATTTACTAGCTTGTTGTATAATTTCTTTTTCTTTATCTCTTAGTTTACTACTGATACAGATACGAGTTTCTCCGGTTTTTAGATAGTTTGTTATTGACTGTAGTTCTCCAATACTAGGATATCTTAATTCATTGTCTGCGTTTAAAATGATTTGGCTAACTAAACTCATATTAATTAATATAGTTTTAAGTGAATAATTTTGTATATCTATTATATCAACTGATATTTTATTATAAAAAAAAACAAGCTTATAGAATAATAAAGCTTGTTTTTTTTAGTCAATATATAATCAATTTAATATTGATAACATATTATTTACAATGATAATGATAATATATCCGGAAAAAAACGATTAATTTCTATTATAAAACCAGCAGTAAATGTTAACCAAATAGCACCTACTACAGGAATAGTTGACAAATATTTTAATAAATTATCATTCATATGAATTGTTAGGCCTTATTGTTTATATAGATTATTAAGTTTAACGCGGTGAAATGGTAATATCTTGATTATGTGCAATTAATTCTCCACTTGTTAGTTCTTTTATCGCTGCTAAAGGCCATGTAAAGCCTGATAAGGAGTATTTTAGTGCTAGTGGTATGTCTAAAATAATTTCTTTTTCTGTAGGCTTAGGGGTTTGTGATATGTCTCGTAAGTAGTTTCTTCCAACCCAGCCGATCCATCCTGTAATATATATAAATATAATTCCTGGAATCATAAATTCGCCTGCATGATTCCATCTGCCATCTGTAATTAAGTGTGGTAATCCGTCTGTTCCACATAAAATACCTGATTTAGCATACTTTTCAAACCTTAATTTTGTTTTTGCTATTTGTGTTTGTAAAGCTATTGCAGGTGGAGTATTGGAATCATATTTTGCCAGCCTTGCTTCTAGTTTTTTAACACTGTTGTTTAATCTTTTTGTAAATGCAGGTGATTCTTCACACTTTGTTAATCCAGCTGTTTCTGCTAAGGAATTTATAGGATTAATATATATACAAAGTATAATCATACAAAAAAGAGCAAATATTTTTTTCACAAATTATCTCCTTTTAATCTATTAATTCAATATTTTAATATGACAAAAAGTTACAAGCTAATTAAAAACATGAAATTAGTTATATTATATAACAATAATGGATATTATCATTTTTTTGTTTATGTAGTAACATTTTGTTGAAAGTATCAAAATTTTATATCTATATTAGTTAATATGAGATTTTATTAATCGCAATAAATCAATGGCTTTTTGGAAATTTTTTTTTAAACACAATCATCTTCTTGCTTCTAATGTAAATAATCAGTTTAAAAAACATGATTCAATAGACAAAATTTTGTTAGTAAAACATTTAAAGGCTAGAGATGAAATTATCAATGTTTATTTAAGTTTAAACAGTAATGTTAATTTATATGACTTGGAGAAACTGTGTGATTCAGTTGGATGGGTACGTAGACCATTAAAAAAAGTAAAGACCGCCATAGATAATAGCTTTTTAACTGCTTCTTTATTTTATGAGCACAATAAAAGAAAATTTTTAATAGGTTTTGCAAGAGCTACATCAGATACATCGTTTAATGCAACTATTTGGGATGTAGTTATACATCCTGAATTTCAAGGTCAAGGTTTAGGTAAAATTTTAATGCATCAAATAATTAAACAATTGAGATATGAAGATATTAGTACGATTACTTTATTCGCAGATCCACAAGTAGTAAGTTTTTATAAACATTTGGGATTTATTACTGATCCAGATGGTGTTAAAGGAATGTTTTGGTATCCATTGTAAGTATTTCAGTGATCTTTCTTATCTTAGAAGGATTATCATTTTTTTAATTTATTAGACAATCGTATTTAATAAATGATATAATATTCTTTACTAAGCGGGATATAGCGCAGTTTGGTAGCGCGCCTGCTTTGGGAGCAGGATGTCGCAGGTTCAAGTCCTGCTATCCCGATTTCATTATTTGGTTTTACATTTTTAAAGTAAGATATATAATATTTTCACGTTTATATATCTTCATTTTTATTTAAAACAGTTAGTTCATTATATATTTTACTAGCATTTTTTGTATCCCCAGAAAGTTTGTACATATTAGCTAAATTTTTCAAAGTTTGCTTTATACAAGGTGCCTTATTATAAGCTTGAAGGTAATATTTTTTGGCTATCTTATACATTTTTATAGATTGATAGCATAATCCTATATAATTATAATATTGGATTAAAATTGTTTGTTCATTTATTTTTATTTTCTTCATATAAGATTCTAGTAATGTAATACAATCAAGCCATTTCTTTCTATTAATATATATCTTTGCTATATATACAATATGTTTATTTTCTATGTTAATTATATCTTTTGTTTTTTCTACATCATTTAAAGATTGTAATTGTTGATATATATATATAATGTTGCGTGTGATTAGAAAACAAATAGGTAGTAAAAAACAAGTCGCTAATATAAGGTATATTTCAAACATAATGAAAAATCTCTTTTTAAATGTAATATTCTCTATACAATAGTTGTATTATTTATGTATAATTCATTTTATTACTTTAAACAAAGTTATATAATAATATATTATTAATTTATAAAAATTGAGTATATGAGTAAAGGTTTTAGTAATGGAACGAATCTTAAGCGTATTAAAAAATCTGGTTTTAGAGCTCGCATGAGTATATCTAGTGGTCGAAAAATTCTTAACTTAAGAAGGAGAAAAAAAAGAAAAAAAATAGCTTTGTAAGTGTAATTATTGTTTCTTAATTGTTTAAGTATTTATAATTTGTGATTACTTAATAATGTAATATATTATAAGTTAATTGTTATATTATATGTCTTTTGAAAATGATTTGAAGTTATTGTTATCTACGCAGAATGTATTAATTTATATTCTTACTTCTGAAGAAGAACGTTTGGAATATAATATTAATCTTATGATTCGACAAAATATAAAAAAAACTATATATTGTTGGAATTTTATTGATGGTTATTACAATAATCCTAACTATTTTAATATGGCCTCCAGAAATCCTTTAGAGGCTATTGAGTTTATTGAGCAATTAAATTTTCCTAAATCGACAATTTTTTTGCTAAAAGATTTCAATGTTTTTGTTAATGACATCAGCATTATTCGTAAAATAAAAAATGTCAGTCGTTTTCTTAAACAAGTTAATTCATCGATTATTATCTCTGCATCGGAAATACAGGTTCCAGTTTTGTTGCAAGATTTTTCAACTGTTTTAGAATTTCCTTTGCCTAGTGATAATGAAATTAATATAGAATTACATCGTTTATTTAAAGTTATGAATATCAGTTCTTCTGTTTATTCTGAATATTTTTATGATTTGATATTAGCTTATAGAGGCTTTTCGATTGAAAAGATCAGAATGTCTATAGCAAAATTATTATCTTCTAATTTATCTATTGGTCATTTGATCAAGAATATAATATATGAAAAGCGTCAATTGATTGAACAAACAGATATATTAGAATTTTATGCTGTAAATGATGATTTTAAAGATGTAGGTGGCTTGATTTTATTAAAAGATTGGCTAAATAAACGTTCTAAAGCTTTTTGTGCACAAGCTAAAGATTATGGTTTAATGGTTCCCAAAGGAATTTTATTAGTGGGTATACAAGGAACAGGTAAATCTCTAGTTGCTAAGGCTATATCTGGTCAATGGAAGTTACCATTATTAAAGTTAGATATAGGTAAAATTTTTGCTGGTATTGTTGGAAAGTCGGAAGAAAGAATGCGTAATATGATAAAAATCGCAGAACAGTCTTCTCCGTGTATACTTTGGATAGATGAAATAGATAAATGTTTTACTCGCTTAAATAATTATAATGATAGTGGAACTACTAGTCGTGTTTTAGGGACTTTATTAACATGGTTAGCTGAGAAAAATAAGCCTATTTTTGTCATTGCAACAGCTAATCAAGTTTTGTCTTTACCATCTGAGTTATTGCGTAAAGGACGTTTCGATGAAATATTTTTCTTAGATTTACCCAATTTAGAGGAAAGAGAGACAATATTTAAAATACATTTAATGAAGTTTAGACCTCTATCTTGGGCTCAGTATGACATTAAATCTTTAAGCAGACTTACGGATCAGTTTTCAGGTGCTGAGATAGAACAAGCTATTATAGAGGCGATGTATAATGCTTTTTATGAAAAAAGAGAATTCTCTACACAAGATATTGTAAATGTAATTAATGATTTTGTTCCCTTAGCTTTTACAGATCAGGTTAATATATCAGCTATTCAAAATTGGGCTATTTCAGGTAAAATACGCATGGCTTCATGATATGAATATTAATTACATATATAGCTATTTAATATATTAGTTCTACAAACAAAAATTTAATCCTTATATATATTTTTATAATTTATATTTGATGTCAACATATTAATATTAATTTTACAAGATGTATTATAATTTATATAGCAATTTTTTACAAAATCTACACTTGATATTTATTATTAAATTATTATATAAATTAGATGAAATTGTAATTTTTGTAAATAATTTAGATTTAGGAGTATATTGTATATGATTAGTGATAGTCAAATTTTTGTAGCATTATTGTTTGCTTTAGTTTCAGCGGTTTTAGCAATTCGTTTAGGTACAGATTTATATCAATAAATATTTATTAATATTGCAAACTTCACAGGAAATATAGATGTGATATTATATAAATGTAAATATATCGCATCTTTTATTTATTTTATTATTGTTTTTATTTAAAGCAATATATATTTGGGTTTTAATTTATAATTATAGTTATTTTTTGCATTAGCTCAATATATTTGTTTAATTACTATATTTATATGAGTTCAACATTATTATTGTGAGTATTTTAAAAGACAAAGCACGTCCTGTTTTTCCTTTTACTGCTATTGTAGGGCAAGAAGAAATGAAATTAGCATTGCTCCTTAATGTTATTGATCCTAAAATAGGTGGAGTTATGATTATGGGTGATCGTGGTACAGGTAAATCTACAACTATTAGAGCTATTGCAGATTTGCTACCCAAAATTGAAGTTGTACAAGACGATCCCTTTAATTCCCATCCTTCTGATTATGATTTAATGTCTGATATAGTAAAAAATCAAGTAGAAAACAGCGATCATATATCTACTCGATTTATTGATGTACCGATGGTAGATTTGCCTTTAGGAGCAACTGAAGATAGAGTGTGCGGTACAATAGATATTGAAAAAGCCTTAACAGAAGGCATTAAAACTTTTGAACCAGGACTGCTAGCGAAGGCCAATAGAGGTATTCTTTATGTGGATGAAGTTAATTTATTAGATGATCATCTTGTAGATATTTTATTGGATGCAGCTGCTTCTGGTTGGAATACAGTTGAGCGGGAAGGGATATCTGTAAGGCATCCGGCTAGATTTGTTTTAGTAGGATCTGGCAATCCTGAAGAAGGAGAATTGAGACCTCAGCTGTTAGACCGTTTTGGCATGCATGCAGAAATTAGAACAGTTAAAGAACCATCATTAAGGGTTAAGATAGTAGAGCAAAGAAGCAAATTTGATAGTAATCCTTATTTATGTTTACAAGAATTTCAAGAGCAACAGAATGAATTGAAATCTTCTATTGTAACAGCTCAGGATAGATTATCAAATGTAACTATTGATTATGATTTGAGAGTTAAAATATCAGAAATTTGTGGTACTTTAGATGTTGATGGTTTACGAGGTGACATAGTTACAAACAGAGCGGCAAAAGCTCTTGCAGCTTATCATAATAGGACTAATGTAGATATAAATGATGTCAAAACTGTTATTACATTATGCTTAAGGCATAGATTAAGGAAAGATCCTTTAGAAACTATTGATTCAGGTAATAAAGTTCAGCAAGTTGTAGAGAGTATACTAAAATAGGCTCAGTAGGATTCGAACCTACATTAGAGACTTAGAAGGTCCCTGTCCTAATCCATTAGACGATGAGCCCAATTATGATCAATGAGTTTTATAATGATGGGCGGTACTGGATTTGAACCAGTGACCACCTGCTTGTAAGGCAGGCGCTCTACCACTGAGCTAACCGCCCTTCTAAAGTTACCTTAATATATTTTTCACGAAAATGCAAATAATAAGACTAATAAAATGAAATATTTATTTAATTTTTTATTAAAACTATGCTTATTTTTTAGAATTTTAATTAAATTATGTTTAAGGCTTTTAAATTTTATCTGGACTATGTAATCAATAAGCTATTTAGAGTTGAATTATTAAATAGTATTTATGTTAATGTTTTAGAACAAATGAAAATAGTTGGGCCTGATTCTCTAAGTATAGTGATAATTGCAGCATTTTTTATCGGTATGGTCTTCACAATACAAATTGTTAAAGAATTCTTATATATTAATGCTGTTAGCTTAGTGGGTTCTATTTTAACTATTTCATTTATACGTGAATTATCTCCTGTTTTAACATCTGTTATTATAGTTGGTCGTATAGGATCATATTTCACATCTGAACTTGCCACTATGAGTATAACAGAGCAATTAAATGCGCTTTATATGTTAGAAGCAAATCCATTCAGTTATTTAGTATTGCCAAGAATTATAGCGTGTCTTTTTATGTTGCCTTGCTTAAATATAATTTCGTTTATTACGAGTTTATTTAGTAGTTCTTTTGTTTGTTTTACTATATACAATATACATCCTCAGATGTTTTTTCTATCTTCTTTATCATCTTTAGTTGTCGGAGACATATTAAAATCTTTATTTAAAACTTTAATATTTAGTTTTTTAATTTCTTTAATTAGTTGTTTTTGGGGTTTAACAGCTTATGGCGGTGCGAAAGGGGTTGGAAAATCAACCACTTTATCAGTTGTTACATCTCTATTGAGTATTTTTATTTTTGATTTTTTATTATCTTATATTATGTTTAATAAAACAGGAAGTTCAATTAAGGCTTTATAGAATTATGAGTTCATAATATTTATGAGTTAAGTGTATGTATCGTAAAATACTTCAAATATGTTCTAAGTTTCATTTAAAAGTTAATTTCAATCGTTTTGTAGTTCTTGTTACTTTAATGATTTCTGTAGTTATGAGCAGTTTAACTTTTTGGTCGTTAACTATGTTTCAAGAAGATTCTATGATTGCAGGTAGACGCTTTTGTAAAGATTTAGGTCTTTTGTTAGCGTCCAATATTATAGATTCTACTAATCTTAATGATCAAAAAGATATAGCTTATTTTTTAGAAAAGATTTATTTAAGTACATCCAGTATTAGATACATTTTGTTTTTTGATCAATATGGTAATTTATTATTAGGATTACCTATATATAATACAAAAATTCAAAATATATTACAATTACATCAAAGTTTATTACAGTTAGAAAATAAAGAATTTTTATTTAATATACCTTTGATTAATTCAAATAAACTATTAAATCATGACATTATAGATATTCTTATTCCTTTAACTAAATCAGGATCTACTTTAGGGAGTTTAGATTTGGGTATAGATTTGAATACAAGACTTTTTCCATCGAGATTAATAAGAGATTTAAGTATTTTTGTGTTTGTATTAGTGTGGTTAATGTTATTTATAGGAGTTGCATTTAATGCATTAGCGATGGCTACTCCTCAAAAGCAACTTTTATTAGGTATTCGTAATATTGCATCAGGTAATTTCTATCAAAGATTAAATTTACCCATAAATAGTGAATTAGGTATCTTGTTTACGAGTTTTAATGAGATGGCTGAAAAGCTACAGTATTATGAAAAGAAAAATGTGGATAAAATCATATCAGAAAAAAATAAACTAGAAACAATTGTATCTATAATAGCAGATGGTACTATTTTAGTTGATGCTGAACTTAGAATATTGTTTGTTAATAAAAGAGCACAAGAGATTTTTAATTGGTTTAACATTGATCTCACAGGATCTTCTGTTTGTAATTATTTACCCATTCATGTAAATGAAGCACTTTTACCGATATTAAATAAACTAGTTGAATCAAGTTATATAAGCAAAAATAAATCACAAACGGAAGAAGTTTATATTAATTTAGATTATAGTTCAAAAAGAATTTGTCGTTTTTTGTTAACAACTTTATTAGACAGAATACTAAAGGTGTTAACTGGCATTGTTATAATCATACAAGATATAAGTAAGGAAGCACAATTAAATGAAGCTAAGAATCAATTCATAGGTAATATATCACATGAATTAAGAACACCTCTATGTAATATAGGGTCATTTCTTGAGACATTAATTGACTATAATGATACATTAGATGAAAAGGAAAAAATCAATTTTTTAACTATTGCTAATAACGAAACTAAGCGCCTCTCATCATTAGTTAATGATATTTTAGATTTATCTGTTTTAGAATCTGAGTATGATTATAAATTGAATTACATAGACTTAGCTCAAACTTTACATAATGTGGTCAATACTTCTCAAATTGTATCTAATAAGAATAATATTCAATTGATAATTGAATTAGATCAAGATATTAATTATGTTTTAGCACATGAAAGTTCTATTGTTCAAGTAATATCTAATATATTAAATAATGCTTTAAAATTTTCTCCTTGTAATAGCAAAATTGTTTTAAGAGTTTATAAAGTAATATATTCTTATAATTATTGCTTGAATATAGATATTCAAAATATAGTTAGGGTTGAAATTATTGATGAAGGAATTGGTATTGCAGAAGAAGATCAAAAAGCTATTTTTGATAGATTTGTAAGGATAGAAAATAATGTGCATACTTTAGAAGGAACTGGTTTAGGCTTATCCATAGTTAAAAATATACTATCTAAATATAATATTAATGTAGTTGTTCAAAGTCAATTAAATGTTGGTACTAGTATTTGGTTTAATTTAAAATACCTAAGCTAGAAAATATATACTAATTTTATTCGATGAATATTCAATCTTTTGTTTAGATTTATTTATTGAGCTAGTATAATATATATATATTTATAACAATGAAAATATAAAGTGTATTATAAAATTAGATTGTATATATATTACTTTTATTAGTATTTGCTTTCTAATTTAAATTTAATTAATAAATTATATTATTCTAGTTTCTGTATTCTTATTGATAGGAGGTATTTATTATGTCAGGAGGATCAACTGGAGAGCGTCCTTTTTCTGATATTATTACTAGCATACGTTATTGGGTTATTCATAGTATAACCATACCATCACTTTTTGTTGCTGGTTGGTTATTTGTTAGTACTGGTTTAGCATATGATATTTTTGGTACTCCAAGACCAAATGAGTATTTCTCTCAGGATCGTCAACAAGTTCCATTAGTTAACGATCGTTTCAGTGCTAAACAGGAGCTAGAAGATTTAACTAAAGGTATTTAATTGAAATATAAGGAATATAAGATAATATATATGACACGAGGTAATTCAAATCAGCCAATATCGTATCCAATTTTTACTTTTAGATGGTTAGCTATACATGGAATAGCTATACCAACTGTCTTTTTTTTAGGTGCGATTACATCTATGCAATTTATTCAAAGATAAAAGTAGGAGATATAATATGAGTGGTCCTAATCCAAATAAGGAGCCTGTAGAATTAAATCGTACATCTCTATTTTGGGGATTATTATTGATTTTTGTCCTTGCAGTGTTATTTTCAAGTTACTTTTTTAATTAATTAATATATGTGTGTAGTTAATTTTTATTATAATTAGGGGTAAAAAAATGGCAGGTACAGGTAGAGTGCCTTTGTGGTTAGTTGCTACAGTGGGTGGTATTGCAGTAATTACTGTTTTAGGAATTTTTATTTACGGTTCTTACTCTGGTATTGGCTCTTCATTATAAGTATATAATATTGATTATATAATTTTTAAATTTTAAATAATTGAAGCCACCTTTGGATTTTAATATAAAGGTGGCTTGTAAATTTGTGGCTTCAGTTCAATTATATATCTAAGATATGTTTTCTTGTTCGATATATAGAAATAGTAAAGCCATGCTTATACCGGGAAAAATTATTCCCACTAAAGGCACTAATATCGACGGTAAGTAAGATGCTGTCATAATTAATATGGTAATAGAAAAATAAATTATTTTAATCGTTTATTAAACAATAATATTTATACTTGATATTAGTTTATAATCGATTATTATTGTTACTAATCTAATAATAATAGGTTTATGTTATTTTACAATCCAAATATTGCAAAATTTAATATTTAGGCAATAATATAATTACAATAGATTGTTATAATTATAATATAACAAAGAATTATAAATCATTATCTGTATATACATATTATCTATGAAGAACATTAGTTCTAAATTTTTCCCTGATAGTTTAGAAGCTATGCGCAAGTTTTCAGAAGCATATGCTAAACGAACAGGTACGTTTTTTTGTTCGGATGCTAGTGTAACAGCTGTAGTTATAGAAGGCTTAGCTAGGCATAAAGATTCTTATGGTTCTCCTTTATGTCCTTGTCGACATTATGAAGATAAATCTAAAGAGGTTTTAAGTGCATATTGGAATTGTCCGTGTGTACCTATGAGAGAAAGAAAAGAGTGTCATTGTATGTTATTTTTGTCTCCAGAGAGTGAATTTGCTGGAACTGATCAGCAAATCAATACGAATGTTTTATTAGATTACATAAGTTAGTTTATGTATCAGTTTGCATGCAGACTAAGTTTATAGTTTGTCTGCATATGACTATATGAAGATTTCTCTGTTATTAACAAGATGTTGTTATAAGTTACCTTTACGTAATGATAATAAAATAATTACAGCTGGCCCTACTAATACAATAATAGCTAGTGAAGTTAGTTGGCCTATAACTTGCCAATTAATCATAATCTGTTTATCCTTTGAATTTTAAAAGTATACTATATGTTATATTTATTATACTATTTTTTCATAAGAATTATATTACTTAATAAATAAATATGGCTAAAGTTTTCAATAGTTATTCTTAAAGTATAAACTTATTTAATCTAATTAATTTAATAAATACATTTTAATTATTGAATATAAATCCAATTTTTATATATGTTAATTTTTAATTGTTCCCACACTATTTTTATCTTTCTTTGGTGTTTTATATGAATATATTTTATTAATTGGTTTAAAATATTATGATTTAAACACTTATTGAAATTGTAATAAAAAAATAAATACAATATCCTTCTTTTTAAAGCTAGATGTTGATCTTTTATGATTTTATAATTAATTGCTATATAGTATGTATGTCGGCTATTAATATATAATTTTATAGCATTCTGTTTAACATATTCATTTTCTACAGATGATACATTTAAGAAATTAATAATATTATATTCTATTTTAGGACAAAAATATGCTTTTAAATAAGGTAATAATTCATATCTTATACGATTTCTATAGTTGGAGTAATAAAAATTTGTTTTATCAGACCATATAGGTAGATTAAATTTGTGACAAAACCACAATATATCTCCTATATTCATTTTAACTAGAGGTCTAATAATTTGTATATAATATTTTATTTGTCTTATTAATGGTAAGCTGCTAAGCCCTTCTAATCCTGTGCCTCTTATTAAATTTAATAAAAATGTTTCCAATTGATCTGTTTGATTATGACCTGTAAAGATAATTTGTATTTTATTTTTTATAGCGTGTTGAAGTATAATTTGATATCTTATTTTTCTTATAGTTGATTCTGACATATGTATTGTATGTATTTGATATACATATGTATGATTATTTGTTATATTAGTATAGTTAAGTAAATGTTTAATGTTTTTTTTTGAATCATTTCTCCATTGGTGATCAATATAAATATATTCTATATTATTGAAGTACTTATAAAGATAGTTGAAGTCTTCTACTAATTTTATTAAGCATAAAGAATCTTTTCCACCAGATAAAGCAATTAATATAGATATAGGTTTGCGTAATTGTTGACATTTTAGTATAATATTTATAAATTTATCATGTAAATAAGTAACCGTCATAGAAGTCTACCTTTTTCTTAATTTATGTAACTGATTATAAAAACTTGCTATTATAGCAATACTATGTTATTTATTTGATATATATCTACTAGGGTTGCTAACTCAATGGTAGAGTACTCGGCTTTTAACCGATTAGTTCCGGGTTCGAATCCCGGGCAACCCAATTTTTCAATTTTAATTTTTCCTAAATCAGAATATGAATGTAATAACAAATTGTTTGCGTGATAAAAGTTCTTCTTGTGCTTTAGTTCCATTTATTACAGCAGGTTATCCAAATATTAATATATGTATACAAGCTTTGAAAGTTTTAGATAAAAACGGGGCAGATATTATTGAGTTAGGTGTACCTTATTCTGATGCTTTAGCGGATGGTCCCATTATTCAAGAAGCGTCTCAAGTTGCTTTACAGCAGGGGATATATATTGAACAAGTATTGTATATCTTAAAAACAGTAATACCTGATTTGAATGCTCCTATAATTGTATTTACTTATTATAATCCTATTTTAGTTAGAGGGGTTAATAAGTTTATTAGCGAAATTTCTGCAGCTGGCGCGAAAGGATTAATTATTCCAGATTTACCATTGGAGGAAGTAGATTATATAGTAGAATTATGTGATTTTTATAGTATAGAGTTAATCTTATTTATTGCTCCAACCAGTTCAGAATCTAGAATTCAATTAATATTATCTAAATCGCCGGGATGTATTTATTTGGTTAGTAGCTATGGAGTTACAGGTATAAGAGATAGTATTAATTTAACAATTAAGCATCTGGCTGATAGTATTAAGAGCAAAACAAATAAGTTGATTATGTTAGGGTTTGGTATTAATAAGACTGATCAAGTACAAGAAATATTGAATTGGAATATAGATGGTATAGTTGTTGGTAGCGCTATGATTAATCAAATGATGGGTAAATTTTCACAAGAAACACTAGATTCATTAGGAAGATTTTGTCAGGAATTGAAGTCTTGCATGAATATAAAGAATACAAAAAAAGAATATATTTAAATATATTCTTTTTACTCTGCTTGTTTGTGCTTGAATATTAATACCCCCAGGGGAATTCGAATCCCCGTTACCTCCGTGAAAGGGAGATGTCCTAGGCCTCTAGACGATGGGGGCTTCATTAATCTATGTATATATTATATTGATCTTCTTTTTCTTATGACCATACATTAATAAATTTTATGACTTATGTCAAGTTTTAGAGTAAAAAGAAAAATACAGTAATTGTTTAATTATTTATATTTATAATTAAACGTGAACGCATAATTAAGTATGTAACAGTTTGCCTTATATATGTGACCATATTAATGAATAAAGAAAATGCTTCATTCTTATATTCTATTAAAGGGTCTTGTTGACCATAACTTCTCCATCCAATAGATTCTCTCAGTATAGCCATCTTATCTAAGTGGTCCTGCCATGCTTTATCTATTTGTTGTAATAAGTAGTATTTTTCCAGTTTTCTAATCAATCCAGGTCTGAGTTGTTCTAGATAACTTTCTCTGAGATCATAACTAATACGTAATTGTTCATATAAGAATTCTTTAATTTGTTTATGGTTCATACTATTCCAAGTTTCTAAATTGAAATTTTCAGTTAAGTTAAGTAATTTATATGTTTTTTTTATAATATTTTTTTTGTTTTTTATATTATCCTCTTGAAAAAATGTAATTAATATCTCTTCTATAGTACTTTCTGCGTATTCTATGATGCAGTCTCTAGTAAAGTTAGATTCTAATATTCTTTTTCTTTCTGCATATATTGCTTGTCTTTGGCTGTTTATTACTTCATCATATTGAAATAGTTGTTTTCTTATATCATAAAAATAAGATTCTACTTTTTTTTGTGCAGAATCCAAGCTTTTACTTAAAATAATTGATTCTATAGGAGTATCATCATCAATATTTAAGTTCTCCATAAGTTTAGATATTTTATCTCCGCCAAAAATTCTTAACAGATTATCTTGTAAGCTTAGAAAAAAACGTGATGCACCTATATCTCCTTGTCTACCTGCTCTACCTCTTAGTTGATTGTCTATTCTTCTTGATTCATGTCTTTCTGTTCCGATTACATATAGTCCTCCTAATTTTAAAACTTCTTGTTTTTCTTGATAACAGATCTTATTATATTCATTTAAGATATGTAAATAAATTTGTTGTAGATTTTTTTCTTCATTCTGTATTACGTGTTGACTATTAGTTACTTTCTCAATATAGTTATGTACTTTTTGTGAATTTATAGGTGTATCTTGATAAATCTCTAATTTTTGTATATTTATTATATAATTATTGATTATAGTATGAATCTTATTATCTATTTTATTAAGTGTATATTTTACAGGTAGCCCTAATCTATCTTGTAAATACTGATTTAATATAAGTTTTGATAAAGTTTCTGGGTTTCCACCTAAAATAATATCTGTTCCTCTACCAGCCATATTAGTTGATATAGTTATAGTTTTTTTTCTTCCTGCTTGTGTGATAATCTCTGCTTCCCGTGCGACATTTTCAGGTTTTGCATTTAGTAAGTTAAAGGGTATTTGTAATATTGTTAACATCTTTGCTAGTAATTCAGATTTTTCTACATTAGTTGTACCTACAAGTGTTGGTCGACCTATATGGTACATATCAAAGCATTCATTTGCTATGGATTGCCATTTCTGATATTCTGTTTTATACACTAAGTCTGGCAAGTCTTGTCTTCTACATGTTTTATTTGTCGGTACTTCTAATACTTCAAGATTATATATCTTATCCAATTCGGTTTCTTCTGTTTTAGCGGTACCCGTCATACCAGATAATTTTTTATACAATAAAAATAAATTTTGATATGTAATTGATGCAAGAGTTCTATTTTCTTGTTGAATGGGAATACTTTCTTTTGATTCAATTGCTTGGTGTAGTCCATCACTCCATCTCCGACCTTGCATAATTCTACCCGTGAATTCGTCAACAATAATAATTTCATTATTTTTGACAATATAATGTTGATTCTTTAAGAATAGTTCTTTTGCTTTTAAAGCATTTAATAGATATTGTAACCAGGAGTTATTAATATTATAAAGGTTATCAATATTTAAAATATCTTCACATTTACTAATGCCCTTTTCTGTTAGGGTAATATTTTTTGTTTTTTCATCTATTTGGTAATCTATATTACTTTTAAGCAAAGTAGCTATAGAAGTGCATTTTTCATATTTATTTGCTTCTATATCAAAAGGACCAGATATAATAAGTGGTGTTCTTGCTTCGTCAATTAATATAGAATCTACTTCATCAATAATAGCAAAATTAAATCCTCTTTGGACTATTTGATTGCTATCTATCGCCATATTATCTCTAAGATAATCAAATCCTAATTCACTATTTGTAATATATGTAATTTCACAACTATATGCTTGTTGTTTGTCTTTATAATTCATTGAATGTGTTACTAATCCTACCTTTAAATCAAGGTATGAACAAACTTTTTGGGCTAGTTCTGAATCTCGTTTAGCCAAATATTCATTAACTGTAATTACATGTACACCTTTATTAGTTAAAGCATTAAGGTATGCTGTAGTAATAGCAACAATAGTTTTGCCTTCTCCCGTTTTCATTTCTGCTATTTTACCTTCATGTAATATAATACTGCCTATTAGTTGTACATCGAATAAAGTCATGCCTGTAGATCTTTTAATCGCTTCCTTAACTGTTGCAAGAGATTCTGGTAGTATTTGTGTTAAATTATAGTTTTGATAAAGTTTTTTTTTCAGTTTTCTAGTTTGTTGTTGTAGTTTTAAGTTTGAGTAATCTTGTAATATGTGTCCTATTTGATTAATTTCATCAATTGTATTTTGAAATTTATTTAACTTATTTTTTTTAAAAAAATTTAGCATATTAATAATTAAAATTAGAAAAATGATATTATATAAGGGGAAAAAAATTCTTGTATTGTTATGATAGGTTGGCATTCATGATATATAGTATATTTTCTGCCCCAAATAGGTTCTGCACTATTAAATACATGCTCTAAGTATATAGAATATACATAGTATATTTCATGTATATCTTTATAAATGTCTGTTTTATGTTTTATTAAGGATTTACCTATAGGCTGTGTGTTATTTAAGGTTTTATATATTTTATTATTTAGTTGTAATATCCAATTAGACTGAGCAAATGCAAGATTTCTTTTTAAAGTATCTTGTAAATAAACTTTTCTTATCTTCATTTGTGATGTTATGTATTGCCTCTTTATATATGTTGGACAAGTTATAATTTGTTGTCCTGTCAATGAGTTTAAATTTTGGGTAAATGATCCGTCACTCATAAGTATAAATCTCCATTCAGGAGGTATGAGATTATAGGTCTGTTCATTAAATGAGTATAAATTATCTAGTGGTAGATTGATAATATAATTAAATGAATTAGATAAGTTCATGTATATTTATTTTATAGTATTACTATAGTTCTGAAAGTCTGAAAATAATAATTTTTCTATTGTGTGTTTATGAAATTTTATAAAAAATCAATTATGTGTAATTATTTTGTTTATTGTTAATAAAGATTTGCCATTCATTTCAGTGGGAATATCTAGATTGAATAATTCTAAAATAGTTGGTGCAATATCTGCTAAATTGCCGTTATTTCTTAAATTATTCTTGTATATATTAAATTGATTAGATGGTTCCGCTAATATGAATGGAACAGGATTAGTACTATGAGATGTACATGGTTGATTAGATTCATCTAGCATATAATCTGCATTCCCATGATCTGCTGTAATTATAAGTGTATAGTTCATACTTTTAGATGTTGTCCAAATTTTCTTAATGCATTTATCAATTGTATTAATAGCTTGTATGGTAGCTGCTAGATCACCTGTGTGTCCTACCATATCCGGGTTAGCATAGTTTATAACAATTAATGCGTATATATTTTTATTTATAGCATTGATTGCGGTTGTAGTTAGTGCTTCAGCAGACATTTCAGGGTATAAGTCATAGGTTTCAACTTGTGGACTGGGTATCAGTTGTCTGTCCTCACCTGGGAAAGGTTCTTCAATGCCACCATTAAAAAAATAAGTAACATGTGCATACTTTTCTGTTTCAGCTAATCTTAATTGTTTTAAACCATGGTTAGAAATGATTTCTCCAATGAAGTTTATATTTTTTTGTGGAGGAAATGCTGTTTTTATATTCAGACTAGGGTCATATTGTGTCAATGTAATAATTTCTAAGCTTTTAAATTCTTTTGTATGAAATCCTTTAAATGTAGATTTAGTAAATGTATGCAACAATTGACGCATTCTGTCTGGTCGAAAATTAAAAAAAATAATACCATCATTATTTTTAATGCTTCCCTTCTGCAATCTTGTAGGAGGTATGAATTCATCTGATATATTCTTTTTATAATATTCATTAATCTTTAATACAGCATCCATTCTATATTCTAAGTTATCATTAAGTAAAACTTCATAACTTTTTTCTGTTCTTGACCATCGACAGTCTCTATCCATACTATAATATCTTCCACTCAGTGTGCAAATGTTTATATTATGCAATTCTTTAGTGTATTTGCAAATTTGTTCAATAAATATTTTTGATTTATATGGTGAAGTATCTCGACCATCTGTAATGGCATGTATGCAAACTTCAATATTATATTTTTGAATTATATCAATTAATGCAAATAAATGTGTGATATGAGAATGTACTCCTCCATCTGAGCAAAGTCCAATTAAGTGTAGTTTTGCATTATTATTTTTGATTTGTTTGCAGATATTTGTAATAGTTTTATTTTTAAAGAATGATTGATCCTCAATAGATTTGCTGATACGTACTAAATCTTGGTTAATAATTCTGCCAGCTCCAATAGTGGTATGTCCTACTTCTGAGTTGCCCATTTGTCCTTTAGGTAATCCCACGTCTTGTCCTGAAGCATTTAATAAGGTATGAGGATAATTGGCCCATAATTTATTTATTGTAGGCGTGTTTGCTAATTGAATGGCATTTCCTTTTGTTGTTTCTGAATATCCCCAGCCGTCAAGAATAGTTAAAATAATAGGTTTCATGGTATGAAATAAGAATGAAAATTTATAGAAATACTGTCTATATGAAAACAAAAATATCTTAATTATATTTATTAATTAAATTGAAATCTATATTATCAAAAATATACATCTTTTTAACAATAATATATATTATTTTGGTTTGAGTATCTTATTTTAATATAAAAAATTAAATTTTTATGCATATATAATTATATATGCATATAGTTTCGCTTTTAATAGTAACTTTTATTAAATTATAAATATATTTAGCTTAATGCATTGATAGCATAATCTAAGTATGTATTTGCTTCATTAGCAGCTTGTCCTGAAAGACCATGACTGTTTTTTATATATTGTAGTGCCTCTATATACCAACTTGGTGACAGTTCAAAGCTGCGGTTAATTTCTTCTAATCCTGCTATTAGATACTCATCCATAGGACCAGTTGCTCCTACCACAAGACAGTATGTTGTCATTCTTAAATAATATCCTATATCACGTGCACATTTTGCTTTTCCTATTGCGCTAGACGCGTAAGTTGGTCCTGGCATCTGAGTAGTGAATGGAAACTTTGTATAAACAGATTGAGCAGCTCCTGTAATTAATCTTTGAGCATTACTAGTTAATGATCTTGCCGCCTCTAAGCTAGAAGATGCTCTCTGGTAACGTCCATTAATTGATTGTAATTCACCATTGCTTAAGAATCTACCTTGGCTGTCTGCTGATGCAACTGCTTCTGTTATAGGTGTTTTCATAATTTTAATTTCCTTGTTTTATTTAATGATTCTAAATCTATTTATATAATTTATTTATTATTATAAAGTTTTTATACGACTGCAACTGCTGCTCTATCAAAGTATACACTTAGTTCAGCTATTAAAGAGCTGCAGTCTCCTGTGGTTATTCCATTTGAATCATTTGCTAAACTTACTGATGCTTCTTTCATTTTTTGTATAGCAACAGCAACAGATGTTCCAGGAGTTCCTAAAGCTTGATATGTTTCTCGTAAACCATTTAAACATCTATCATCTAATACGCTTGAATCACCAGCAGTCATAGCATAACTAACATATCTTAAAACGATTTCCATATCTCTTAAACAAGCTGCCATTCTACGACTAGTGTATGCATTACCTCCAGGTTGTACAAGCTGTGGTTGTTCTGCGAATAAAGCACGTGCAGAATTTGTTACAATAGAGGAAGCATTTGAGTTGATTCTATTTACAATGTCAAGTCTTTTATTACCTTCAGCAACCATTTTTGCTAGAGCATCTAATTGTGTATTACTTAAGAATTCTCCTCTAGCGTCAGCTTGCGCTACAACTTTAGCAAATGCGTCTAACATATTAATATTCTCCTTGAACTAAAAATATTTGCAATAATTTAATGATAACGAACTAATCTTAAATTTGTATAGATAATAGTATCTAAATTTTAATTTATGTTGATCAGGACTTATTAAGCTATTATACTCATATATATTAATTTTTCTTTTACAAAATATTACAAGTATATTCTATCTGTAATAATTAATAAATTTAATCACTTATAATTTCTGGTTGTTTTATTTCATCTACCATTTCTAATATAGAGCGAATAATTGGTTTAATGTTGGGGTCATCTATAATATCTAAGTCTTCATATTTTTTCCTTTTAGCACGATTTGCTATTTGAATAGTTATTTTATAGCGATTATCAGAAATGTTTAACAGTTCTTCTGTTTTATATATGATTTCATGTAGTTTTATTTGATTGTGCATAATTAATATTTTGTGTTTCCTAAAATAACAATGAATGAATTAATTATTATTTATCAATAAGTTATTTACAATTTATTTAAAGATCAGAATTTAGTTTTAGATATGCATCTTTTATTTTAATATATGTAATACTATATCAATAGTCATATTTTATTTTGAATGAAATATAATGAAAATCTTTTATTTCTACTGTATGGGTTTTTAAGAGTTTAGATATTTTCATGTTTTATATGTAACGTAACTGTTAAAAACATTAATCCAGGTTTAATAATATATGAACAATATATCATTTTAAAATACAACAAAAAATAAGAATTAAATATGCAAGCATCAAAATATTATAACTATCAATTGAATAACTTATATAAATATCCTTTTATGTTTTCTGAAAGGGATGCCTGTGGTGTTGGCTTTATAACCCGTATTGAACATTTGCCATCTAATGATATTGTCAAACAAGCTTTGAATTCACTAAATTGTATGGAGCATAGGGGTGGTTGTAGTGCTGATAAAGTTTCTGGAGATGGAGCTGGAATTATGACTCAAATTCCCTGGAAAATGTTATCAAACTATGTAGTAGACAAAAGAATTAGCCAAATTGGTGTTGCTATGCTATTTATGCCAAAAGATAAAATGAAATCTATTCAAAATATAATAGAATGGGTCATTGGTTTAAATGGTCTTAACTTTTTAAAGTGGCGTATTGTTCCTGTTGATGAAAGTGTATTAGGTGTTCAAGCTAAAGCTAATCAACCCTTAGTAATGCAATTTTTTGTACATTCTAAAAATTTATTTGGTGATACATTAGAAAAGTCTTTATTCATTACAAGAAAAAAAATAGAAAAATTAATTTCTCAGTCTCATTTAAATCTTAATAAACAGTTTTATTTTTGTTCTTTTTCTTCTCGTATTATTGTATATAAAGGAATGGTTCAATCTGAAGTTTTATCTAAATATTATCTGGATTTATGTAACATTAGTTATGAAAGTAATTTTGCAATGTATCATCGAAGGTTTAGTACAAATACTATGCCTAAGTGGCCTTTAGCTCAGCCAATGAGATTTATGGCACATAATGGAGAGATCAATACTTTGTTGGGTAATCTAAATTGGATGCAATCAAAAGAATCTTTATTTCAACAAAGTTACCTTTCAGAAGATTTTGATTCTTTAAGACCAATTACTAACTTTGATAATAGTGATTCAGCAAATTTAGATGCTGTATTAGAATTATTAATACAATCAGGTAAAAGCCCTCAAGAATCTTTAATGATTTTAATTCCAGAAGCTTATAAAAATCAACCAGCTTTAGAAAATTTTCCAGAAATTGTAGATTTTTATGAATATCATAATAGTCTTCAAGAGCCATGGGATGGACCTGCTTTAGTTGTTTTTAGTGATGGTAAAATTGTTGGAGCGACTCTGGATAGAAATGGATTACGTCCTGCTCGTTATATGATTACTGATAATGGTTTTATTAGTTTATCTTCTGAAGTAGGTGTTTTAGATAAAAATTTAGGTGAAATTACTCATAAATGTAGGTTGGGTCCAGGTCAGATGATATGTGTTGATATGGTCAATAATCTAATTTTAGATAATTGGACTGTTAAACAATCTGTTGCCAATAAATTTCCTTATAAAAAATGGCTTGATACATACCAGAAATGTTTACAAACGGAAAATTATATACAAGATTCTACTCTTGATTCTTCTACAATGATGCGTTTACATACAGCATTTGGCTATACTAATGAAGATGTAGAATTAGTAATAGAACATATGGCTAGTTCAGCTAAGGAACCTACTTTTTGCATGGGCGATGATATTCCTTTGGCTATATTATCAGAAAAGCCTCATTTATTATACGATTTTTTTAAACAACGTTTTGCTCAAGTAACTAATCCAGCTATTGATCCTTTAAGAGAAAGTTTAGTGATGTCATTAACGACTTATCTAGGATCTAAGGGCAACTTTTTAGAACCTAATGATTATATGGCTAAATTTATAAAATTAGATTCTCCTATTTTAAATGAAATGGAAATGCAACAATTAAGTCAGTATGGTTTAGCTGTCTCTGTGATTAGTACGTTTTTTATGCAAAATTCTGATAGTATGAATTTTATTAACAGAATTACAGAGATTTGTGAAAAAACAGTTGATTTAATAGATCAAGGTTCTGAGATTATTATATTAAGTGACCGTGTAGATGTAGTAGATGAAACAAAAGCATTTTTACCTCCACTCCTAATAGTTGGTGCTGTTCATCATTATTTAATATCTCATAATTTAAGGCATAAGGTATCAATAGTTGTTGAAACTGCTCAATGTTGGAGTACTCATCATTTCGCTTGCCTTATAGGCTATGGAGCAAGTGCTGTATGTCCATATATGGCTTTCTTGACAGTGAGACAATGGTGGCATAATCCAAGAACCCAAAAATTAATGTCTATTGATAAATTACCTAAAATCACTTTAACAGAAGCACAACACAATTATCGTTGTGCTATAGAAACAGGTCTATTGAAAATTTTATCTAAAATGGGAATTTCTTTATTATCTAGCTATCATGGGGCTCAAATCTTTGAGATACTGGGTTTAGGTAAAGATGTAGTAAATTTAGCTTTTAAAGGTACGACTTCATCTCTGGATGGAATTGCCTTAAAAGAATTAGCTATAAGTACAGTTGAGTCTTATAATAGTATAATTAATTTCAAGAAATCTAAAAAATTACCTAATTTAGGATATGTACAATATAGACCAAGTGGCGAGTATCATGTCAATAATCCAGAAATGTCTAAAACATTGCATAAGGCTGTTCGGAATCAAGATATTAGTCTTTATGATAAATATAAGAATTTATTGCAAGATCGTCCACCTACTAATTTACGGGATTTGTTAGACTTTGTGAGTAATAAAAATTCAATAGTAGTTGATGAAATACAATCAGTTGAGTCGATTGTAAAAAGATTTTGTACAGGTGGTATGTCTTTAGGAGCATTATCCCGTGAAACACATGAAACTTTAGCTATAGCTATGAATAGAATTGGTGGAAAGTCTAACTCTGGTGAAGGCGGAGAAGATCATACTCGATTTCACCCTATCATGGATATAGATTCTTCAGGAGTTTCTAATAGTTTTTCTCATTTAAAGGGTCTTAAAAGTAATGATATTGCTAGTTCAGCTATTAAGCAAATTGCATCTGGACGTTTTGGTGTTACACCTGAATATTTGATGAATGCTAAACAGCTAGAAATTAAGATTGCTCAAGGGGCAAAACCAGGAGAAGGTGGACAGTTACCAGGTAAAAAAGTTAGCCCTTATATTGCTAAATTACGTAATTGTAAACCTGGTGTTACTTTGATTTCTCCTCCTCCTCATCATGATATTTATTCTATTGAAGATTTAGCACAGCTTATTTTTGATTTACATCAAATTAACCCAAAGGCACAAGTATCTGTTAAATTAGTAGCAGAAATAGGCATTGGGACCATTGCTGCAGGTGTTGCAAAAGCTAATGCTGATATTATTCAGGTTTCTGGCCATGATGGTGGAACAGGTGCATCTCCTTTAAGTTCAATTAAACATGCGGGATCTCCTTGGGAATTAGGACTATCAGAAGTTCATAAAACTTTGGTAGATAATCAATTAAGAGATAGAGTAATTCTAAGAGTAGATGGTGGTTTAAGAACAGGTAAAGATATAGTTTTAGCGGCTTTAATGGGTGCAGAAGAATTTGGTTTTGGAACAGTTGCTATGATAGCTACAGGTTGTGTCATGGCTCGTATATGCCATACTAATAATTGTCCTGTAGGTGTAGCAACTCAGAGAGAAGACTTGCGTAAACGCTATCCAGGTATACCAGCTGATTTAGTCAACTTTTTTACTTATATCGCCCAAGAAGTCAGAAGTATTTTATCTGACTTAGGTTATTCATCTTTAGAAGAGATTATAGGGCATACGGAACTCATTCAATATAAATATAAAGGCTTGTATAAGACAAATTATTTAAGCTTAGCTCCATTATTGAACTCTCCTAGATATAATTACAAACTTTGTTCACATACTTCAACACATGATAATGGTAATGTATTAGATGATACTTTATTGGTTGATCAATCTATTTTGCAAGCTATTGAGAATCAAGAAGATGTAATTAAAAGAGTTAATATTGTAAATACTGATAGAACTGTAGGTGCAAGGATATCTGGTTTTATAGCGAGAAAATATGGTAATAATAGTTTTAAAGGTAATTTACAATTAGATTTCAAAGGTGTAGCGGGCCAAAGTTTTGGTGCTTTTATTTTAAAAGGTATGCATTTAAGTTTGATAGGTGAAGCAAATGATTATGTAGGTAAAGGTATGAATGGCGGAGAAATAATTGTTGTACCAGAAGTTACTACACCTCTTGACCAAATGCAACCAGTTATTATTGGCAATACATGTTTATATGGAGCTACCGGAGGTTATTTGTTTGTTAGTGGTCAAGCAGGTGAAAGATTTGCAGTCAGAAATTCATTAGCTCAGGCCGTAATTGAGGGTGTTGGTGATCATTCTTGTGAATATATGACAGGAGGTATAGTAATTGTCTTAGGATCAGCTGGAAGAAATATTGGTGCTGGTATGACTGGTGGTTTAGCTTATTTTTTGGATGAGAATAATGATTTAGTATCTAAGATTAATAGTCAAATTGTTAAACATCAAAGAATTATAACTTATGAAGGTGAAAAACAATTAAAAAATTTTATAGAACTTTATGAAATAAAGACTAAAAGTTTAAAAGCTAAACATATTTTAGAAAATTGGTCCAAGTTTCTACCTATGTTTTGGCAAATTTTTCCACCCTCAGAAGCTCATACAGCTTTGACTGATATTTCTTATTCGTCTTATAATGCAATTGTACATGGAGTTAAATAGTCTTATAATTTGATATTTAAGTAATTAGTATCGCATTTGACGTTTTATGAAGTTTTGAATTTTTTAATATATATTGATGCATACTATAAACTAAGATACTTTGTAAGATAGTTAATAATTATTTTTAGAACTGTTAATTATATATAATATTTATATTTTTAGATTTTTTATTATTAAGGAAAGTTAATCCCATGGCACATAATGTTAAGGTTTATGATACTTGTATTGGCTGTACTCAATGTGTACGTGCTTGTCCGTGTGATGTACTAGAAATGGTTCCTTGGGACGGTTGTAAAGCTGGTCAGATTGCATCTGCTCCTAGAACAGAAGATTGTATCGGTTGTAAACGTTGTGAAACAGCATGTCCAACAGATTTCTTAAGTGTACGAGTTTACCTAGGTTCTGAAACTACGCGTAGTATGGGGCTAGCATATTAGACTTGTATAGTAAGAACTAATTATATTAATTTATCAAGTGAGTCTATTAGTTATTATAGATAAGTAATAATAATCTAATAGATTAATTTCATAAGTATTTTAATGTAAAAGAGAAACTTATTAATATTTTTGTTAAAGGTCTAAATTATTATTTTTTCAATTATGAAAAACTTATTACCACTTCAATTGCAGCAAAAGATTTCCAAACAAAAAGCTGTTAAAATTATAGCTGGATTAAATAATTTTTCTATTGACTCTATAGTTAAAATAGTGCAAGCAGCAGAGATTGGTGAAGCTAGTTATGTGGATATTGCTGCTAATCCTGAAATAATATCTATAGTTAAATCTGTAACTAGTTTTCCATTATGTGTTTCTTCAATAGAGCCATTAGAATTGTTAAATTGTGTTATGAAAGGTGCGGATATTGTAGAAATAGGTAATTTTGATGTTTTTTATGACAAAAAAATCTTTTTTTCTTCTCAACAGATATTGAAATTGGCTAAAGAAACAAAACAATTGATGCCTAATATACCTATATGCGTTACTATACCACATACATTATTATTATCAGACCAAGTTCGTCTTGCACTCCTTCTTGAGCAAATTGGAGTATCTTTAGTACAAACAGAAGGTTATTCAACCAAGCATAGTATGCACTACCAAAGTTCAAGTATTGTGACATCAATGACTAATGCTTCTTCTGCAATTTCGTCAAGTTATTTCATGTCTAAATATGTTAATATACCTATCATTGCAGCTTCTAGTATAAATTGTGTATCGGCTCCTGCAGCATTTTCATATGGTGCTTCTATTATAGGTATTGGTTCTGCAGTATCTAAGTATAATACAGTTTATGACATGGCTATGTATATTTATGAAATAGTATGTTCTATTAAGTCTTCCTCGAATCAATCTATAGCAAACCCTTTCTTATTTCATATGAATGATATTAACTATATAAAATGTTAGTTTATATCATGATAAAATATTTTATTTTTTATATGCATATAAGGTATAGTTAGGATTTTTATGATTAAAGCAAAATTAAATCAAACATGGAAATATTTAAGTAACGTGATTATATTTTATGTTTTTGTATTTATTTTGGTTATTACTTTTTTTATATTAAATATAAAAAAAAACCTGGCTATTCTTTTTTTATTTTATTCCATAATGGGTATGGTTTAAAAGAAGGATCTGAAGTTTTAATGAGAGGTATTAATATTGGTTATGTTAATAAAATTCAAGTTAAATATAATTATGTACTTATTAAAGTTAACATTAATGTGTCTTCTATACTAATTCCAAAAAATTCTTTAGTTGAAACAACTCAAACAGGATTATTAAATGATACAGTAGTTGATATAACTCCATTACAGAATATAACTAATCAAGATGTAGGTAATATGAATGTATTTGCTAAATCTTGTGTAAAATCTTTATTTATATGTCATTATGATTATATGAAAGGTGAGAGAGGATTAAACTATGATGATTTAGTAAGAGCTGCAACAAGGATTTCCCAACGTTTTGATGATCCTGCATTATTTAATTTGGTAAATATATTATTGCAGAATACCATTTATATTTCTAATGAATTGATAGAACTTACAGATAGTATAGTAGATACAACTATTTTAATTTATGATTATTTGTATCAGATCTTTTTTAGTCAGATGTAGACTGGCAAATATATTTTATAAATCAGTATTTTCAAGTTATTATTCTATTTATTATGACAACTCGCAAAGCTTTATCTTTGGATTTTTTAAGACCCATATTAGAACTAGAATACCAGATACAGCAGTTAAGTAAAATATCTACTTATCAAAAAGTTTCTTTAGATCATGAGCTGGCTTTTTTTACAGAACAACTATCTATTTTAAAATATGATGTATTTCAATCTTTAACTCCTCTACAACGATTACACCTTGTACGTCAAGCAGATAGGCCAACGACTTTAGACTACATACCTTATATTATGAATGAATGGATCGAATTGCATGGGGATAGAGGTGGTACAGATGATCCTGCTTTAGTTGGTGGTATAGGTAAATTAAATAATTATACAGTTATGTTTATTGGTCATCAAAGAGGTAAAGATACTAAAGATAATGTATTAAGAAATTTTGGTATGGCATCTCCAGGAGGTTACCGTAAAGCTTTACGCTTAATGCAACATGCAAATCAATTTAATTTTCCTATTTTAACTTTTATCGATACTCCTGGTGCATGGGCAGGCATGGAAGCGGAAAAATTAGGTCAAGGTGAAGCTATTGCTGTAAATCTAAGAGAAATGTTCTCTTTAGATGTTCCTATTATTTGTACAATTTTAGGAGAAGGTGGTTCAGGGGGTGCTTTAGGAATAGGAATAGGTGATAAAATCTTAATGCTTGAATATGCAGTGTATACTGTAGCAACTCCCGAAGCTTGTGCAGCTATTTTATGGAAAGATAGCAAGCGTTCTTTAGATGCAGCAGAGGCGTTAAAAATAACTTCTGCTGATTTAAAGATATTAGGGATAATTGATAAAGTGGTAAAAGAGCCTATAGGTGGATCTCAGGCTAATCCTTCTCAAGCTGCATATATTTTAAAAGAGTCTTTAATAGCTGAGTTAGAAATTCTATCAAAACTGTTACCGTCAAATAGAAAAAAACTTAGATATAATAAATTTCGTAAAATAGGAACTTTTTATGAAGGATATTAGCATTATTTTTTATTTTATATAGTACTTGAAGATAGAATAATGACCAAGCTTACTATATTAATTTGTTATTCCTATACTGCTTAGACCAATAATTGCACCAGCACCGATAATATGTCCCAAGCTTGTTGTTGCCAATAGTTCAGGAAGACCAAATCCCTGTAAACCTAAAGTGGGGATAGAGGGACCCAGTCCTCTCACTTTGATTGCGTATCTTCCTAATCCTATACATAATAGATTACAAATAATCATAATAATTGAACTTGATATAGACCAAGAAGATGTGTGTGGAATAGTACTAATTAAAGTTTGTGTATTCATTATTATATTAGATATTATTTTAATAAATAGTATATTTTATATTATATGTTGATCCTAGATACTTCTGTAAAAATTAGACAACAATTAACATAATATATTTTTTCTTATAAAAACCAACCATAACTATGTAGTCCTTGGCCTAAAAAATTAACTCCTAAATAGCAGATCCATACAACTACAAATCCGATGGAAGCTAAAATAGCAGGTTTTTCACCTTTCCATTCATTATTTAATCTAGAATGTAGATATGCTGCAAATACTAGCCAAGTTATTAAAGCCCATGTTTCTTTAGGATCCCAACTCCAATAAGAACCCCAAGCTTCATTGGCCCATACAGCTCCAGCTATAATTCCTATAGTGAGTAAAGGAAAGCCAAGTCCAATTATTCGATAACTTAAATTATCTATGCTTTGTAAAAGAGTTATTCTACTTAATTCTTGTGTAGAATTATTTGTATTTATATTGTTGCTTGTTCTAATTCTTATTTTATATAAAATAAGAAATAGAATAGATAATAAAGAACCTAGTATTAATATTGAGTAACTTATCATCATTATACTAACATGCATCATTAACCAATTAGATCTGAGTGCTGGTACTAGTGGAGCGGCTGCTTGCATATTTTCAGGCAATGAAAGACTTGCAAATCCTATAGTAAATAAACTAATTGGTGTAGTAATACAACCTATAAATGGACTTTTATTTTGTTGTTCTAGTATTAATTGTAAAAAACTTAGTCCCCATGTTAGAAAAATTAATGATTCATATAAATTGCTTAAAGGAAAATAGCCATTGTATATCCATCTTAAACTTAAAGAAGTAGTAAGTAATAGGTTGATATTGATAGTAATTATAGTACCTAATTTATATAAAACTTTTGATCTTTTGAATGCTATATTAATCCAATATATCATCAAGTTGACAAGCAACAATGCGAAAGATATATTAATACAATTGTTTTCCATTAATATGCTGTTCATATATTTATTCAGATTAATTTAGATTAATCATAAATATATCATATATTAATTTAATTAGAATAATATTAAATTAATATATCTTCAATAAGCTGTTATAAAAAAACCAACCAAAATTAAAATATTTTAATTTTGGTTGGTTTAAATGTAGAATCAAATTTAATAGCTATATAATAATTTTATTTATATATTGTATTAAATTATATATGTCTATGATAAAGAATTAATAATGTAATCTAATGCACTTACATATTCTACTCCCGCTTGTGCAGACATATCTCTAGGAACACATATTCTGTCACGAGTAAAGACAAAAGCTGCAACATAAGAAGAAGCTGGAAGATTTAATGTGCGATATACCTCACGAGCTCCAGCTATAGCCCATTCATCAAGAGGACCAGTACCACCTACAACTAATGAGTAGTTAACTAATCTCATATAGTGATCTAAATCTCTATAACATTTGTTAACTTTTTCTTGAGTTGACCCAGCTTCACCTTCATTTTTTAAGTAAGAATACTTACCAAAACAAGCATCACCGGCTTCTTTTACAACTGCTTCATGGTTATCAGCTAGTTTTTCTGCTGCTTCTAATCTTGCAGCAGCGCGTTGAATATTTCCTTGTACAGATTCAAGATCTGAACTAGATGGAAAGCGTCCAGCAGCATCAGCTGCACTAATTACTGTAGTAATAACTGATTTCATAATTGAATTGATCTCCTATAGATTAAGATATGTGTAGGTTATGTTTAATCTTTTTATATACTCAATAGTATTTAGCTAATAGCAGAACATACTCTATCACAATAGCTAGAAACTTCTGAAGATAGTGCAGAGCAATCTCCGCTAATTACATCAATTTTTCTTTTAGAAGCTGTATTAGTAATAAATGCGACAGCAGCAGCTTTCATAATTGTAACAGCTCTAACAGAAGAGTTAGTTGGTACTCCAAGAGCAATATAAGTTTCTTTTAAACCATTTAAGCAGCGATCTTCTAGAACAGAAGCATCTCCTGCAAGAAGAGCATAAGAAATATATCTTAGAATAATTTCTCCGTCACGTAAGCAAGCTGCCATTCTACGATTAGTATAGCAGTTACCTCCAGGAGCTATAAGTCCTGGATTTTCGCAAATCATTCCTGATACAGCATCTGAAACGATACAACTAGCATTAGAAACAATAGAGTTCACAGCGTCTAATCGTTTATTACCTTCTGAAATAAAAGTTTTAAGAGCTTGTAGATCACTGCCACCAACATAAGCAGCTTTGGCGTCTGCATTCATTACAACTCTAGAAAATCCATCAAGCATAGCGCTCTCCTTAAATTTTAATGTAAAGGACTTAGCTGTTTCAGCTGTTATATTTTTTCAGCTGATGTATTAGTATCGTGAAAACAATATAAGATATTTCAATAATTATATTAATAACAAATTAATATTATTTAATATTTTCAATTTTATTATCTAGTCATCTATATTTAGATTAGTCAAGATAGAGAGTTTTTAATAAAAAGTTTAATTATATTATCTTTGATTATCATTTGTTTTAGAGTTAATATCAGATGTTGTTTAATTTGTTTATCATTTAGTCTATAAACTTTTTTGCGATATATAGTAAGATTGAATTCTTGTTCAAGAGTTAATGGGTTTTTAGTATCCATATTATGAATTAATTTCTACTTGTAATAATTGAAAATATATATTTTAAACATTAAATAATTGTAATCAATAATATTTTGTTAATATCAATTGATTGAAAGTCATTTCGCTTATTAATTCCAGTATAATATTATATTATGTATATTAATAATATATAGTCTAAAATTATGGGTATAAAAAATTGTTATACATATCATATTGCTATACTATTTATATTTCTTATATAACTTTATATAAGTTCAATTTAATATTTTGTCTGTAAGATCAATTAGGAGGTTTTTATGTCTATACCTTTACTAAATTACTCATTATCTACACAAAATCAAAGGGTAGATGGTTTTGAATACTTGCCGGGTGAAGAGCAACCTAAAATATATAGTACAGATGATGTTCCAGCTGCAGAAGAGATGGATGAAATAATTTGGGCTGCGTATCGTCAAATATTTAGTGAACATCAAATTTTAAGTAGAACAGCTCAACCTTTTTTAGAGTCACAATTAAGGTTTAACCAAATTAAAGTCAAGGATTTTATCAAAGGATTGTTGTTATCTGAATCATTTTTTACTTTTAATTATAATGTTAATAATAATTACCGTTTTGTAGAAATGTGTATTCAAAGAGTATTAGGAAGAGATATCTATAATCAGAGAGAAAAACTGGCTTTTTCAATTATAATTGCTTCTAAAGGTTTGAAAACTTTTTTTAATATCCTATTAGATAGTGATGAATATATGGAAAATTTTGGTGATAATACAGTTCCTTACCAAAGAAGAAGAGTAATTGCACAAAGAAGTAAAGGTGAAATACCTTTTAATTTGAAAACTCCTCGTATGGGTAAAAACTTTAGTTCTAAACAAGGTATGCCGCAACTATTATGGGCTGGACCAGTGAGAAAATTTCGACCTCAAGAACAACAACCAAAAGCAGGAGATCCAGCTCTATTTTTAAATATGGTGAATGATATTTGATGATTATTAAAATTTGCAGAAAAATTATAAAAATGTGTATTCAATACTTAATATAATTGTACATTGTTAGTATTGAGACAATTCTGAGTTAATATAATTTAGAATTGTCTTAAAAAATTATATTTTGAAATTTATTTGAATCTTATTTATATAGTAGTTATTCTATAGCTTTTGGTTTTTGATTTTAACTTCCTAATTTAAAAGCGTCTACAAATAATCCGTAAATTATACCTATTCGAATGTAATTAAATATGTATAAGCGAATAAGTTTACGATTCTTTTTTACATTATGGTATATGTTTTTACTTATAATTTCATTAACAGCTACTATTACAGATCCTGCTATTATTCCCCAATCACCTGTTTGTGAAGGAATGGTTGAAAAGACTGTAGACAAAAAAAACCTAAAAATAAGGCAATTAAGTGAATTATTATTACATGAAGATGTTCTTTTAGCATGTTTTATTTCCTACTAATCATGTTTGATCTGTATATAAAATGCAATTATATATACAGATCAAATATTGGTATTAATTTATACTTTTTATAATAATCATTCTAATTAGATAATTTACAGATCTTGTTCACTTAAACTACTCATCATATACTGAAATGGTTCAATAATAAACTCTATTGCATCAATATTTTGTAATTTTATTTCTTCTGTTGTAACATCTTGTAAAAGTTTTATACTTCTAATAGTCGGCGCAATGGGTACGCTCAATGAATTGTATACATCTCGTAGTCCATCTAAAACTCTTTCTTGTAAAATTTTAGTATTTGCAGCAACTATTGCATAGCTTGCATATCTTAAATAATATTCAATATCACGTAAGCAAGCAGCATATCTTCTAGTTGTATAAGAATTACCGCCAGGCCTTAATAGTTCTGGCTGTTCTTCATATAGTCGTGTAGAAGCCTCCTTAACTATTTTAGCAGCCTTACAATTAATAATTTCTGTAGCTTTAATTCTATTTGAACCTGTTACAAAATAATTATTCAATTCCTCTATTGCTATTTTATCTAAATATTTTCCTGTTAAATCATATCTATTTAAAATTGTAGTAATAGCATCTTGCATTACTTATGTCTCCTATCAAGTTGAACTAACATAGATATTATAATTGATTTTGATTATTTTGATATATTGTATAACTATTTATAAATTAGAAACATAAAATATATAGTATAATAAGATTCTAACAATCATAAAATTAAATTATATATTTAATGGATTCTTATTATTGTTTAGTTAAAATTATTAATAATTATAAACTTGCTTGCTTTATCTTCCGAAAAAACAATTTTTATTGTTATGAATATCCTATTTGTTTGACAGCATATAATTATAGTTCAATTAATCAATTAATGACCCAACATGACTATATAAAGTTTTTATCTATACAGCATATACAATATATCTCTAAAGAATTGTATAAAGCCAATTTATGTTTGTTGTTGTCTCAAACTTATATTCAGAATTAATATTTTTTGCGTGAAAAGATTTAGATATATTCTAAGAGATTATATAAGTCTTAGTTATTTATATGTTTTCACTTTTATGATACAATTTATGATAATTTATAAATAAAGTTTATAAACATTTTATGGTATGTGTAATTAAGTAATGAACAATAGAGCATGTAACTCAGAGGATAGAGTGTCAGATTCCGATTCTGAAAGTCGAGGGTTCAAATCCTTCCATGCTTATTTATTATGAATGAAGAATATATTAGATATATGCTAAATGATCAATTATATTTTATTTATATCTAAAATTAGATAAAAATTAATAATTCAAAAATAATTTGAATTTTTATCAAAATGGAAAGAGAATTTGATTAATTAGTTGAATATTAATAAAAAGTATAAAAAATTTACTTTATTGTTGTATAATATAAATTATTAATATTTATCATATCTCCATATTCTTGTAGATAAATAAGAGGGACTGTAAGGTTTCTACATATAATATATTATATATTATGCTATAAATATAAGCTTTATTAATAATAAATGCTAAAAATAACATATTAACTTTATCTAGAAAATTAGTTTGTGTTTAAATTACTGAAATGTATTTTATTAAATGAAAATCTCATAACTACATACTTTTACTAGAATTCAAATAATGCGAACTTATACATTTATTTGGTATACTAAACTTAGTTGCTCTTTAGTTCATTTTCATTAAGAAATTGATATATAAGATAAGTAATAAATTCCTATAATATCAAATCATATCTTTCTTAAGTTATATTACTGATACAATAATGAGTAATATAATGAGACTATATATAATATATTATTATGGACGTGGGTTCAATTCCCGCCAGTTCCATAATTATTATTATTATATTTTGAATTTTATAATAATATTAAACACTAGTATACGTTATTATTAACTAATATTTATGCAAAATATGACATAAATTTCATCTTTATTTCATTTAGTAATTTAATATATGATTTTTATATCTAATTCATTTTTTAATTATGTACTATATTAATACACATTTATATTCTTTGTTGTTTGCAAAAAACGTCTTTTCATCTAGCTACGATCTTAATATTCCCTCAATTAGTAAATCTTTAGTTTATCGTCCATTTATAGGGAAATTAATTAATAAATATTGGCAAGAAAAAATTTTTTTATCTGTTTCAAGCCCATATTTAGAAAAATATATTAATCAATTGAAATTAGAAGGTATTTTAGTTTATAAAAATGAACAAAAAAAATTTTTGCTTGATTTTAGTAGATCCTTATTATCAGGTAGAATTGAAACATGTTTAAATTTTAATCAAGTAAATTCAAATAATAATCAGTATATTTCTTATGTTTGGAAAAAAGGTTTTAATTTTCCTTTGCCAACAAAATCGATTTTTTCGTTATTTCACCAAGATAATTTGTCATTAAATAAAAATGAATTGATATTTGTCAATCATCTACAAAATCAATCTCTTCCTTTATTTACAGTAACCAATCATTTAAATCAGATAGTATTAGCTGATTCTTCTGAGAATAATACTGGTAATCTAAATTCTATAGATAAAATCTATAAATGGTATTATAGTAAGTTTGTTACAGATCATTTAGCACTTCCTCTCTACTATGGATTATTTTTTATACATCCAACAGATGCTATAGAATATGCTAAATATATAAAAAGTAAACATAATACTTCAAACAAAACAAGTCAATTAACTCTTTTTTCGAGCAATTTATCTACTTATTATAAATTAAACCGAATTAATATAAATAATTTACAATTTCGATTAATACCTGACCTTGAAGAAATATCTAGACTTCTCTATAAATATAGATATTACCGTAATTTGAAATTTCATAAATACCAAAAATATAGTAAAAATTTTTTTCAAGGGCAACCTATATACACAATTGAACCAGTTTTTGCATATAATAAGAAAGCTAGTAAAATGCAATTATTAAACTATTATTATAATTATAGGCATAATATAGATAATAATATAATTGAATATAAAGCAGTATTTACTAACTATGAGACTCTTTTAAGGGCTTGGCATCAATTTAAACGTACAAAAATCGATTATAAAATACCAAGCAAGCCTAAAGTTCTTGTATATAATCTTGAAGATTTTATTAGAACACATGAATATAGTCACGAAACAAAAACAAGAAATATTTTATTTATTCCCTCTCAAAAATCATATGATTTTATAAAACATTATAGATTTGTTAAGAATAAAAATAAAATACAACAAATATTCTCCAATAAGTTTTTATCTCTTAAAATACTTAGTCAAAGAATTATTTGGTCATTAACAAGCAGACAACCTATATATTGGTAAATAATTCTTCTTGTTATTTTCTGAAATATACAAAATTTTAGTTAATTACTATAATTATTATTTTGACTACATTACTTTCTTGAATAATATTCTACAACTAACAGTTCATTCATTTGTAAAGCAACCCATTCTCGTTCAACTATAGCATTAACTTTTCCATGGAGCATTTTTGTGTCTAATTCTAGATGATTAGGTATACTTGCTAAAGTAGGAAAACTTAAATATTTTTTTACTAAATTTTGCGATGAGTTTTTAGCTTGTATTTGGATAAGATCACTAGGTTTACACTGATAGCTACATATAGATATTTTATTATTATTGACTAAAATATGACCATGATTAACTAATTGTCTTGCAGCTGGAATAGTTGGTGAAAGTCCTAGACGGAATATTATATTATCTAGCCTCATTTCTAAAATTTGCAGTAATATCAAACCAGTTGAGCCAGGAACTTTCTTAGCTGCTTTAACATATTTTGAAAGCTGTCTTTCACTTAATCCGTAATTAAATCTTAATTTTTGCTTTTCTTCTAGTCTTAAAGAATATTCTGAAGGTTTACGTGATTGTTGACCATGTTCACCTGCAGGAGTCAGTTTTTTCGAAGTTTTTCGTGTTAATCCAGGTAAATCTCCCAATCTTCTAGATATTCGTAGCCTAGGCCCTCTATAACGAGACATGTATTAGTCCTTATTATTAATATTATATATAATTTAATGGTATGTATAAACATACAATAGATTATATTTTATCAAACATATAATTTGTTATTATCATAGTTTTTTAGGTGATAAAATCATGATCATATTTTTTCCATCTTTTGCAGCAGGTTGTTGAATTTCTGCTATATGACTTAAATCTTTTGCCATTTTATTTAACAATTCAATAGCTAATTTAGTATGCTGTATTTCTCTACCTCTAAATATTACATTAGCTTTAACTTTATCGCCAGCCTGTAAAAAACGTAATGCTTGATTAATACGTACATTATAATCATGTACATCTATTTTGTATCTCATCTTCACTTCTTTTATTGTAACATTATGTTGCTTTTTCCTAGCTTCTTTAGCTTTCTTTTCTTGGGCAAATTTATACTTTCCATAATCTATTATACGACATACAGGAGGATTAGATTTTTCACTAATCAACACTAAATCCAAACCTACATTAAATGCCATGTTTAAAGCTTCGCTAGATGAGTATATACCTAATTGAGATCCAGAAACATCAATTAAACGTACTTGATTATACTTAATTTGTGCATTTATTAATGGTTCTATATCATTCTTTTTTCTTTCTTTTTTCGATTTATCTAACACAGATAGGTAGTTTTTTATTTTTAGGTTTATAAATAATGTTGTGAAATATATGCAAATTATTATAACATTACATAAGTAATTAAAAATAACAATCAAGTTGAGTTTATTAAAAATGTATTAAAAATCAGGAGATGCTTTGTGAAACATACTTTATCTGTTCTTGTGGAAGATGAAGCAGGAGTTTTATCTAGAATTGCTGGTTTATTTGCTAGACGTGGCTTTAATATTGAAAGTCTTGCTGTTGGTCCAGCAGAAAAAGCTGGTATCTCTAGAATTACTATGATAGTAAATGGTGACAATAGAACAATAGAACAACTAACTAAACAATTATATAAATTAATCAATATATTGAAAGTTCAAAATATTACAGACATACCTTCTGTAGAAAGAGAACTAGTATTGATAAAAATTCATGCTTTGTTAAAAAACAGATCGTCTATATTAGAAATTGCACATATATTTAGAGCAAAAGTTGTTGATATGGCTCATGAATATTTAATTTTAGAGGTTACAGGTGATCCAGGGAAAATGGTTGCTATTGAAAATTTATTGAAACAATATGGCATTATTGAAATTGCTCGTACAGGCAGAATTGCATTGATTAGAACATCAAATATTAATACAGAAATACTAAAAACAAGTTTAAATAAGTACTCCTTATCATAATCGAAAAATATAATATAATAAGGAAAATGTATATAAGGATATTTTTAAGTTATCCAATAACCAGGAATTTCAACAAATGATAAACATTCTATAACATCCCAGTCAAGCCATATATTATAATCAGTATAATTAATATTAATATTAATCAATGCTTCTTTTGGTATGAAATAATTAGTAATAATCTTTTTATTATGTCTGTAATTATGTTGTTTTTGGATTAGATGGTAAGTAACACAATTATGAACATGTCTACAGTTTACACATACACACATAATCAATATTATAAGTTTATATAAATTAATATATGAATTATATTATTTTATTGGGGATGGAGGGACTTGAACCCTCACGATTATTAAAAAATCAACAGATTTTAAGTCTGTTATGTCTACCATTCCACCACATCCCCAATTATATTTTATAATTAGTTGAGTAGGCGACACCCAGATTTGAACTGGGGATAAAGGATTTGCAATCCTCTGCCTTACCACTTGGCTATATCGCCGCAACCTCTATTAAAACTAATGGTATATGAAAAGCTATACTTTGTCAATAAAATAAATTATAAATAAGACTATTGTTTACTGAGTAAATAAACGGCTTTTCAAGATATCTTCTGCTTTAATTGTTACTAAATCATTTTTAGTTAAAACTTTATCTCCACTAATAAAAATCCTATTTGCTTGTCTCATTCTAGCTCTGTCAATTGCATTACGTATGCTACGAGCATTAGCAAAGTGTGGTTGTTTCATTCGTCTTCCAGCATATTCTAATAAAACTTCATCTGCTTCTGGGGCAAAACGATACTGTTGCTCTTCTAACATAAGTTTAGCTATAGCTAATAATTCCTCAGCTGTATAATCTGGAAAATCTACATGATTTGTCACTCTCGATGACAAACCCGGATTAGACTCATAGAATTTATCCATTCTATCTTTGTAACCAGCAAAAATGACTACTAAATCATCCCTTTGATTTTCCATGACTTGTAGTAAAATTTCTATTGCTTCTGCTCCATAATCTCTTTCATTATCTGGTTTATAAAGATAGTAAGCTTCATCAATAAATAAAACTCCTCCCATGGCTTGTTTAAGAACTTCTTTCGTCTTTGGAGCTGTATGACCAATATATTGACCAACAAGATCATCTCGAGTTACCGTCATCAAATTACCTCTTCGAATATAACCTAATCTATGTAAAATGTCAGCCATTTTCATAGCTACTGTTGTTTTACCCGTCCCAGGACTCCCGGTAAACGACATATGTAATCCAGGGCTTCCAGATACCAATCCAAGGTTATTTCTCAATTTGTCAACTAATAACAAAGCTGCTATTTCTTTAATTCTTGTTTTTACTGGTTGAAGACCTACTAGTTCTTGTTGTAATTCATCTAAAACTTCTTGTATTTGAGTTTTATTATATTCTTCTTGTAAATTCACTAAAGTATTATCAATCATATTTTTATTTTTCTATAAATAACTTAATTATTATATTTAATAATCTAAAAAGAGATTAACAATGTTAATCTCTTTTTAGATAGTTAACTCAAATTAATATCTAGAACCCTCTGGCTTAGCTGTTGCATAACTGCGGAAACTATATCTTTGATTTCTGCCGATATCTTCTGTTCTAACTAATTCAAAACCTGGTTCATAAGCTGGTCTATTGATAATAAATGATAGTACACAACTTTCTGTTCCTCGAGTATTATCAAATGCATTAAATTTGATGTATAAATTTGGATACTGTTTACGACAACTATTGATTTCAAATAGAACAGTTGCAGGATCCTTAATATCAAATAATGGTAATCCCCATAATTCCCAATAATTATTACGTGGATGCGGATCTTCAGTATGTTCAATACTGATAGACCAATTTTGCTTCATAGCATACTCAATCTGCTTAGTGATTTGATCATCTGTTAGGTCTGGAAGGAAAGAAAAAGTTCCTTGTGTTAATCTCACTATTAAAAACTCCTTAATAATATTATGAAAATAAATCTGATCACAAGATAAAGAATAGATATAGACTATACGTTAGCTGTTGGAGTTTCTACAAAATCAGCTGTATCTGTAGAAGTATAATTAAAAGTAATATCTTTCCATAGGTCTAAAGCTGTTTGTAAAGGTCCACATGTTTTAGCAGCATCACGTAAAATTTGTGGGCCTTCTGCAACATAGTCGCGGCCTTCGTTACGAGCTATTACCATAGCTTCTAGAGCTACACGATTAGCTGTTGCTCCAGCTTGTATTCCATCAGGATGACCAATTGTACCTCCTCCAAATTGAAGAACAACATCATTACCTAAGTAATCTAATAATTGATGCATTTGTCCGCAATGAATACCACCTGAGGCAACAGGTGTAACTTTACGTAAAGAAGCCCAATCCTGTTCAAAGAATATACCTTGAGGTAAATTGACTTCTAAATGTGTCAGCAATAAAGTATTATAGAAACCTCTGATCATTAATGGATCACCTTCCAGCTTACCAACTACAGTACCAGCATGGATATGATCTACACCAGCCATACGCATCCATTTACAGATGACACGGAAATTCATTCCATGGATTTTTTGACGAGAATATGTTGAATTACCAGCACGGTGTAAATGTAAGATCATATCATTTTTGCGTGCCCATATAGCCATAGTTTGAATAGCTGTATAGCCAATAACAAGGTCAATCATAACAATGACAGTTCCTAGTTGTTTAGCAAATTCAGCTCTTTCATACATATCTTCCATGGTAGCAGCTGTAACATTCATATAATGTCCTTTAACTTCACCACTTGCTGCAATTGATCTATTTACACCTTCCATTGAATATAAAAATCTTTCTTTCCAACGCATGAAAGGTTGAGAGTTAATGTTTTCATCATCTTTTAAGAAGTCTAATCCACCCTTAAGACCTTCATATACAACTCTACCGTAATTTTTACCAGAAAGACCTAATTTAGGTTTAACTGTTGCACCTAAAAACGGACGACCAAATTTATCCATACGCTCACGTTCTACAACTAAACCAGTAGCAGGGCCTTGGAAAGTCTTTAAGTAAGCAACTGGAATACGCATATCTTCTAATCTTAAAGCTTTTACTGCTTTAAAACCAAATACATTACCAATAATTGAAGCTGTTAAGTTAGCAATCGAACCTTCTTCAAATAAGTCTATATCATATGCAATAAAAGCAAAATACTGATCTGTAGTATTTGGAACCGCATCTACCTTATATGCTTTAGCTCTATATAAGTCACAAGCTGTTAATAGATCTGTCCATACAACAGTCCAAGTAGCTGTAGATGATTCACCTGCAACCGCAGCAGAAGCTTCTACTGGATCTACTCCTGGTTGTGGACTAACACGGAATAAAGCTAGTACATCCGTATCTTTAACTACATAATCAGGGTCCCAGTATCCCATTTTTGCATACGGAATTACACCAGACTCATAACGTTCATTTTTAATTCTTGTCCGTTCTTCTACAGATTGCGACATTTATTCCTCCTTGAGTTTAAGGCAGTATCATTAGGTTATGGGTTGACTAGTTAATATTAGAATAAAAGACATATACAATATCTTAATTTAGTATTAACCTCGTTTCATAATATTACTATATTCATTATATTATGTTTAATTAACCTTATATATAAATTTACCATTATATATGAATCAAATAATTGCAAAGTTATTTATAGTAATGATAATTTCTATTAATATCAAAAAATGCATAATATAAAAAATCTATATAATCAAATTACTAATATTGGTAATTGCAGTATTTTTTATGCTAATATTTTTCAAGTAAGAAATAAAGGAGATAAATAAATTGTCTGTACCACAAGTTATTGATGCTTCATTTAATGAAGAAGTAATAAAATCAAGTTGTCCGGTGTTAGTAGATTTTTGGGCTCCTTGGTGTGGTCCATGTCGTATGGTTGCACCAGTTATAGATCAAATAGCTAACGAATATCAAGATAAACTTAAAGTTGTTACACTTAATACAGATGAAAATCCTAGCACAACTACTGAATATGGTATAAGAAGCATACCTACATTGATGATTTTTGTAGAAGGTCAAAGAGTTGATACTGTAATTGGTGCTGTTCCTAAATCGACTCTTGCAACTGCTTTAAATAAATATATTAAAAAAAATAATAACAATAATTGATATTATTGACGAAATATTAAGGAGTCATAAATAATAATATGGGAAAGAAATGTATGTTAACAAATAAAAAACCAAATAATGGTTATAGAATCTCACATTCTCATGTAAAAACTAAAAAAATACAAAATATTAATCTACAAACTAAAAAAATATGGTCATATAAGCAGAAACGTTGGATTAAAATCAAAATATGTACGAAAGCCATAAAATCTTTACATAAATTAAAAATATAAGTCTATATTTTTTATAAAAAATCCATGACAAGTAGTGACAAATTAAGTAAATTGTGATAATATCTATAGTATATTATGCTAATAAATTAGAGAGTAAAGGGAGAAACAATTATGGAATCACTGCAATATATTAATAATATAAATGATGATTTAGATGTAGATGATTTATCATTAGAAACACCTATAGGGTGGTCATCTACCTGTTTTGATGAAACAATTCATTACTATATAGATTGCAATTCAAACTCTGTAGATATTAATAATCAAGATGAAACTAACAGTAATTGATATCTAAAATAATTAAAAATAAAAAGGCATTATACAGTATTTTATAATACCTTTTTAAAACGCTAGTATAGCTCAATTGGTAGAGCAGCTGATTTGTAATCAGCAGGTTATGGGTTCAAGTCCCCTTACTAGCTTAAGATATAAAGAGTCAGCTTATTTCAACATTCAAACACTATTATGAGTTTTTCCAATTTTAACTTAATCCAAGATTTTGCAAAATAGGTATATTGGCTAGAAGTAAATAAGCAAAACCTGATCCTCCAACAGCCCCAACTAAGAAGCCTGCCGTAAATTGTCCCCATCCTTCCGATGTTTTCAATATATCTTTTGAATCGTTTTTATCAAATGAAACATTGCCATACATAGATAAGCATACAGTTAAAATAATAATCAATCCTACAGCAGATAAAAAACCTGATAATAAGGCAACATCTGTATTTCTTAAAGGCCCTAATTTATCAAAAGGGCCAACTAAAAAATAACCGTGAGCCATACCTATTTCTAACCCTCTTAATAAAGGAGAAAGACCTCTTCTATAAGCGGGTAAATTACTTAATAAACCTCTTGTAAATGTTGAAGTACTCACAGGAGTTGATAGATTGCCTACAAAAGGATCATTATTATATGATTGAACAAAATCTGACATAATTCTGCATCTCCAGAAGAAATAAATAATATATAGCTAAATATGATCTATTGAATTGATATAATAATTTATAAACTTGATTTTATTATACTAAATTCGATATATTCATATCTATAAATATAATTATTATTATTTTAATATTAATAATGATTAATTATATTAATAAGTCTATATATCTTAATTAATCAGTCACAAAAGGAGTTTTAATGATATCATGTATATTTTGATTAGTTATATATTATTTACAATTATATTTACTGGATTAGCGCTAGGCCTATATTTTGGTTTACAATCAATTAAATTAATATAGACACTCATCTCAAAAAATATATAACGTATCAAAAGCTAGTCTTTTGATACTTCATAAAATTATTAATTAAACTTTTATATTAAAAAACTATTTGCACAATGCCTCAAATTAAAATAGATAAAATATTAGGATCTCGAAGAATTAGCAATTATTGTTGGGCTACCATAATTTTTTTAGGTGGATTAAGTTTTTTTTTAGCTGGTTTATCTAGCTACTTGAAAATAGAGTTATTACCTTTCACACAATCTACCAACTTATTATTTATACCTCAAGGTATAATTATGACATTTTATGGTACAACTGCTATATTAATCAGCTTATTTTTATGGCTAACTATTATCTGGAATGTAGGATCAGGTTATAATGAATTTAATCGTGATCTTGGATTGATAACTATATTTCGTTTAGGCTTCCCAGGTAAAAACCGTGTTTTACAATTGAAATATCAAATCAATGAAATCTATTCTATTAAAGTTAGTATACAAGAAGGTTTAACACCTAAAAGAGAAATTTATTTAAAAACAAAAGATAAAAGAGAAATACCCTTAACTCAAGTAGGACAACCTATACTGTTATCAGAAATAGAAGAGCAAGCAGCATCTCTAGCAAAATTTTTAGGAGTTGTACTTGAAGGTATAAATGAAATTTAAATTAAATAACATATATAAAACTTTTACCTAAAACCTAAAATATAAAAATATATGTTAATATTAGTTTAGCGGCGGGTATAGTTTAGTGGTAAAACCTTAGCCTTCCAAGCTAATGATGCGGGTTCGATTCCCGCTACCCGCTTTATATAAATAATATTATATTTAAGATGCATCTGGCTGGATTCGAACCAGCGACGTCCTTAATAAGATGGCGGATTATTAGAGTCGATTTCTTTAAAAATCTCTCTTACAAAACCGTACTTGAAATTTTCACTTCATACGGCTACTATCTATTAATTTGTTTTAAAAATATCATATATAATAAATGTACTCTAATCTTAATCATAAAATTCACAAAAAATCTACTATTCCAGTTAGTATTTAACTGTAATCTACAAATTCTTTTATACTTTTTTTTATACCAGTAGTATAAAATATTACAAAATAAATTATACATTTTTTTAACTATTTCAAAAGATACTAATATATTATAATATTCAAAAAAAATGACCAGTAAATTGAATAATTTATGTATAAATTGTTTTAAATTAATATGATTATTTAAACGTAAGCGTTTTAACGTATCTTTATTATATAATAAACGCTTACATTGATATATTAAACGATTATATATTTGTTTATTTAAATCTAGATTCCAATATACATCGTAATTTGACAATTTATACTTGTTTTTAAATATCCAATAAAAACGATAAATTCGATTTTTTAAATATTTTACATCTTGGCTAAGATATAAACTAATATAACTACGTATAGATATAGATACAATATATAAATTTGTTATATACTGAGTATAATATAAATTGTCATAATTATATATTCTATAATTCATTAACATATAATCATTAAGTATCTTTGTTTTATCTAAATTAAATACTGTTTTTGCTATAGATACAAATTTAAAGTTAAACCATTCAATTCCATGTAAACATATATTACATATTAAAATATATATTCTATAATTAAAAGATATAAATTCATTTGGCTTTAAACAGTATGATAAATTAGATGCTATGCATCGCTCATTTAAATTTTGTATTTGCAACCATTGTATTAAATTAGATAAAAAATATGAACATGTTTGTATTTTTTTTTTATATATTCAATATTAATATATTGACTAGGTATATAGTATTTGAAGTTTATTAATTGAGTATTTTGTATATCATACATATAGCGATAAGATATCAATTTCTTTTCTTCTATTCTATATGATATATGATTGTACATACTTGTATCAAAAATAGACGTGAATTTTGCATTCCATTCTGACTCTAGACATAAATAGATCATATATTGTTCAATCTTTTGTATTATAGATTGAAAAGACGCATATATTTTATTTAAATTTTGATTATAAAATAAAAGACAAAAAATATGTATTTTATGTACATCTAATATATTATAATTTTCTTTATTCCAATCTATGTATGTATTCTTTATAGATGTACATATATATTGAATTGCCATAATTTTGGCTTCATTAGAATTAATTAAATTATTTTGTGCTCTATATATTAAATTTTTATCACATTTTTTTGACGCTTGATATATTTTGTATTTCAATACAGAGACTCTTTGCTCTATTTGATCCCATGGTAAACACTTCCATTTAGTCTTTTCATCAAGTATATAACTAATCATGATTATATATAAATTTCGTATAACTAAACGTTATTTCAATTAATAGATGTAATAAGTCTGTTTTAATGATAGCTTGAATTACTAAATCAACAACTTTACTATTACTTCTTGCTGATAAGTATTGTATATTTGCCTTAAATGTAACAAATGATTAATTATACAATTTATATATTGTTCTATACTTACCAGTTTCTCCGTTCCGTACTTTTCATAGCCTTTATTAACTTAGGTTCCTCTTTATATACTAACTGCCACTAATAAAAATCATACTTATATTAACTCATAATAATAAAGCTTAAGGGCTATATATATTTAAAAACTATCATCTAAATATATTTTACTAATTAGTACTTTTTACAAGGGTTTGTTCCCCTAACCATATTAACTTTTTGATGAGTTTGCTTTATTCATTTATAATTAAGGCTGATATAGAAACAAATTAACTCATCAATTATATTCATGATCTAGAATAGATGGATTCGAACCAACAAAAAAAGTACAGTTTATTCAAATCTCGTGCTACAATATGAGCTTATCAAAATTTGATATTTAGTTAGCTAACGTCTAAAATCAATAGATTATAGAACGGTTAACACCTAAAAAACGGGTCGCACATGAGTCCGCTGCCTTCGGCCTCTCGGCCACAGATGCTTAAAAAACAATATTAAACTTAAATATATAAAAAATCAAGTATTTTATTCATTCATATTATGATAAGTTGCAACAGCTGAAGGAGAAATTTTATTTAAATATCTAAAAATCCAATATTTAAATACGGTATCTAAAACCACAGGAAAAGTAGAAATAAAAACAAAAATAAAGTCTCTGCTTTCAGGTAAGCCTAAATGTCTTAAAATTATTTCTATAATTACTTCCCAACCATGTGGAGAATGAAAACCAACAAACATATCGGTAAATAATATTATTAAAAAAGCCTTAGCTGTATCACTTAAACTATACACTAATTCATTTATAAACGATCTTAATATAGAAAATTGTCTTTTACTAAAAATAATAATAGAAATAAAAATAGCTATAGACAATAAATCTGCTAGAATATTTTTAATAGCACAAGAACTTTCATTCGCATAATCTACAGCTAGCTCTAAGGCTTTTTCTGTCATTTTATAATTAATTAAATTTGAAGAAGGATTATCTATTTTACCAATAAGAATTTCAAAATGTAACTTTTCTTCAAACCTTTGTAGATCAGCAAATGCCCTTTCTTCTTGTGATTGGTTAAGAAAAATAATATGCTCATCCCTATTCCATAAATAGTTAACAAAAGGACCAAAAATAAAACTTTTAGAAACTTGGTTAATGAGAATAGGAATAATAAATAAAAATACAAGATACTTAACGGATGTAACTGTTTGATATCTTGCAACTTTAAAAGTTTCTATTGCTTCAACTTCTGCATTTGGATCTAACTCTTTTTTAAATTTTTCAAAAAGTTTACTAATTGATCTAGGTATAACGCCTGTTTTATCTAAAGATGACTGATTAATTTTTTTTAAATTCCAATATTTCATGATTCGTTATAAAACAATATAAATCAACAAAAAATTAATATATAATTAAATTGCATAAGTACCTTATAAATAAATATTATATTACTCAATAAATTGAATAACACGATAGATATAATTTTCAATTAGGATTATAAATAAAATGCCTTTGATTCTTGTACATTTACTTTTTATGATTATTTATTCATTGCTTTATAGTTCTAAAAAGACAAATTATTTAGATTATTATGCAATGGTATCTAGTACTTACTTTAAAGAAAAATCAAAATCTCCTAAGTTAAACCGTATACAAATAAAGATCAACCTATGTAATAACTATTTATTACAAAGAATAAGACCTTGTAAACAAGCTCCATATAATAAAATAAGAAATTTTAATCTTAACAAAAAATATCTAGAAAAATATATAAACATATTAAAAAATTCTGGTTGTATTAGGGCTATTAATAAATACACCGTACTGTATTTAAAATACAAACAAACTATATTTGATGTAAACATATATCCCATTATAAATCAAATAAGTATAAAAGAATATAAAAAACTAAAAATATGTCCTAAGTTTTTAAAAGCCTTATTCACATATCAATTAGGATTACCTAAGAATCACTTACTAATTAATTATATGCTTCATAAAATACATACTTGGTATTTATTGCGAGGTTATATATGGTCAAGTATTAATATAAAAGTTATATTTCCAGTGAATAAACTTTATTTTATAATTAATGAAGGAATAATTCATTCTGTAGTTATAGAGTGTAAAACTAAACAAATAAAAAAAAACAAAACTTTAATAAATTAAATGATTTAATTATCAAAAATCTTTCTATTGTGCCTAAACAAATATTAAATTTATATAAATTAGAATCTGGTATATCTTTCTTAAAAAAAGAAAGAATAATAAAAAACTGTACTTATAACGTCATTGTTGATCCAGAAGGATTAATTATATATATAAAATACAGCCTATTTAATAATCAAATAAGATACATTTATGATCAAGAGAATATAAATATATGGAAAAAAAATAATTTTATATTTTTAAAATATATTGAATATATTTTAAAAGCATTTCAATTTAAACATTCTAAAAATTTACTAAATAAATTTGTAGCATTCAAATTTAGACAATTTTATATGTTAGAATTTAGATATTATTGGAATTTCATAAAAAATCTACAAATTAAATTAAATAACTCAACAACTTTAACGAAAATTAATATTAAACTATCGCTCTTGCAAATTATAAGTGATTACATTAATATCTACTTTTCATACAGTTATTGTATTATGTATTACTACAAATTCACTTATAATTACAATTACATACAAATTCTCAATTCGCATTTTTCTTTAGGCAAAATATCAAATCTAAGAATAACAACTAACAATTTAATTATCAAATTACAATATAAATTTAAGAATCAACTTAATATGATTCAAAAATTAGCCATAAAGTATGAAGAAAAACATTTTATCTCAGTTTACAATTATTCTTATAAAAACATGAAAATCCATACTGATTATTTCTCGTATAATGTATCTAAATTAAAAAATTCAAAAGAATTATACTTATTATTAAAATATAACTTATTTCAATACTTTGATACTCTCAAATATTCTACTATATACTTGCATTTACTATTTTACGATAATATTTTAACAAGTAAATGGACAAATTACATAATTAATTTATATCCATACATAACATACAACTACAATAGAGTATTTAATTTCATATCAGTTTTACCTTGGCTATACAAAAATACTATACAAATAAAGGGCAAAATAAATATTTTTGATATTACTCAAAAGTTAATGTCTATTAAGTCGGTTTATAACAAAGATGAATATAATACTACAAAAAACACATATAATTTTAAATTAATTAGTACAACTAATTACTTATTCAATATACAATATACATTGTATCCAATAAAGTATATTGCAATATACTTATTAATTGACCATATAAAAAGTACCTCATATCAAATTTTATATTTACCCGATATATATCTATCGAAATTAATATATCAAAATCATAATCGAGTAGGTATTGGAATAAATATATATACTCCATTTAAGAAGAAACCTATTATATTTATTGAATATTTCACAAATGATAAATACGAAAATATAATATATATAGGTACAAATTATAGTTAAATTATACTTTATAATAATATGACATACGAAAATATTTTAAACCAATTAGAAGGAAAGTGGATATGCCAAAGAACTAATTATTTTATTCATCAAACAAAAATAAGTTACGATCAAAAAGAAATAAAACTTCAACAAGTACATAATACCAATATATCGCAACAAGAAAATAATATATTAAGCCATTATCAACTAAATGGCATAAACAATAATCAGAAAACATATTATTTATTTTTTAAAAAAGAGCGATCTGAGTTTGGTCAATTACACAAAGTTACCAATAATCAAATTAAGTATTACAGATTTAAAGTTTATACATATAATTGTATAAAAATTGAATCTGTAAAAGAAAAAATAGTATATTATGAGTATATTTATTTTATCAATCCCAAATTTAAAATTACGATTTCGGTATTGAAAGAAAACCAAAAGTATTTAGCTATATCTTTTATCTCTGAAATACAAGTCCCGAATTAGTTGTTATCAAAATTAAGCAAGATAAATTACTCCAAATCTTTTCTGTTAGGATTTCTAGAAGGATCATTAGATAAGAAACCAAAAAAGAAAAGAGACACAAAAAAAATAACAGTTGTATAAACAAAGATTTTTAAAGTAAACATAATTAATATCCTAATATAGTAATTGTAACAACTTAAAATAAGTCAATAAGCTTATTATACATTTAAATAGATAAATTATGAATTTTATGAATTTTAACAAAGATCACTTTCGATTTTTTTGTATTATTATTTACAGTTTTCATTTTTTTCATATACATAGAGCTTTCAATAACAAGACTATTTTTCTGTTTATACACATCAAAAACTTGCTTAGCAACTTTCCCTTTCGCAAATGCTTTAATTTTAATATTTGGAATATTATCTAAAACATTCTTTAAAGATATTAACATATAACAAAAATTTTGATGTTTTACTTTTGTTAATTTAGGTTGACTTAATAGATAAGCTGTACAAATAAAAATATTCATAATACAATTGGTACTATAGTAAGATTAAAAATTACTGTTATTAATTTTCTGATTTGCTTCACTAATTGATTTGTAATTGATGTCTTTTAATTTTTTCATAACTTTACTAAAATATTCTTTAAAATAATCCTCTAATCTTTCTGTTTCTTGTTGATTAGCTTGCAAAAGGCTATAAACTTCACTCATAGACGTATTGAAACTGTCACTGTTTGTTAAAACTACAGTAAAAGCTAATCTATCAGATATATTCCAACTCCATTGAAAGAAATATGTTAATCTACGTAGTAAGTATAAAATCAAAATAGGAATACGAGAAATTTTAGATCTTTGTCCAGATAGCTTCTCACATAATTCTATAATTTCCATCGAGCTCCACGATTTATGACCAACCATAGGTAGAATTTTGTTTTTAGCCTTAGCTGAAGATAAACTTCTAACAGTTAGCTTAGCAATATCTTGAGTATCCATATATGCAATTGATTTAATATCATTTGTAATCCAAACTGTTTGATTATCTAAAATTGGTAAAGCATATTGAGTTATTAAACCTTGAAAAAAGCCAGCTAAATTAAAAATTGTATAATTTATACCTGACTTTATCAAATAATCTTCTATAATTACTTTCATCTGAATTAAAGGTATTTCAGAATATTGATGGGCATTAAGAATAGAAAAAAAGATATACCTCTTGATATATGCTTTTTTAGCTGCTTCTATAAGAATATATTTGCCATAAAGATCTATTTTAGCTGCATTATATAAATCAGAAGTCCTAGCAGTAGAAGCATCTATTACTGCTGTAATACCTAGTAATGTTGGAGGTATTGTTTCTGGTAACTTTAAATCTCCATAAACCAGTTCTGCCCCCCATTCTTTCAGAAATACAGCTTTACGAAAATTTCTAACAAAACATTTAACTTGAAAACCCTCATCTAAAGCCCGTCTAACAATTTGTCTTCCTAAAGTACCTGTTGCACCTAGAACTAATAAACTCATATAATTATTTTATATTTAATGTTTCTAAAAGTATAGGTAGAAAGGGATTTGAACCCTCATAACTGTAAGTTGTCACATTTTGAATATGATGCGTATACCAATTTCGCCATCTACCTTAATATTATACAAATTATAAAATCAAAAATCATTTATATCCATTAATATGAACCTAATAGAAAGTTGTTTACTTCATCGATATATTTATTCACCCAAAAATTGGTTACATAAATTAAAACCTTACTATAAAACTTACTTTTTATTTATATACTTATGTATTATACCATATAGTTATTCTAAATATATTGCCATTAGTTTATGCTTATATTGGATCATTTTTTTATATATTAAAAACATATATAATAAATATAAAAAACTTTTATTTTATATATTATATTTATTATTTATATCCATATATATTGCATGTTTCTTAATTAAATTGCAATTTAATAATTATATAATAAAGCTATCGTATATTTATTACATAATTCTATATATATGTAATAAATATATATTTTATTTTAGAATAATTTTACTGATTATACACTATTTTTTGAGTATACATATTTTATTTATGACAACAACATATGAAGATATCATATTCTCTTTTCTTAATTTATTTAAAAAGTATGAAAATAATACAATAAACAAAATTATTTTTATTTCTATATTTGCTTCACAAGTATTAGAAAATATTGTAATAAGAATAAGAAATATATTACTTAGTGTAAAAATAAAAAAAATTTCTCAACTATTTAAACTAAAATATTATGTTTATTTGATATTAAAATTTATGCAAGATATATACAGTGATATTTATAGAGTATCTACTGTATTGTATACTCGAGAATTAAATAATAACTTACTATATATGACTAATATTTATGAATAATTCACAGCATTTGACTTTGAAATTATGTACATATATATAATATGATTCACACTTCATATTCATTATAAATATTTAAGATAAATAAAACGTTTAAATCATGATATGACTATAAATAATTTCATAAATCAACCATATAAATATGGCTTTTATACTAATATTGAATCTGATAGTTTGCCTCCAGGTTTAAATCAAAATATTGTTGAAAGTATATCCGCAAAAAAAGATGAACCTATTTATTTAAAAAATTTTCGTCTCAATGCTTATAAAAAATGGAATAAAATGAATGAGCCTAAATGGGGAAAATTAAAATATAATAAAATAGAATACGATAAAATAACCTATTATTCTACACCTAAATACAAAAAGAATATTCAGAATTTAGATGAAATCGATCCAGAAATATTAAATACATTCAATAAACTAGGAATTCCTCTAAATGAACAAAAAAGATTAACTAATGTAGCTGTCGATGCTGTATTTGATAGCACATCTATAGCTACAACTTTTCAAAAAGAGCTTGCTGAAGTTGGTGTTATTTTCTGTTCTATTACTGAAGCTATCTATAAATATCCAAATTTAGTTAAAAAATATTTAGGATCTGTTGTACCAATCGGTGATAATTATTTTTCTGCACTAAATTCTGCTGTATTCAGTGATGGTTCTTTTTGTTATATTCCCCCAAATACACATTGCCCATTAGAACTTTCTACATACTTTAGAATTAATAATAAAGAAGCTGGACAATTTGAAAGAACGCTTATTATAGCTGATAAAAATAGTTATGTAAGTTATCTTGAAGGATGTACAGCTCCACAATTTAGCAATAATCAACTACATGCAGCTGTAGTGGAATTAATAGCTCTTGAAAATGCTACCATAAAATATTCAACTGTACAAAATTGGTATTCAGGAAATTCAAAAGGGGAGGGAGGAATTTATAACTTTGTTACTAAACGGGGATTGTGTTCAGGAGACAATTCTAAGATTTCATGGACACAGATAGAAACAGGATCTGCTATTACCTGGAAATATCCTAGCTGTATTTTAACAGGGAATAGTACTATTGGAGAATTTTCTTCAATAGCTTTAACAAACAACTACCAACAAGCAGATACAGGCAGTAAAATGATACATGTTGGAGTCAATACAAGAAGTAAAATCATATCTAAAGGGATTTCTGCAGGTCATTCTATCAATAGCTATAGAGGTTTAGTTAAAATTGGTCCTAAAGCTAATTATGCACGTAATTATTCTCAATGTGACTCTTTATTATTAGGAAAATTATGTGAAGCTAATACATTTCCTTACATTCAAGTTAGAAATCCTTCAGCAAAAATAGAACATGAAGCTTCAACTTCAAGAATTGGAGAAGAACAATTATTTTATTTTTTACAACGAGGAATTGAAATTGAAGAAGCAATTACTTTAATGATTAGCGGTTTTTGTAAAGAAGTATTACAAGAACTACCTATGGAATTTGCAATGGAAGCAGATAAGCTATTAAATCTTAAATTAGAAGGAACGATTGGCTAAATATTAAATACAAAATGATAAATCAACAAATGTTAAAAATTGAAAATTTACAAGTTACAATTAACACCAAAGATAAGCTCTTAAAAAACATTAATTTATCTATAAATAAAGGAGAAATACATGCAATAATGGGAAAAAATGGCTCAGGTAAAAGTACATTAGCAAAAGTAATTGCTGGACATCCCAAATATCAAATTGTAGAAGGCAAAATTTTATTAAATCAACAAGATATAACTCATGAAGAAGCAACAAGCAGATCGCATAAAGGTATTTTTCTTGCATTTCAATATCCAGTCGAGATACCAGGTGTTAATAATATAGATTTTTTAAGATTAGCATATAATTCTAACAGAAAAGCTAATCAACATGCAGAATTAGATCCTTTATCTTTTTTTGAACTAATTAGTACAAAAAGTAAAACCATTCAGATGCAATCAAACTTCTTAACAAGAAATGTTAATGAAGGATTTTCAGGTGGAGAGAAGAAAAAAAATGAAATTTTACAAATGGATTTATTAAATAGTAAGCTAGCTATACTAGATGAAATTGACTCAGGACTTGATATAGATGCACTGAAAACCATTGCAAAACAAATTAACCAATTTAAAAACAAAAATAATTCAATTTTAATAATTACCCATTATCAAAGATTGTTAAATTATATTATTCCTGATTACATACATATTATGGATAAGGGAAATATAATATATACAGGTAATTCAGAGATAGCCCATAAATTAGAACAACATGGTTATAAATATATAGATAATATAAATAACCTCTAAACTTAGAAACAAATAACTTATGTTAGTTATTTTAATTACGAAACTATAAATGAAAGTTAAATTAGGATATTTAATTTAATAATTAAACTAAAATATCCTAATGATTAATTGTATATTACTAATTAAAACTATACTGAAAAAGCTTGTTTTACATCTTCAATTGACTGTTTTAACAATTCTTCTGATTCTTCACTCAATTTTTTTGTAGTACGTATGCTTTCTCCAAATTCAGGTTTTGAGTTACGTAAATCTTCTCTCAAAGCTTGAATAAAATCCTTAACTTGAGATAAATCAATATCATCTAAATAACCATTAATACCAGTATATATTACTGCTGTTTGCTCTTCAACAGGAATAGGGGAATTCTGTGCTTGTTTTAAAATTTCTCTTAGACGTTGTCCACGAGATAATTGATTTTGTGTTGCTTTATCTAAATCTGAAGCAAACTGAGAAAAAGCTTCTAATTCTGCAAATTGAGCTAATTCTAACTTTAATTTACCTGCGACCTGTTTCATAGCTTTAATTTGAGCTGCTGAACCCACACGAGAAACAGAAATTCCAACATTAATAGCTGGTCGAATACCTGAGTTAAACAAATCTCCAGATAGAAAAATTTGACCATCTGTAATAGAAATAACGTTGGTTGGAATATAAGCAGAAACATCACCTGCTTGTGTTTCAATAATAGGTAAAGCAGTCATACTACCGCCACCTAATTCATTATTGAGCTTTGCAGCTCTTTCTAATAATCGAGAATGCAAATAAAATACATCGCCAGGATAAGCTTCTCGTCCAGGAGGCCGACGTAGCAATAAAGACATTTGACGATAAGCTTGCGCTTGTTTAGTTAAATCATCATATACTACTAAAGTCGCTTTACCTTTATACATAAAATATTCTGCCAGTGCAGCACCTGTATAAGGAGCAATATATTGCAATGTAGCTGGATCATCTGCATTAGATGCTACAATTATTGTATATTCTAATGCACCTTTTTCTTCTAAGGTAGATACAACTTGAGCAACTGATGAAGCTTTCTGACCAATAGCAACATAAATACAAACAACGTCTTGACTTTTTTGATTAATAATAGTGTCTAACGCTACAGCTGTTTTACCTGTTTGTCTATCGCCAATAATTAATTCTCTTTGCCCTCTTCCAATTGGAATCATTGAATCAATTGCTGTAATACCAGTCTGCAAAGGCTCACAAACTGATTGTCTACCAATAATACCTGGAGCATAAGATTCAATTAATCTAGTTTCTGAAGAATTTGGTAAACCTTTTGCATCAATCGGTCTTGCTAGTGGATCTACAACTCTACCTAAAAAAGAATCGCCAACTGGTATTTGGGCAATTTTGCCTGTAGCTTTTACAGAACTACCTTCTAATATATTCCGACCATTACCCATTAAAACAACTCCAACATTGTCACTCTCCAAATTTAGAGCTATACCAATTGTTCGATCTTCAAACTCAAGTAATTCTCCAGCCATGACCTCATCTAGGCCATATACTCTTGCAATACCATCTCCAACCTGTAAAACGGTACCTATATTAGCTACTTGAACTTCTTGTTCATACTTGTCAATTTGTTGACGTATGACATTACTTATTTCATCTGGTCTGATATTTACCATATTAAAATTATGAATTATTATTTATTATAGATCTTATTTTAAATACTTATACTTGAAGCTGAATTCAAATAATCATTTATATGCTTTAATCTTCCATGTAAACTTGTATCAATGGTTTTAGATCCTATCTTTATAATAAAACCAGCAATTAGTACTGGCTCTATTGTAATTACAAGTTTTACTGTTTTACTATTAGTTATATCTCTTATTTTACTTACTAATGCACTTTGCTGTACATCTGTTAACACAATGGGCGTCAGTATTTCTGCTACTACTATTGATTGCAATTGATATACTAATTCCAAATACTTACTAATAATAATATCTAATAATGTAATTCTACGCCTATCTATAAGAACAAGCAAAAATCTAATAACAAGACTATGGACTTGATTATTAAATAGCTGATTTACAACATTTTTCTTGACTTCTTTTGCAATTAAGGGATTATAAAAAAATGTTTTCAGTTCTTGCGATTCATTTAGTATCTCAGATATCAAGGATAAATCTTCATTTACCTTGTCTAATATAGAATCAGCACTAGCTGATTCCATAAGAGCCTCTGCATAAGGAGTAGCTATCTTAGACATAAATCCTTGACTGCTCATAAATGCCCTCCTAATTGAGCAATATTATTATCAATAATTTTAGCTTGAAGAGCAGGTGTAATTTGATTTTGTAACTGCATAGTCACCCTTTTGATAGCTAGCGATGTAATTTGAAGCTGAATTTGTTGCTTAATTTGAATCTCAGCTGTTGAAATACTTGCTTTACTGGCATATAGCAACTTATCTATATCTGCTTTTCCTTGATCTAATATAGATTGCCTAACCTTTTGAGCCGTTAATTCTGCTTCTTTTATAATTTGAGCAATAACTACTTGTGTTTGAGCTAACTGTTTCTGTGACTCACTCAATCTTAAATTAGCTTGTTGTAAACGCTCTTCTGATTCTTGTATAGCTGATAAAACTTTCTCTTGTCTAGTTACAAGAATAGAGCCTAAAAATTCTTTTAATACATAGATGAGACCTGATAGTAATAATAAAATATTAATTACATTAGCCTCTAAAAAATCTGTATTAAAACTAATACCTAAATTGACATCTGTCTCAAAATTTGCAATTATATTAAAAAGTTGCATAAAGCTTTCCATTATATATATATCCCAAGAAATCAAGTAATGTAGTAAAAAAATTGTATAGTTACAATATTTACTAATCGTTTAATAATTTTATTTTAATCATATCACTTAAAGCATCAACTTGTGTTTCTAAAGTTCTTAATGCACTCTCTTTTTGAATACTTAATTGATTATATGCTTCAGACACCAATTTTTCTGCATCAAGTTGAGCTTCTTTTATCTTCACAGCTACTATTTCTTGAGACTGCTCTTGTGCAACTTTAATAATATCTTGAGCTTTTTTTCTTGATTCTGCTAACTGATGCTCATATTGTTTTGTCAACTCATCAGCTTTTACTAAAGAAGCAGAAGCTGTAGTCAAACTATTACGAATATATTCATCACGTTCATCAAGTACATTAGTCACTGGCTTATAAAAAATAAAATTTAACACAACAGTTAAAGCAAAAAATTGCAATGCCATTAAAGGTAAAGTTGCATTAAAATCAAATAGCCCTCCTTCTGTACTTGTACTTAACATTTGAAATAATAGAAAGGGAAAGTCCATCATTTACCTGCTTGTATTGATTTTATATTTAATATTGTAAACATGTAATTGATCATTTATCATTATAACTTTATAAAACGCTTAGTTTTTTATTCTAAAATTACTAATAGAAATACAAAAACTAAGCGTAAATAACTAACTTATCCCGTATAAGGATTTGCAAATAAAAGTGATAATGCAACTACTAAACCATATATTGTTAAAGACTCCATAAAAGCTAAACTTAAGAGAAGTGTGCCTCGAATTTTGCCTTCAACCTCTGGCTGCCTAGCAATACCTTCTACAGCATTAGCTGCAGCACTACCTTGACCAATTCCAGGACCAATAGCAGCAAGACCTACAGCAAGACCAGCAGCTATAACCGAAGCAGCAGAAATAATAGAATCCATAAATAATATTATATAATTAGAATATATAGAAAATTAACAGATTTCAAAGATAACTATTCAGCACGTAAAATTTATATGCTGAATTTAATGATCACCATGTCCTTCCATAGCTTCACCTATATAAGCAGCCGATAAAGTAGAAAAAATCAATGCTTGAATAGAACTAGCAAATAATCCTAAAATCATAACAGGTAGTGGGACTAAAATTGGAACTAGTAATGTAAATACTGATACCACAAGCTCATCAGCTAAAATATTACCAAATAATCGAAAACTAAGAGACAAAGGTTTTGTAAAATCTTCCAAGATATTAATCGGCAATAATATAGGTGTTGGTTCAATATAACGCATAAAGTAACCAAAACCATTCTTAGTTAGACCAGCATAAAAATATGCTATTGAAGTTAATAAAGACAGAGCAACTGTTGTATTTATATCATTAGTCGGTGCTGCTAATTCGCCTTCTGGTAAATGAATTAATTTCCAAGGAATCAAAGCACCAGCCCAATTACTGCCCAAAATAAACAAAAAAATAGTTGCAATATATGGAACCCAGGAACGATATTCATGATCTCCTATTTGATTTTTTGCTATATCTTGCAAAAATTCAAGTATGAATTCCATAAAATTTTGCCATTTTTCAGGTACCTTATCTAATTTTCTGGTACCTATAAAAGCAACAACTATTAATACAGCTATTACTAACCATGAGACTATAAAAACTTGTCCATGAAGTTTATAACTACCTATTGTCCAATATAAATGTTTACCTACTTCTACTGCAGATACTGGAGCAAATGAAGAAATCTCTGCTAATTTTGTATAATCCATAAAAATTATAATTTTAATAAGTAGTATACATAATACGAATATATTAGATTTTTATTTTAAAAGATTTTTAAAATAAAAACACTATTATAATTAATTATATATTGATATAGTTATTATTTAACTTTATTTTTAAAACGTTTTAGTATTACAATATTAATAAGTTAGTTTGAGTCTATTTTTTCACCTAACAAAAATCTTTGAAAACGTCTTACTTTTATATTTTCTCCAAGTAAAGCTATATGTTGCTTGATTAATTCTTCAATTATAATATTTGGATCTTTTATAAAAGGTTGATATATTAAGCACATTTTCTTCAAACTTTTATCGATTCTTGCTTTAATAATTTGATCTTTGATTTCAGAAGGTTTATTCATAATATCTTCTTTTTCTGACTCAATTCTAATTTCACGATCAATAATAGATTGAGGTATATGTTTGACAGATACATAAAATACATTTTGACAAGCAGCAACTTGCATAGCTAAATCTTTAGTTAACTTTTGAAATTCAATACGTCTGGCCACAAAATCTGTTTCACAATTCAGTTCAATCAACACACCTATTCTTGAACCTATATGAATATAGCTATCTATTATACCTTCTGTTACTGATCTCGCAGATTTCTTATCAGCTGATGCTAAACCTTTTTTACGCAAAGTTTCTACAGCCACTTCCATATCCCCATCAGCTGCCTGAAGGGCTTTTTTACAGTCCATCATGCCAGCACCTGTTTTAATACGTAATTCTTTAACAACATGTGGAGAAATTTGTATTGTCATTATATATTTATCCTTAATCAATCGTTAAAAATAACTAAATTATTAATAATTATCATATAAATTTCAGCTCACAGCTTAAGTTGCCGAAGTAGAATTTGCACCTTCAATTATGGAATCAGCCATCTTACTGATAATTAATTTAATAGATCTAATAGCATCATCATTCGCTGGTATTGGAATATCTATAATCTCTGGATTACAATTTGTATCTAATATAGAAATTGTAGGTATACCTAATTTAATACATTCCTGAATTGCTGTTGTTTCACGTTTTTGATCTACAATTATAACAAAGTCAGGTAATTTCTTCATATCCTTAATGCCATTCAAATTTTTTCTTAACTTTTCTAATTCTCTGCGATAAATTGAGGCTTCTTTTTTAGGCAATATATCCATTATACCAGCCTCTTCTTCAATTTCTAATTTTTGTAAACGCTCAACTCTTGATTTAATTGTCATCCAATTAGTTAACATACCACCTAACCATCTTTGATTAATATAATAAGAATTAGAACGTATAGCCTGTTCTGCGATTACTCCCGCGGCTTGCCGCTTAGTTCCTAAAAATAAAAATTTTTTCCCCTTACTAGAAGCATCACGAATAAATCGGCAGGCTTCAGTTAATAATTGAGATGTTTGAACTAAATCTATAATATGTATACCATTTCTTTCGGTATAAATGTATGGAAACATTTTAGGATCCCATCTTCTAGCCTGATGGCCAAAATGAGCACCAGCTTCTAATAATTCACTTAATGAAATAATTGACATAACTTGTTATATAATTATATAGACAAAAATAAAGAAAAAACAGAATAGAATTTTTATTAGTATGTAAATTATAATAACACAATGGTTTGATTCAAACCTATATTATAAGCTATATTTGTACTAAATCAATGATTATAAGCTGTTATTAGTAGAATAAATATGGGCACTTCTATCATCAACAATAATATCTTCAAAATTCAATTCTTTAGAATGTTGAGAAAATGATAATAAATTGTTCTGATTAGTATTTTGTGGATCTTTATAATTGAACTGTGTATTATTATAAAGGTTAAATCCAGTGCCTGCAGGTATTAATCGTCCTATAATTACATTTTCTTTTAATCCTCTTAGCCAATCTAATTTACCTGAAATTGCTGCATCTGTTAGTACTTTTGTGGTTTCTTGAAAACTTGCTGCAGATATAAAGCTCTCTGTATTGAGTGATGCTTTAGTAATACCCAATAAAATTGGGTGATATAATGCTTCTTCTTTAAATCCTGAGCGTAAAGACTGATTAACTAATTCTATTTTTTGTAATTCTATAATTTCACCTGGCAAATAATCAGTATCACCTCCATTTTCAATTTTCACCTTAGAAGTCATCTGTCTCACAATAACTTCAATATGCTTATCAGAAATTTCTACACCTTGAGACTGATAAACTAATTGTAATTCTTTAACTAAATATAACTGTAATATTAATAAACTTAATCTTGTTGCATCATATAAACTTAAACCTTGCTTCAAATATTCATGAAATTTAGATTCTAAAACGACATGTGGATTAACAACTGTATCTGCTTTTTTGCGTGCTTCCAAGATTTCTTCTATTCTTGGCAAACCTTGCACAATATCTCCGGTTTTTGCTCTTTCAAAAATTAATGTAGCAATGTTTTCTCCTCTTTGAATTAAGGCTTGATTATTAACATGAATAAAAGAACCTTTGGATATTAAATATGGTTGACCTAAACGTACAGTTATTTGATTATCTTGAATAGAAACAACTCTCCCAGAACTGTACGAAACAATATTAGTAGCAATCTCGTCACCCGCATAAATCCAATCATTTACATTGACCTTAATATTTTGATGATTATTAACAGAAAAAATTTGTGTATCTAACGAAGTAACTAACAAAATTCTCGCATTTGAAGCTTTATTTTGCTGAATAGAAACTACTTGTCCTTGATAACAAGAAAATATTTCAGTCTGAGCTAATACAGTCCCACTTTCAACATATTGATTATTTTTAACTAATAAACGGGTTTTGGTATATAAATCTTTATTAATACCATTTATATCATTTTTATCTTTTAAAGACAACTTATCCATTGTGACAATTTTCATTCTAGAGATAGAACTATTTATAAAATCAGGATTCAATTGCAAAGTACATTTTAAATTTGAACATTCTTTATGTAAATCAGCTATCAAATAAGTTTTAATAATATGTATACCCGAAACTGATTTTATTCTTTCACCATCTTTAAAATAAATACGTTTTACTAATTTTAAATTACATAAATTCCTATTAAAAGAATCTTGAGAATGTACAAAATTCATTGTTTTATTAGGAATTGAATAAACTATTACTGGCCTAATTAAATTAAATTGCTCATTTTTAATATAAAAGTGCTCCCAGTATACTAACTTATCTGTTTTTAAATTATTGGCAATTACTTCTCCTGGTCTTAAAAATCCCCTAGATTTATTATTATCATACCTAAAATATGGATATAATATACCTGGCTTAATTATAATTTCTCTAACAATTCCTTCTTTCTGTATAATATCAATAATTCCACTACTTTTAGTAAAAATATTTTTTATAATCTCTGTACCTTTATCTACAAACTGACCATGCGTAACTAAAAGTAAAGATATATCTTTATTGATTTCATGTGTTTCTTCCGCTATCCATAATACGTAGCCACCATCGATAATATCATAATAATCCTTTTTACTTTGAATATCGGTTTTTTTATCTGATACAGATAAATCTAAATATTTAATAATTCCTCCAGTATTTGTACGATAAAGATCAGTAATTAATTCAGCTATCAATTGATTATTAATAATACATTGATTGGGTAAAATTCTTAAAAGAAACTGATCTTGTTCTTTCGTCACTAAGAAATGATTTTTATATCCATTATAAAATTTTGTCACAACATCTAAATTAATATACGTTTTAGAAGATGTAATAATAATTATGTCCTTTATAGAATCCCGCTTTTTCTTTAAAATACGAATTTTGCCATTATAACGAGTTATCAATTCAGTTTTTCCTATTAAATTGTTTTCATATATAAAATCATTTTCAGAAACTATCAATTGTGCTCCATATGGAATCGTAAAAACATGTCCAGACAGAATCCATACAACTCCTCCATTAACAACACTTTTAAAAGTCTTTTGTTCATTTTGAACTTCATTCAAAGATAAATCTGTTAAATGTACACTTCCAGAGAAATCTGCTAAAACAGCTTTTTGTGCTTTTTCTGTAATAATTCTGTTGGTTATGGGATACTCAGCTATAACTTGTCCAAATTTTACAAAATCTAAGTTCCGTACAAATAACAATGAACCTTTCACTAAAGGTAAACTCGTTTGCCTTTTATAAACATCTATTAGTTTTAATTTAATATCTTTTTCTAACAAAAAAGCATGATCACCATGACGAGTACGTGTATCACTTAAAACAATGTTATTTGGATACTCAACCCGAAATTCAGAAGAACTAATTACAGTTTGCGCTAACTCACCTGTAAAAACACCACCTGTATGAAACGTTCGCATAGTTAATTGAGTACCAGGCTCACCAATAGATTGAGCTGCAATAATACCAACAGCTTCTCCCAAATCTACAATTCTACCATGAGCTAAATTCCATCCATAACATGATTGACATACTGATTTTATAGAATCACAAGTAATAGGAGATCTAACTAATACGCTAGATATGCCCAAATTAACAATTTCATTAGCTAATTCAGGTGATATTTCTTTATTTGATCTCGCTATCAAATTTCCATTCGCTGAGTTAAAAAGATCTTCTGCTAATACACGTCCTATTAAAGCTTGATTTAAAGAAATCAAAGTTTTTCTGTTATCTATCATGGCCTCTAATACGATACCCTTAGAAGTATTACAATCTGCCTCTCTAATAATTACATCCTGTGCAACATCTACTAAACGGCGAGTCAAGTAACCAGAATCCGCTGTACGTAAAGCTGTATCAACTAAACCTTTGCGAGCCCCATAAGAAGAAATAAAATAATCTGTTACTGTTAAACCTTCCCTAAAATTACTAGATATAGGTAAATCAATAATTTGACCTTGCGGATCAGCCATTAAACCTCTCATACCTACTAATTGTCTTACTTGTGAAATATTAGCTCTTGCTCCAGAAAAAGCCATCATATAAATAGAATTTAAAGGATCTTTCTCTATAAAATATTTAATCACCTGTTTTTTTAAGGTATCACTTGCACTATTCCATGTATCAATAACCTTCTGAAAACGTTCAACCGCTGTTATTTCTCCCCTCTTATATTTACTATCTGTATCACTTATTACTTTCATAGTAACTTCAAGTAAATTATTTTTAACTGAAGGAATCCTTAAGTCTTCTAAACTTAAAGATATACCTGCTTTAGTTGCATATAAAAATCCTAAATCTTTCAAAGTATCTGCCATATTCGATGCACGGGCTATACCGTAATTTCTAAAAGCCCACATAATTAATTGTCTTAGTTGTGATTTATCTACAACTTTATTTAAAAATAATGGTTCTACTAACTTTTTTTGTGTCATGTAATAAAATAAAAACAATAAATAATTAATCTCTAGTTACATTAATGACTCTCTAATAGCTTTATTAAATAAAATACGTCCAGCGGTTGTACGAATATATTGAACTAACATTTTGCCATCAATATTATACTTCACTATTTTATCAGTAAATATTTTAGTTGTAGTACCATCAAAGTTTAGCTTTGATGAAATTATATTTTGATCAAATGAATCATCTACTGGACCATTAAAACGAACCCAAATTAAAGAATGCAAACTTATATTATTATACTGATAAGCCATTAAGACATCATCTAAATTAGCAAAATATTGATTAGAATTATTAATAGCCGTTGGATTATAGGTTGTTAAATAATAACAACCTAAAACCATATCTTGACTTGGCATTAAAATAGGCTGACCTGTTGCTGGGGATAAAAAATTATGCGGTGCTAACATTAATAAACGTGCTTCTGCTTGAGCTTCTAAAGATAAAGGTACATGTACAGCCATCTGATCACCATCAAAATCAGCATTAAATGCGGGACAAACTAATGGATGCAATTTAATAGCTCTACCTTCTACTAAAATAGGTTCAAACGCTTGTATACCCAACCTATGTAAAGTAGGAGCTCTATTCAACAAAACAGGATGGCCATATATGACTTCTTCTAATACATTCCATACAATCGGTTCATTCTTTTGAATAATTTTTTTAGCGGCTTTAATATTGTTAACTAAGCCTTGTAAAATTAGTCGATGAATTACAAAAGGTTGAAATAATTCTAAGGCCATTTCTTTTGGTAAACCACACTGATGCAGTTTCAAATTAGGACCAACAACAATCACTGATCTACCAGAATAATCTACGCGTTTTCCCAATAAATTTTGCCTGAATCTTCCTTGTTTACCCTCAATTATATCAGAGAGAGATTTTAAAGGACGATTATTGGCTCCAACAACAGTTCGACCACGGCGCCCATTATCCATCAAAGAATCTACTGCTTCTTGCAGCATCCTTTTTTCATTTCTAATAATTATTTCAGGAGCTAATATTGCTTTAAGGCGTGCCAAACGATTATTGCGATTAATAATCCTTCTATAAAACTCATTTAAATCAGCGGTTGCAAATCGTCCTCCATCTAACTGAACCATAGGCCTTAAATCTGGTGGTATCACAGGAATTACAGATAAAACCATCCATGAAGGATCTGCTCCTGTAGACAGAAAATTCTCTAATAAACGCAATCTCTTCATTTTTTTATTAAATTTATTAGATGGATTTTTAAATAATTTAGGTGGCTTTAATGACTCTTCTCTTAAAATATCTACTGTATTATTTAGATCTATATTGTCTAATAATTTATAAATTGCTTCTGCTCCTATACCCACTTCAATATCAAATAGATCAGATGAGTGAGAAGATAATTTTTCTTCTAAATTTCTCCATTCATATCCTTCTAATAGTTGCTTATAATTTAATTTATGGTAATTTCCTGGATTAATAACTACATAAGAATGAAAATAGACTATTTTTTCTAACTCTTTAACAGTTAAATCTAAAGCTAAAGCAATATAGCTTGTACTTCCTTTTAAATACCAAACATGAGTTATAGGAGCAGATAACTCAATATATGCCATTCTATGTCGTCTAACTTTTGATTCTGTCACTTCAACACCACAACGTTCACATACAACACCTTTATAACGAAATCTTTTATATTTACCACAATGACATTCCCAATCTTTTACAGGTCCAAAAATTCGTTCACAAAAGAGACCATCCATTTCAGGTTTCAAAGTTCTATAATTAATTGTTTCTGGTTTAGTTACTTCTCCCACAATTTGACCATTCGGAAGAACTCTTTCACCCCAACTTCGTATCTTACCAGGAGAAGCTAGACTGATTTTCACATAATCAAAATGGTGATCAAATTTAGTCATGAGTAAAAAATTAATAAAATAAATTATAAGTCAGTAATTATATTCTTAAAGTTGTGACTAATCTTTATAAGATAATGTCTTTATCTTGATATAGTAAAAGATTTAATGTAAATAAAATTTTAATGTAGTTAGTTAAATTTTTAAACAGAGCTTATCTTATCTAATTGTTCATCAGACATTAAATCGATTTCTATACTAGCTTTATTTCCATCGTCAAGTGATTCTATTTTGTATACTGCAACATCAAGTGCCAACGATTGTAACTCTCTCATAAGAACTTTGAAAGATTCAGGAGTTCCTGGTTTAGGTATAGGCTTACCTTTAACTATTGCATTTAAAGCATCATTTCTTCCTTGCATATCATCTGACTTAACTGTCAATAACTCCTGCAAAGTATATGCTGCTCCAAATGCTTCTAATGCCCACACTTCCATCTCACCTAATCTTTGACCTCCATGCTGGGCCCGGCCTCCTAAAGGCTGTTGTGTTACTAAAGAATAAGGCCCTGTAGAACGTGCATGAATTTTATCATCAACTAAATGAACAAGCTTAAGAATATAAGCTTTACCAACTGTTACAGGATTATCAAATAATTCTCCTGTTCTACCATCAATTAGCATAACTTTACCAGGATGCAAAGAATTAAATAGCCAAGGTTTATTAGTAATTAAACTAGCCTGTTGCAATTTATTATTTACTAAGGCACGAGAAGCTTCTGAGCCATACATTTCATCAAAAGGTATAATCTTAAACCGTTTACCTAAATATGACCCTGCTAAGCCAAGCAAACACTCAAATAATTGGCCCACATTCATTCTTGAAGGTACTCCCAAAGGATTTAAAATAATGTCTACGGATGTACCATCTGGTAAAAAAGGCATATCTTGTACAGATAAAATTCGTGAAATAATACCCTTGTTACCATGACGGCCAGCCATCTTATCACCTACTTGAATTTTTCTTTTTTGGGCCACATAAACTCTTATAATTTGATTTGTTCCTGGTGGAAGCTCATCTCCTTTTTGACGTTTAAAAATTTTTATGTTAACAACTCTACCTTTAGTAGCATTAGGTAATCTTAAAGAAGTATCACGTACATCTCTGGCTTTTTCACCAAATATAGCTCTTAGTAATTTACCTTCTGGTAACTGATCGGATTCTCCTTTTGGTGTGACTTTACCTACTAATATATCTCCTGCATCTACCCAAGAACCAATAGAAATGATACCATTTTTATCTAATAAACTGATCGATGATTCACTAACATTAGGAATATCACGTGTAATTTCTTCTGAACCAAGCTTTGTTTGTCGACATTCTAATTCATACCTTTCAATATGTACAGAAGTATATAAATCATCATACACAAGACGCTCACTAATTAAAAAGGCATCTTCATAATTATAACCTTCCCAGGGCATATAAGCAACTATAATATTTCTACCTAAAGCTATCTCACCTCCATCTGTCGATGCTCCATCTGCAATAGTTTGCCCTACAGAAATATTTTCTCCTGGCCATATAATTGGTCTTTGATTAATACAAGTATCTTGATTAGAACGATAATATTTTTTTAATCTATAATGAATTGTATAGCCATCACTATTTTGTATACCAATTTTTGTTCCTGATACATAACTAACAATACCATTAGTACGACTAGTTATAGTCATACCTGAATCTTTTGCTATTTTAGCTTCTAAACCTGTACCAACGATAGATTTTTCTGGAAAGAGTAGAGGTACTGCCTGCCTCTGCATATTTGAACCCATTAAAGCTCTATTTGCATCATCATGCTCTAAAAAAGGAATTAAAGAAGTAGCAGCAGATATAAATTGAATAGGAGAAACAGCCATATAATCTACTTGATTAATATTAGCCGTGATAAACTCTTGCTTATATCTTACAGCAATTACATTATCTTTTATAAAATTACGAACATCTAAAATAATATCGGCTGGAGCTATACGCAAGTAATCTTCCTGATCAGCAGTTATATAATAAAGCTTATTGTTTTTTAACACTTGACCATTAACAACTTTATAACATGGAGTTTCTATAAAACCATACCGGTTTACTTTAGCATATATGCTTAAAGATCCTATTAAACCTGCATTTGGCCCTTCAGGTGTCTCAATTGGACATATACGCCCATAATGACTGGGGTGTAAATCCCTAACAGCAAAACCTGCTCTATCTTTATTAAGGCCTCCAGGTCCTAAAGCACTAATTCTGCGCTTATGAGTTAACTCAGATAGTGGATTAGTTTGATCCATAAATTGTGATAACTGACTAGAACTAAAAAATTCTCTAACTGATGCCATTAAAGGCTTAGGGTTAACTAAATTAGATAAACTTAAAGAATCAAGATCACAGATCATCATACGCTCACGTATGATTCTCTCCAGTCTATTTAAACCTATACGTACTTGGTTCTGAAGAAGTTCTCCAACTGATCGTACTCTCCTGTTTCCCAAATGATCTATATCATCAAAAGTTCCAATATTTTGTTCTTTTATGTTAAGTAAATAATCCAAAGAAACTAAAATATCTTCTGGAGATAAAACACGAAAATTATTAGGAACTTTTAAATTTAATTTTTGATTAATTTTATGCCTACCCACCTCACCTAAATCATATCTTTTAGGGTCAAAAAAACGTGTATATAACATCTGTTTTGCAACAGGCAAAGTGGCTGGCTCATTAGGGCGTAACTTACTATAAACAATCACTAAAGCTTCTTCTTCAGTAACTTCCTCAATAGAAACATGATTAGGATCTTTACTCAACTCTTTTCGATAATAACTTAATGACGAATTAATAAGATAATTATACTTTGTTAATCTACTCTTAATATCATCATTTATTAAACCTATAGCTCGTAAAAAAATATATGCATTGACTTTATGATTTTTATCAATTTTTGCCCAAATTTGATCTTTAGCATCTATTTCAAACTTCAGCCAAGATCCACGATTAGAGATTATGCTACAACTATATATTTGCTTGTTATTTTTGTCTAATTCTTGTTTATAGTACACTCCTGGACTTCTAACTATTTGATTAATAATTATTCTTTCTGTACCAGAAATTACAAAAGTACCCCTATTGGTCATTAACGGAAGATCACCTATAAATACAGGCCTTTTTCTATATTTTTTGTTTAAATCTTGAGAATTAACTAAATATGTAAAACTTTTAAGAGTTGATGAATTTTCTCTAATCAATTCAGTATCTTTTCTAGTTAATTTTGCAGGTATATATATTTGAGCACTATATGTTCTGTCTCTGCTTTTTGCTTTTCTTACACTATATCTTGGAAATTTTAATTTATAATCTTTACCAAAAAATTGCAATTCTAATTTTCCTGTTGGATCAACTATAAGAGGAAAAGCATTTAATACTTCAGACAATCCCTCCAATAAAAAGTATTTAAAACTTTCTTTTTGAATAGCTGCCAAATCTGGAAATGCGTATTGAAACATAATTTCTTGTGACATTAACAACCTCACAATTTAAAAATTTATTGCCTATAAAAGCTAAAATTTGAATTTACAATAATTTTGAATGAATATAAATATAATACTAAAATAGTATCTAAATATATTCAATAAATAATAAACGTATGAAAAGTTTACTGAAATAAATAATAGCTAATCTAATTAAGTTCACTTCAGTAATTAAAAATTAGTAAAAATTTTGAAACTTAAATCTTTGATACATTTTGAGATATTAAACTCTTCATAGATTTAGCAAGAATAGATTTTTTGCGAGCACCATTATTTTTATGTAAAACCCCTTTACTTATAGCTTTATCTATTTTTTTATAAATAACTGACAATTGTAATATATAATCTTGAGTTTTATTAAGACTAAACTCATTATGTAAACTCAAAATATATTTTTTAGTAAGAGTTTTAATAGCAGATTTATAACTTTTATTTCTATATTTATTACGTAAAGATATTTGATTCTTTTTAACAGCAGATATATTTTTAGACATTGTTATATAATCGTATAATATTCATCAACAGTGTATAATTCATCGAAATTTAATCTTCAATATAATTGGATTATAGCATTAGTTAATATAAATAAACAAGAATATATCACTATATATCATGTAATATTCCAAATACAAAAATTCAACTATTATATTAGATCTATGTTGTGTACTAAATCTATCGCAATTATTCATTAGACTTGATACAATCAACAAAATTATGACATAATAGTCTTATATTATAATTATTGAATAACAAAATATTATGGGTAAAAATAAAGGAGCACGTGTAGTAATAACACTAGAATGTTCCTGTAGAAATTTGATAAATGTAAATAAAAGAAAAAAAGGAATATTTCGTTATACTAGTACAAAAAACAGAAAAAACACACCTAGCAGAATAGAATTAATGAAATTTTGTCCTCTTTGTAATCAGCATGACAAGTTTAAAGAAATTAAATGATATTATATAAACAGAAAAATTCAAATATTAAACCAGATGAACAAATTAATTATAAAGATATAGATTTACTCCGTAAATTTATAACAGACCAAAGTAAAATTGTTTCTAGGCGTTCAAATGGTTTAACAGTTAAACAACAAAAACAGTTAACAAAATCAATAAAAAGAGCACGTATATTAGCATTACTACCTTTTGTTAATAAAGATTAACAACATAAATATACCAAATATTAAGATAATATTTATAATATCTTAATATTTCCTATAATATATCTAATATTCTTATACTTACAAGACTTTGGGTTTTTGATATAATTCATAAACTTCTATTAAATCTCGTGGTTGCCATAAATTATAATCTTTACACATAATACCACATTCATTACCTATACTAACTTCATTGACATCATCTTTCATACGTTTTAATGAGCTAATAATACCTTTATAAATTAACTGATCTTCACGATAAACATTTATTAAAGCATTTTTTTTCAACTTACCTGATTTAACTATACAACCTGCTACAGTTCCCTTATTCACAAAAAATGTAGTTTGCACTTTAGCTTGACCAATTAATAATTGATCATATTCAGGATCAATTAAATCAAGCATATAATTTTTAACATAATCTATTAAATCGTAAATAAGAACAAATTGGCATAAATGCACATTTAATTTTTCTGCGGCATTTAATATATTGGTAGTAACATTGATATTAAAAGCTATAATTAAAGCTTGAGTATTACAAGCTAAATCAAGATCTGTGCTAGAAACAACACCTAAATTAGAAGTTAAAATATTCAATTTAATTTTACCTTGAGGAATTTGAATAAAGGAATTAATTACAGCATCAATTGTTCCTTGTGTATCTGCTTTTATGATTAAATTTAAGTTCTTACTATTTGCTTTATTGTCTAATTGAAGATTTGAATTTAATAAATTCTTTGTGCTTTCTATAATATTAGACGAGATAGTTTGTGTAATCAACTTTTTCGCTTCTTTTTCACTTTGCACTACATGAAAATATTTTCCTGTTTGTGGAACAGAATAAAAACCTAACACTTGTAAAATAGATGAAGGTTCTGCCATCAATAAATCATCACCTAAATTATTGACAATTTTTTTTACACGCCCGTAAGAATTATCTGATACTATAATATCTCCAATTTTCAAAGTACCATTTAAGATAATTGTATTAACCACTGTACCTTTCGTTTTATCTAAATAAGCTTCTAGAATAATACCTTGAGCTAATTGCATAGGATCCGTTGTTAAGTTAATGGATTGTGCCAAATTAGAAACAGCTTTTAATAATATATCTATATTGATTTTCTTTAGTGCACTAATTTCAACAAACTCAATCTCACCTCCCCAATCGGTACTTAGAATATTATAATCTGCCAATTGCTCACGAACCATAGAAAGATTGACATCTATTTTATCAATTTTATTAATAGCAACAACATAAGGAAGCTTTTTAGATACAATATAATCGATTGCTTCAATAGTTTGAGGCTGTAAACCATCATCAGCAGCAACAATTAAAATTATTATATCGGTCATTTGAGTACAACGTAGTCTCATACTAGCAAAAGCTTCATGCCCTGGTGTATCAATAAAAATTAATTTTTTATTTTGTGAATCACATAAATAATTTACCTGATAGGCACTTATTGATTGTGTTATTCCACCTATTTCCTTACTTACGGAATCAGTATTTCTAATAGCATCTAATAAAGATGTTTTACCATGATCTACATGACCTAAAATTGTAATTATAGGAGCTCTATTAACTCCTGTAGCAGAATGGACTTGTTGTAATTTATCTAATTGACTCAATTCTAATTGATATTTTTTATTTAAAACTGTAAAGTTATATTTTTGAGCAACCTGAATTGCTGTAGGTATATCAACTATTTGATTAACTGTGACAGAAATACCCTGTAAAAATAAACCTGTAATAATTTCTGCAGGTGGAATTTGAAGTTTTATCGATAATTCTTCAATACTTAATGGGCTATCTATAATTACAGATTTATCATTATCATTAATATCTAGATTAATATTTAACTTATGTTTCAGTTTTTCTTTCTTTTTTTGCTTATTGGATTTTATAGATCCTTCAACTATATTATTTAAATCATCTTGAGTATTAACTATTGGTTTACTTTTATTTTTCTTCTTAAAAATATTGTATTGATCTTGATCTGAATCAATAATATCTACCTTTTTGTTCTTTAATCTACCTTTATTATCCTGTTTAAATATATTTTTTGTTTTCTTATCAAATTTCAGATTAAAGTTTGAATTCTTAATAGATTTTTTAATTTCTAACGAAGACTTGAAATCTTGATCTGAGGGAATATCTATTAACCTTAAACTATTAATAAATTTAGGATTCTCCAATAAAAAAGCGTTTTCATTTTTTATGGACATACAAAAACTAAAATCAACAAAACCATTATAATACAACAATATTTTCCCCCTTATAATTATAATCAACAAATATTGAACTATTATTTAATATTAATACATATTAGTTAAATAGATATTTTTTTAAAAGGATGTAATAGGATAATTTTCAGCTCATATAATAACTATAATTAAAACATATATAAATTATTATAAGAATATGCAATTAGAATTAAATATAAGGAACATTATGCCTCGCTTACAAAAAAATGATAATTTTATAGACAAAACTTTTACCGTATTAGCAGATATAATTTTGAAGATATTGCCTACTACAAAAGAAGAAAAACAAGCTTTTTGTTATTATCGGGATGGTATGTCTGCTCAATCAGAAGGAGAATATGCAGAGGCTTTAGAGAATTATTATGAAGCACTAATATTAGAAGAAGATCCATATGATAGATCATACATAATATATAATATTGGACTAATTTATGCAAGCAATGGTGAACATACTAAAGCACTAGAATACTATCATCAAGCTTTAGAATTAAATCCTAGATTACCACAAGCATTTAACAATATCGCCATTATATATCATTACCAAGGTTTAAAAGCAGCTGATAAACAGGATGATAACATTGCAAAATCTATGTTTGATAAGGCAGCAGAATATTGGAAAAAAGCTATTTACTTAGCACCTAATAACTATATAGAAGCTCAAAATTGGTTAAAAACGACAGGCAGATTAAGTAACAACTAGTATAATATATAAATTTGCTATATTTTATAATTCTTGTTAAAAACTCTGATTTCCATCTATAATTAAATTATAGTTAATATCACTATAATATAATATAATCAATCATTAAAGAAATTACGTCCATTTACTATAATTAAATTATATTCAAACTCATATGGTAAGTATAAGTAATCAAGGATGCGTAACACAAATTATCGGACCTGTATTAGATATAGAATTTCCTAATGGACAATTACCTAAAGTATTTAATGCATTAAAAGTTCAAGGTCCAGATAACACAATAACCTGTGAAGTCCAACAATTACTAGGAGATAATAGAGTTCGAGCTGTAGCTATGAGTTCGACTGAAGGGCTCAAAAGAGGTATAGAAGTTACTGACACAGGAGCTCCTATTACAGTTCCTGTGGGTATACCAACTCTAGGTAGAATTTTTAATGTACTTGGTGAACCTGTAGATAATTTAGGAACAATTAAATCTGAAGATTCATTACCAATACATAGAGCAGCTCCATCATTTACTCAATTAGAAACAAAGCCTTCTATTTTTGAAACAGGGATTAAAGTAGTAGATTTACTTGCTCCATATAGGAAAGGTGGTAAAATTGGCTTATTTGGTGGAGCTGGTGTTGGTAAAACTGTATTGATTATGGAACTAATTAATAATATAGCAAAGGCACATGGAGGTGTATCCGTATTTGGAGGAGTTGGAGAAAGAACAAGAGAAGGAAATGACTTATATGAAGAAATGAAAGAATCAAAAGTTATTAATGCAGACGACTTAAAAGAATCAAAAGTAGCACTAGTATATGGCCAAATGAATGAGCCACCAGGAGCAAGAATGCGTGTAGGTTTAACTGCATTAACTATGGCAGAATATTTTCGGGATATTAATAAACAAGACGTACTGTTATTTATTGACAACATTTTTCGATTTGTACAAGCAGGTTCTGAAGTTTCAGCCTTATTAGGACGAATGCCGTCTGCTGTTGGCTATCAACCAACATTAGCAACAGAAATGGGAACTTTACAAGAGCGAATCACATCTACAACAGATGGATCAATCACATCAATACAAGCTGTATATGTTCCTGCAGATGACTTAACTGATCCAGCCCCAGCAACTACATTTGCACACTTAGATGCAACAACTGTATTATCAAGAAGTTTAGCAGCTAAAGGTATCTATCCTGCAGTAGACCCTTTAGGATCTACATCAACTATGCTACAACCATCTATAGTAGGACAAAAACATTACTCTACAGCACAACAAATAAAATCAACTTTACAGCGCTATAAAGAGCTACAAGACATTATAGCTATATTAGGTCTCGACGAACTATCAGAAGATGATAGACTCACTGTTGCTAGAGCAAGAAAAATAGAAAGATTTTTATCACAGCCATTTTTTGTCGCCGAAGTATTTACAGGATCTCCAGGAAAATATGTATCACTAGAAGAATCTATAAAAGGCTTTAATATGATATTAAGTGGAGAACTAGATGATTTACCTGAACAAGCTTTTTACTTAGTGGGCAATATAGAAGAAGCTATAAGTAAAGCAGAAAAGTTAAAATAATAAAATTATAAACATGACATTAAATATACGTGTTATTGCACCAGATAGAACTGTATGGGATGCAAATGCAGAAGAAGTGATTTTACCTAGTAGTACTGGCCAAGTGGGTATCTTAAAAGGACATATTCCTTTACTTACAGCAATAGATATCGGCGTTATGCGCGTACGTATTGAAAAAGAATGGCAACCTATTATATTACTTGGAGGATTTGCTGAAGTTAAAGACGATAACATTACTATTTTAGTAAATGGGGCAGAACAAGTATCAGAGATTAATGTAAAAACAGCGCAAGAAAATTTAGACAAAGCTACTAAGATTTTAAATGAAGCTAAAAACGATAAAGATAAAATTGAAGCTACACAAAATCTAAGAAAAGCACGTGCTCGTATACAAGCAGCAAATGTATTAAATAATTAAAAATTAATGAGAAATAAAATAAATAAGTAATGACGATAAATAAACTAATTATCATTACTTATTTATTTTAATATTTATTAACTTAAACCAGAGCAAATATAGTCAAAATATACTCCCATTTCTTTTCCTGCATCTTGACCTACTAAACTAGAAGTAACTTCTTTCATAGCTTGTATAGCTTGTATAGTTGCGCCAATAGGGACACCTAATGAATTATATGTTTCTTTTAAACCATTCAACACACGCTCGTCTAGAATAGAAGGATCTCCTGCTAACATACCATACGTTGCATAACGAAGATAATAATCTAAATCACGTATACAAGCAGCATATCTTCTAGTTGTATACATATTACCACCAGGCCTAGTAATGTCAGAATATAATAAAGCTTTAGCCACCGAATCTTTAATGATTGTTGCAGCATTAGCCGCTATAGTAGCTGAAGCTCTGACTCTTAATTCACCTGTTTGAAAATAACCTCTTAATTTATCTAATGAATTATCATCTAAGTATTTTCCTTGTACATCAGCTGCATTAATTACAGAAGTAATAGCATCTTGCATAGTTTTTAATTGTCCTTAAATTATTTTTTTATTTCTATTATTATTTGATAATCTAAATTTTTATGCTTTATTGCATTGCACCTAAAGTGTAATCAAAATAAAACCCTGCCTCCGCTGAATCTTCTCCAGACAATAAGGAACAAGCAACCGCTTTCATTGAACGTACCCCTTCAGCAACTCCAGAAATAGGTGTACCCAAAGAATTATACATTTCTTTAACTCCTACTAAACCAATTTCTTCTATTGGAGTTACATCACCAGCTACTATCCCATAAGTTACTAATCTTAAATAATAATCTAAATCTCTTAAACATGTTGCTGTCATTTCTTCACCATAAGCATTACCTCCAGGAGATACTACATCTGGACGTTTTTGAAACAACTGTTGACCACCTTGTTTTACAATTAATTCACGATTGTCTGTTAAAATTTGTGCTATTCGTAAGCGCCTTTGACCAGATAGTACAAAACTTTTTATTCTATCTAACTCTCCAGGACTTAAATATCTAGCTTCTGCATCTGCATTGACAATTGATTTAGTAATAATACTCATTAATAAAACTCCAATAATACTATAACCTATAACATTTATATAATAAAATACAATTTAAATCTCTGTTTCTAACTATATAGCAACTACTTAAAAGCTTTTACTCTAGGTACAAAAAAAACATGTTTAAGAAGTACTAAAACAAGAAAGATAATATACTGCATGATTAAATAATCATTTACTGATTGCCACCTCCAGATACAAAACTAGTTACAACAATTGACTTATTTTGCTTAGTTAAACTATTATACAATTTTTCTGTATTTGGAAAATTAGCAGCCGGTAAAGTTGGAAAACGACGATAAGGTACAGTATTTATACCAAATACAATATCATATTCTTTACTATTAACTAAAACAGATATGAAATAAGCTAATCCTTGAGATGCTAAGATTTGATTATAATACCTTATCTCAGCTTGATTATTAGGCGCTCTGCCTAAGAAATGCTTTGTACCTAACTCAATAACCTTTGTATTAGGATATGGTTGATAAAATTCTTTGGCATATAAACAAGAAGAACCTAATTTTTCTACTATTTGTTTAACTGTTATTTCTCTATTAATAAATGCTTTTTCTAGATTAAAAAATTCATCGCCTATAATAAAAGAATTTAAATCTCTCTCAAAAATTTGACGATATATAGCTCTCAAAATTTGAAGCATATTAGCATTATCCATTGAAGAATCAACTTTAAAAACAACTGTTTGATCTCTTTTTATATTAACACCTTGCTGAATTCTTTTCACAATGCTCCCTTGCTGAACAATCTGAAAATTAGATATTTGTTGTTGCGTTAAACCAGAAATAAGAGTTGCTCTATACTGTTGGTTGCTTAATCTGAAATTTCTAGCAGCTAACTCAGAGGGTGTAATATATCTTTCATATGGCACAATATTTTCACCGAAAGTTTCAATATATTCCAAACTATTTACCATAGCATCTATCATCTTATAATAACCTTGCTTATAAACTATATCAAAATACTTATTGATTTCTTGTCTACCATAAGTAGGCCTCCCTATTAATCGATTATGTATATACTCTACAGATTTGCATATGTACAAATTATTCCAATATAATGACCTAAATACAGAAGATTTAGTTAATTCACTTATAAACTGACGAACAGAAATTTGACGATCTTTGAATAAATCTTCAAACTTTTTAATTGTGACTTGCTCAAATTGATAAACAAAACGACCAAAAATCCTTAAATATACAGCTTTTATAATTTGCTCTATATTATTCTCTAAATCCACTTGATTTAATTGAAATATTTTAGGACCTAATGGGCCTGACATTTTAGACCGTAAGTTCGGACTACTAATTTGACTATAAATTCCAGGACCACTTCTAGGCAAAATTCTTCTCGTATCTTTTCCAAAAGGAGATGATTTTTTACGTAAATTAATACAATTTTGGGCAAAAATTGCCCCAAATTGTATTAATAATGGATCATTGCTTAAACCATAAGGATGCTGATCTGGAAGATTGGATCTATAATCACTAAATAAAGTGACAAATTGAGGAATCTTTCGAAAAACTGTACTATAGTTAAGTAATTCAATTTGAGCTCCCCAATTACGAGCTTCCTGTGCTTCTTCTCCTAAACTACGCAAATAAGGCACTGTTTCTTCACCAAAATAATCTGCATATTCAGTACTATTCATCATAGCATCTATTAAACCATCTAAACCTCTAGAGGATAAAACAGCAAAATATTTTTTAAATTCCTCTAAGGAACTTATCCCTCTACCTAAAAAATGCCTGAATGCTAATTCAGTAACACGACTGTTAACAAAAGGTTGTACAAATTGCTTACGATAAATATATGATTTTCCTAAACAACGAATAAATTCTTTAATTGATAAAGTACCATTTTTAACTTTTGATTCTAAATCTTTAAAATTTAATCCATATGCTTTTGAAATATCTCTTTGAAAAATTTGTCTGTAACAAGCTTTAATAACATTATTTTTTTCTTCTGAAGATAAACTCGTTTTCATAACAAAACGTTGTTTTATAATACTAGATTTTGTATATATTTGAGGTAAACGTAAACCTTGTAAATCACCAGAGGTCCTTCTACGCAGTTTATCAGTTAAAGCAGATTGATCAAACTCTGTAATAATAGTATCAAAGTATTCTTTTACTAAATCTTGCCCTTGAATATCTTGATTAAAAATACTTAATGCAATTTTACGCATTTCTCTCAATGCAACTATTGCTGCAGCACTAGAGCAAGCATTATCAATTAAATCTCTCAAACCTCTAATATTAACAGATAAAATATTTGGATCTCCTGCAACAATTGCATAAGTTAAGTATCTTAAAAACCAGTCTAAATCACGCAAAGATTTTTTCATACGACTAGTTCCATAACGTACTATACTAATAGGCTTAAAACCAGCTGGCAATGAATCACTTGTACTAAAAGGTGATGAAACTATTCCTGATAAATTATTTTGAATATCACCTGATAAATTTTGTAAATTCGACCCATTATTTAATTCACCCGTCGACAAAAATGACGCTTGTGGTCTTTCTAAGTAAGAAATAGGTGACCCTCCTACAAATATTTTATCAGCAGCTTTAGAAACTAATATATTAGCATTCTTAGTTAATACATCAGCTACTTCCAAACGTTTATTACCTGAATTTAAAAATGCAATAAGCTGATTAAGTTCTCCTAGATCTAAAAAACGATCTTGTTGTTCTGCTTGTGATATAGCAGACATGGAAGCTGTGCGAAAAAGCTGCGGACATACTAAAGGACTTCCACCAATTGCTTTAACACTCATAAAATATTTATCTCCTAAATACTATATTTTTATCTGGATTGTCTTAATTATGATATCAATAATTTAGTTCAAAGACACAGCCACTTAAAGAGTAAATTTTACAAATACATTATTTTTTTATAAATATAAAATTTAAGCTTATTATATTGTAGCAGTATATATACTTAGTATATAAATTTATACTTAAAATATGTATCTACCTTGAATAAATATAACTTTTGTAATACTTAGATTAGCTATATATCATAGTCTATATATTATTTACATATTAAATTAAAATACACTGATACCTAACCAATTAAAATTCTTTTAATTTAAATAAATAAAATGAATAAAAAAACAAATCCTAACACAGAAATGTCTATTTTTGAACATTTAGAAGAACTGAGAGAACGTATATTTATTGCTTCTGTTATTTTTTGTATGCTAACTATAGCATGCTTCAAATATATGAAAAATATAGCATATATACTACAACAACCAGCAATAGGAATAAAATTTTTACAGCTAGCACCAGGAGAATATTTTTTCACCTCTATTAAAGTAGCATTATATACAGGTTTTTTATTGAGTAGCCCCTTTCTTATTTATCAAATCACTTTATTTATTTTACCTGGGCTTACTGAAAAAGAAAGTAAATTGATAATACCAATACTATTAACATCTATCATGTTATTTTTTAGTGGCATTATATTCGCTTATTTAATTTTAGCTCCTGCAGCTTTGCAATTTTTAATCAATTATGGGAATGAAATTGTAGAGCCAATATGGTCATTTGAAGAATATTTTAACTTTATACTACTTCTCTTATTTAGTACAGGTATTGCATTTCAAATTCCGATTATTCAAATAGTTTTAGGGATACTGAACATTTTTTCCTCTACAGACATGTATGTATATTGGAAATACATTATTTTAGGTTCCACAATAATTGCAGCTATTATTACTCCATCTACAGATCCAGTCACACAAATTATTCTTTCTTTAGCTATTATAATTTTATACAGTAGCGGAATTATTATACTAAAACTTTTAAATAAATAAAGCTTATATATACTAAAAAAAGTGATATAAAGATATTAAAGAATACGATAATAATTAAAAACTATAATAATAAGGATTTATGAAAAAATCACAAATATAGAATGTTATTATAAATAAATAAGATATATAATTATTAAAAATCCAATTTTATTTAATATGACTCATAATTATAATCAATATTTTCATATGAATATTAAACTTGCATTATTAATTTTCGTTAGTACGATAAACTTAATTATAATTCAGCCTATCAAAACTTCAGCATTTCCTATCTATGCACAGCAAGGATATGATAATCCTCGAGAAGCAACTGGTAGAATAGTTTGTGCAAACTGTCATCTAGCACAAAAAGCCGTTGAAATTGAAACACCTAAAACAGTATTACCAAATAGTGTTTTTGAAGCTGTTGTAAAAATACCATATGACAAAAACAGTAAACAAATTTTAGGTAATGGACTTCAAGGACCTATAAATACTGGTGCCGTAATTATTTTACCAGAGGGCTTTAAATTAGCTCCTAAAAATTTATTATCAGAAGAGTTAAAAGAAAAAACTAAAAATATTTACATACAACCATATAGTACACAACAAAATAATATATTATTAGTTGGTCCTTTACCTGGAGAAAAAAACCAAGAAATTGTTTTTCCTATCCTATCACCAGATCCAAACAAGGATAAAAATATCCATTTTTTAAAATATCCAATCTATATAGGGGCCAATAGAGGAAGAGGGCAGGTATACCCAACTGGAGATAAATCCAATAATAATGCAGTAGTATCTTTATATAATGGGAAAGTTGCAGATATTACATTAATGGAAAGAGGAGGATATACAGTTAAAATTGAAAAGAAAAATGGAGAATTTTATACAGAGAATGTACCACCTGGCTTAGATTTACTTGTTTCTAAAGGAAATCAAGTATTCGCTAACCAAAGTTTAACTATTGATCCCAATGTAGGAGGATTCGGCCAAACTGAAACAGAAATAGTACTCCAAAGCCCTTCTAGGATTAAAGGCATGATAATTTTTTTCTTTACTGTAACAATAGCTCAAATATTTTTTGTTCTAAAGAAAAAACAATGGGAAAAAGTACAAGCAGCAGAAATTAATTTCTAAAGTGTCACTGAATATTTAATAATCAATAAGTAAGTTGACATAACATTACTTATTAATAAGTAATGTTATTTAGTAATATATATAAACTAGACTATACTTTTAACAGCTTCAATAATTTGTTGAGGATAAATAACCGTTGCTTTCTCTAATTTGCCATTGTAGGGTGTAGGTATATCCTGAGAAGATAATCTTATTATAGGAGCATCTAAAAAATCAAAATAATTATCATTAATTTGTGCTATTATTTCAGCAGCAATCCCCCCTGTTTTCATACATTCCTCTACTATAATCAATTTATGTGTTTTCATTAAAGATTGTCCAACAGAATTTATGTCTAAAGGTTTTAATGAGATTAAGTCTATCACTTCTGGATCATAACCATAATTGACAAGCTCTTTAACAGCTTGCATGACATGATGACGCATTCGAGAATAAGTTACAATAGTAACATCTAATCCAGATCTAACTAGTTCAGCCTTATCTAGAGGAAGGAAATATTCATGACTAGGTAACTGATCTTTTAAATTATATAGTAAAACATGTTCAAAAAAAATTACTGGATTATTATCTCTAATAGCCGATTTCAATAAACCCTTAGCATTATAAGGTGTTGAACAAGCTACAATTTTCAATCCTGGTATAGCTTGAAAGTAAGCTTCCAATCTTTGCGAATGCTCCGCACCTAATTGTCTACCAACACCCCCTGGCCCACGTATCACGATAGGAATGTGAAAATTACCTCCTGAAGTATAACGCAACATACCAGCATTATTAGAAATTTGATTAAAAGCTAACAATAAAAAGCTCATATTCATACCTTCTACTATAGGCCTTAAGCCCGTAATTGCTGCTCCAATAGCCATACCCATAAAACTGTTTTCAGCAATAGGAGTATCTAAAACTCGCAAATCACCATATTTAGAATGTAAATCTTTAGTAACTTTATAAGAACCTCCATAATGACCGACATCTTCTCCTAAAACAAATACAGAAGAATCATTTTGCATTTCTTCATTAGTAGCCTCTCTTAAAGCATCAAACATAAAAACTGAACTCATAAAACGACTATCCTCAACTAAAATAATATACTAATACACTCAATCTGCAAATAAATATTTTTTCAGATCTTTAACATTTGGTTCAGGACTAGATATAGCAAATTCAACTGCTTGATCCACTTCTATTTTTACATCCAAATTTACATCATTAACTTGTTGCTCTGAAAACAAAGAATTATCTAGTATGTAGTCTTTTAAACGCTTAATCGGATCACGAGCCAACCATGTTTCTTTTTCGGTTACTGATCTTAATTCATCTGGATCAGCTAAAGAGTGTCCACGAAAACGGTAAGTTAAAGCTTCTATTAATGTAGGACCATGGCCATATTTTGCTCTGTTAATAGCTGATAGAGCAACTTCTCTAACAGCCAAAACATCCATACCATCAACTTCTATACCAGGAAGACCAAAAGCTTCTGCTTTCTTATGTATTTCAGGAAATGAAGTAGACCTATGATGAGCCATACCTATTGCCCATTGATTATTTTCAACTACAAAAATAATAGGAAGTTTCCATAGAACAGCCATATTCAAACATTCAAAAAATTGTCCATTATTACTTGTACCATCACCAAAAAAACAAGCTGTTACACGCATTGGTTTTTGATCATTTAAAACTTGTTTTCTATATACACTTTGAAAGGCAGCACCTATAGCCACTGGAATACCTTCACCAATAAATGCAAAACCACCTAAAAAATTGTGAGGAGCTGAAAAAATGTGCATTGAACCACCTCGTCCACGGCTACAACCAGTTTCTTTACCAAATAACTCTGCCATTACTAATTTAGCTGGAACCCCTTTACTTAATGCATGAACATGATCACGATATGTACTACAAACATAATCCTCTTCTTGCAAAGCTTTTATAACTCCTGTAGAAACAGCCTCTTGTCCATTATACAAATGGACAAAACCAAACATTTTGCCCCTATAATACATTTGGGCACACATATCTTCAAAATAGCGACCAAGTAACATATCTTTATAAAGTGATAATACAACCTGAGAATTTATTTCATATTCACTAAATACGCTTGATGGTAAAGTAATTTTATTCTTCATTTGTTTAAATATTATAATTAATTCAAATATCGAAAATAATAAGTTGAAAAATCATATACATAAATATAATAAATATACTAATAATAATACATTAGGAATTTTTATATATCAATTAACAAATAAATTTAAATAAATTACTTATTATAAATAATATAGTTATAATAAGTTATTTGAGTTTATATTTTATCAAAATTATACAATTAAAATGGCTATGAATAGAGTACCCAAAATCTTACCAAATATCCATACAGATTTATTGATTTTAGAGACAAACTTAAAAAAAATGGTTACTGCTAAACATCCAATATTGTATGCTGCAGCAGAACATCTTTTTAGTGCTGGAGGGAAAAGAATAAGACCAACTATTATATTGCTAATAGCATTAGCAACAACAAAAAAGCTCAAGATATTACCAGAGCATAAACGTCTAGCAGAAATCACAGAAATAATACATACAGCAAGTTTAGTGCATGATGATGTAATTGATGAATGCGAAACAAGGAGAGGAGTTAATACAGTACATAATACATTTAGCACTAAAGTAGCTGTATTAGCAGGAGACTTTCTGTTCGCTCAATCTTCTTGGTATTTAGCAAATCTCAATAATTTAGCAGTTGTTAAAACTATTTCTAAAGTAATTACTGATTTTGCAGAAGGTGAAGTACGACAAAGTCTAACATGTTTCGACGAAACAATATCTATGGACAATTATATAGAAAAATCCTTCTATAAAACTGCATCGTTAATGGCATCAAGTTGTCAAGCAGCAGCTATATTAAGTAATACGAATATAAGTATACAAAATCAATTTTACATCTATGGAAAACACTTAGGCTTAGCTTTTCAAATTGTCGATGATATCTTAGATATAATTGGTTCTGAAGCTTCTTTAGGAAAACCAGCAGGATCAGATTTAAAAAATGGAAACTTAACTGCTCCACTTATTTTTGCTTTACAAGAAAATTCAGGACTCCATAATTTAATTGAAAGAGAATTCGAGCAAAACAATGATATTGGTAAAGCTATAGAAATAATTAAAAGAAGTAATGGCATTCAAAAGTCATATGACCTGGCTCAAGAACATATACAAGCTTCAATACAAGCTATTAACAAGATTGATAATAAGCTGGCTCAAGAGAGCTTGTCTTATATTAATAGTTATATCATCAAAAGACTAAATTAATAAATGAAATTATAGTTAAGTAGTATTGCATACAATAATATATAATTATTATTTCATTTAGATATAATCATGACAAAAATAAAAATTCAATACATTGAAAATTAATAATTAATGATATTATGTATTAAAATATATATCAAGATAACATATTATTAACTAATATACAGTATATAAATACGAAAATTATAAACTATTTTTTTCAAGATTATATAAATCTCAACATAACTTTAGTATATTTGGCTAAAAAAATAACTAATTTTGCTTTCAACAATTATATTTATTTAAACATTTTATACCTCTCCATTTAATTCACAAGAATTTATAATCATCTTAAATACATTATTATCTAAAATAGCTAACTGAGATAACATTTTACGATTTAATGCAATCTTTCTTCTTTTTAATTTTTGTATAAATTCACTATATGTAATACCATAAGGTCTAATAGCAGCATTAATACGAACTATCCAAAGACTTCTATAGGTACGCTTCCTCTGTTTTCTACCTATATAGGAATATTTTAAAGCTTTTAATACCTGTTGTTTAGCTGTGCGAAACAAAATTGAATGGGAACCTCGAAAACCTCTTGCTAATTTTAAAATTTTTTTTCGTCTTTTACGAGCAACATTGCCTCTTTTAACTCTAGTCATAAATATATTCTTAATGTATATAAAGTATCTTAAATTTTAGCTTTGCTATATCGCACTTTTTAAGACTAAGAACTTTTCTTAATTTTTGTTTTCTTTTAGATGATTTCTTTTGTAATAAATGGCTATGATTAGCCATATGTCTCAGAACTTTATTTTTAGACTTAAATTTAAACCTTTTAATTATTGATTTAGAATTTTTTAGTTTATACATAAATTATACTATCAAATTAATTAATTAAACAACAAGGCAATAATGCATTAACTCAAGCAACAAAATTCACTTATGTATCTATATAGAGAAAAATGAGATCTTAGATAATATATCAATACTACTAAGATCATAAACTATATATTTAAGTAAAAATCCAACTCAAAATTACAAATATTATATTTTACATAATTTTTTTTCGCAAACTTGTTATTGTATTCAATAATAACATTCCCATAATCTTGATAAAATTAGAATTTAATTCTTGAAAAACTTTCATATTGAGATTAAAAGCTATATTAGCTTCAGTAATAATTTGTTCAATTTGTAGTTGATCAATAGGTGCATTATCTAATGCCTGACGATACATTGTTTTAAATCTTTTATCATCCTTGATATTATGAAAGTTATAAAAAGATGTTCCTTCATTACTAGATAAATTCATAGCCGTTTGAGCAATTCTTTTCAAAATCTGTCCTCCAGATAAATCACCCATATATCTAGTATAAGCATGGGCTATCAATAATTCTGGTTGATTAATACTAATATTACGAATTCTGTCAACGTACGTTTTTGTTGCTAAAGAAGGATAAACTTGCTCTCGCCAGTTAGAACCATAATAATATTCAAGATCTTGTTTTAAGCTAAGGGTACGATTTAATTCTGGAAAATATATAGATTGCACAACAAAATGATGTTTATTTTTCTCAATTTCTTCTTCAAGAGCAGTATATACAAAAAACAGATTAGCTACTAATCTGCGATAAGATTTCTTATCAACTACACCTCCTAAAAATGATTTAACAAAGCTAACATTTTCAGCCATACTATGAGCTTTTGTAGTTCCCTCACGCAATTGTTGAGCTAAATTAGTAGACATAAGCATTATTCCTAATAAATTTATAACTAAAAATACACAAAAAACAATATAATTCTATTGAAAATTATTTTATACTAATAACTTAATAATACAGAATAAAGCTTTATGGTATATAATTATATTAAATATTTTAAACAGAAAGCTCGTATATTAACTATATAGACTGAAAATAATCCTTTGATTTTTGAGGATTATTAATTATAGTGGCTTGTCCTGGTTGCCAATCTGCTGGACAAACTTCATCTGGATGAGACTGTACATATTGAATAGCTTTTAAAATTCTCAAAGTTTCACTAACACTACGACCAAAATCAAGATTATTAACTAAAGAATATTGTATAATACCTTGTTTATCAATAATAAATAAACCTCTCAATGCTGTTCCTTCTTCTGTCAAAACATTATATGAAGCGCTAATATCTTTAGTTAAATCAGAAACTAAAGGGTAATTTAGATTTCCTAATCCTCCAACATCTCTTTCCATTTGCAGCCATGCCAAATGCGAATATTCACTATCAACAGATATACCCAAAATTTCTGCATTTAAACCTTTAATATCTTTATATGCATCACTAAAAGAAGTAATCTCAGTTGGACATACAAATGTAAAATCTAAAGGATAAAACAATAATATAACATACTTACCCAAATAATCAGATAATGTTATTTGCTTAAATTCTTGATCATATACGGCAACAGCAGAAAAATTGGGCGCTTGTTTACCAACTCTAACATCATTATTATTTATTACCATGTTAACATTACATTTTTTGTTATAACATTTAGGATTTTTTGTATTATTTATTTTATAAAATAAAAGTAATAAAACAACATAATATCATAAATTAGTATAAGTATTACATATAATATTAAACTATTACAATAGCGGAGAATGGATTTGAACCATTGACCTTCGGGTTATGAGCCCGACGAGCTACCAGACTGCTCTACCCCGCGAATAACATATAATCTTAATATATTTATTATAGTAAAAGCAATGAATACACCATTTTTTCTAAGAATAAAAGAGTAATACTAATTACTACACCATATTTGGCTCGAAATAAAAACGGCATTACTTCATAAAATCCTACAAGACGATCTTGTGTTAAAGCTTCTGGACTTTTAATCCATAACTGACCATCATACCAACCCGATTCTTCATAGAAAATAGTTGCACTAATTAACCTTTTTACAACATAAGACCATGCCAAGTATAAGCGTATAAAAATTAATAGAAAAATAAAAGTGACCATGAATATATTTAACATTATTATTTGCCATATAGTATAACCCGAAATTACATTTAATGTCATCAATATAGATATTGAAAAGATAAATACAAAAATAGTAACTATCTTAGTGAAATACTTATTTAAAGGCAAAGTACATAAAGAAAAGAACCAAGAAGCTTTTAAAGCAAAATATTCATTTAAAGGTTGTTGATCAAAAGGAACAGGACACGTTTTTTTAGAAATAGACATAAATTGTTCTAAATATTATATTTTTATATTAATAGATATTAGAAGAAAGCACATACAATATAGTCCATACTAAAAATAAACATATATTAACAATAATAATCATTTGCAAATTTTTTTGCGTACTACGAGTAACATTTAAACCGCTTGATTTATTTGAAAAACCACCCAAACTTGTAAATTTAGGATTATTAATTAAAATTAATATAATTGTAAGAACTCCAATGAAATACCATAAACCTTTCATATAATTCCATTTTTAAAATAAAAGCTATATAAATTAGAAGAATATGATAATCATATTCTTGCTATATTATTTATATATTAAGTAATTAAATTAAATATAAAAATAATAACTTCATGCTAAGTAAAAATTATTTATTCACCTTGAACTTTGAGCAATATGAATCCTAATACAAGACCTAATAATATAAGTATAAAACTTACACTACTGGCAATTAAAATTTCTCCTCCCATTATAGTACTCCGTATAGATTTATTTAATAATAACAATATAGAAATTAAAAACCATTACGTCCCCATACTACTAATGCAACTGAAAAACTAAATACAGCTAATAGCGATCCCCAACCTAAACTAATTATATCTAACATTTCACTGTAACTCCTATTATATTAATAATACATAATTATTTAAAGCTTAATCTAATAAAGCTAATTGTATCAAATACCATACGATAAAATTGTTTATATTGAATAATAATATAAAAGACAAAAATCACAAAATGTAAATTTTTTACAATTATCAATCAACTATATGAAACTTAAGGTTAGTATAAAAATAATAATATATTATATATTACATTAAATAGTATATAAAATTACATCAATTATCTTAATTATGGAAACTACTAAGAACTCATCTAAAATCACTGCACAAGAAACTTTACTCACTCCACGGTTTTATACAACAGACTTTGATGAAATGTCTAAATTAGATATTTCACCAAATATAGATGAGTTTGAAGCTTTATTGCAAGAATTTAGAGCAGATTATAACAGACAACATTTTATTCGCGATGAAGAATTTGAACAATCTTGGCATCATTTCAATAGCAGTACTAAAGCATTATTTATTGAATTTTTAGAAAGATCATGCACAGCAGAGTTTTCAGGTTTTTTATTGTATAAAGAACTATCAAGAAGACTGCAAAAGACTAACCCTGTGCTTGCAGAATGTTTTTTACTTATGTCAAGAGACGAAGCTAGACATGCTGGTTTTTTAAACAAAGCAATGAATGATTTTAATTTATCATTAGATTTAGGTTTCTTAACTAAGAATAGAAAATATACTTTTTTTTCTCCTAAATTCATTTTTTACGCTACATATTTATCAGAAAAGATTGGATATTGGAGATACATTACTATATATAGACACTTAGAAAAATACCCTGAGCATAGAATATATCCCATTTTTAAGTTCTTTGAAAATTGGTGTCAAGACGAGAACCGTCATGGTGATTTTTTTGCAGCATTACTAAAATCACAGCCACAATTGTTAAATAATTTAGAAGCAAAATTATGGTGTCGATTTTTTTTATTAAGTGTATTTGCAACGATGTATTTAAATGATTTTCAAAGATCAGATTTTTATAAATCTATTGGACTAGATGCAAGACAATATGATATGCAAGTCATTAGGAAAACAAATGAAAGCGCATCAAGAATTTTTCCAGTTGCTTTGAATGTTGACCAACCTGAATTTTTTCAATATTTAGACCAATGTGCTTCAGAAAACAAAAAACTAATAGAAATAAATAAAAAATATAATAATTGGTTGATTAAAAAGATTATTACAGTACCTATCTATATGAAATTAAGCTACTATCTAATAAGATTGTATTTCTTACCAACTATTGCTTCATCATATGTAATATCAACTATTAGATAATTTAATACTTTATAAATAAAAAAATAAAGCTTTATTTTCTATTTTACTTCTCGAATAAAAAATAGTTTACAATAATATTTTATATATACACTACATACAATTTAAATATTTATTATGACTAATACAATAGACTTAAAAATGCCATCACCGACTTTTGGTGGTAGCACAGGTGGATGGCTAAGATCAGCAGAAATAGAAGAAAAATATGCTATTACTTGGTCTAGCAAAAAAGAACATATTTTTGAAATGCCTACAGGCGGAGCTGCCATAATGAATGAAGGTAATAATCTTTTATATTTAGCAAGAAAAGAACAATGTCTTGCCTTAAGCTCACAACTAAAGACAAAATTTAAAATTACAGATTTTAAAATTTACAGAATTTTTCCCAATAGCGAAGTTCAATATTTGCATCCAAAAGATGGTGTATTTCCAGAGAAAGTTAATTCTGGTAGAATTGGTATAGGAAATATAAATCATTCAATAGGGAAAAACGAAAATCCAGTGAATAGAAAATTTACAGGTAAGGCTACATATGAATAGTATATTCATAATTTATTCATAAAAACCACGATATAAACTTAATATATTATATAAGCGATAAGTAAGATTACAATATAAAATTGTATTTCGTATCTTACTTATGATATAATTTATCTCCAGATATACAAGAAATTAGGAGAGGTGGTAGAGTTGGTTTATTGCGTCTGATTTGAAATCAGATGAACCGCTAGGTTCCGTGGGTTCGAATCCCACCCTCTCCGTATACTTAATATAGTTACTAACTTAAACCTTAAATCTCATTTACTTTACACCTTCACTGATCTTACGTTCTATAATCTCTATAACTTGTTGAACTTTCTCTACATCGTCAACATCTTCATCAGGTATATCTATACCAAACTCTTCTTCAAGAGCCATTACCAGCTCAACTGTATCTAAAGAATCGGCTGCTAAGTCCTTAAACGCCGTCTCTTTCGTAATTTCTTTAACATCCACACCTAACTGTTCAACAATAATATTTTGTGCTCTTTCAAAAACAGATAAAGTAGGTGATGACATAATAACTCCTTAATTAATAAATAGTATATATTTGCATTAAAATAACCTGTATCTACAATTATTAAAAATATAATAATATATCTAATAATATAATTCTCTATAATATTAATCAGGGTAAATTTTTAATCTTCTATTAGGTTCTTCACCAAAACTACGAGACCTTAGATTGTAAAAATTTATTAATTGATGTTGTAATTGACGTAACTTTACATTTCTAGGAAGTAATTCAACTGACTGTTTTTTTCCATTAACAATTTTTTCTATAGCTATTCTAGTCTCTATCAAAGTTTTCAACTCTATTTCTTTTTTATTTTGGCATACAATATTCCAATTATAATTAGATACTTTATTTATATTTAAAATTTTTGTTAAAGCACGCTTAATGTTAGCAGAAGTACTACTACATATAGTATAGATTGTTATCTGTCTTGCTTTCGCTATTTGCTTTAACTTTGTATTATATTTGAAATTTGATCTTAAAGCTAGAATAATATCAGCTTGTGTAATATCTCTTGTAATAATAATAGGTAGATATAAGGAATTCACTATCGTTTGTACTTGAGTAATATTAACACAATACACATATAGATGTATACTAAAAAGATCTTGAATAACATTTTGAGAAAAGCTCGGTACAGAAGATATTTTGGGCGATTTTATTATACTTTGTTTGCTGTAAAAATTTGTAGGTGCCTGCGTATTTACCAAATTTATACTTGTATTATTTGACTTTAAATTCTTAACACTAATGTTAGAATAGTAAGAGCTAGTATGAGAAACGAAATTAATTGGTATATATTGTTCACATTGAATAAGAATAGAACCATTAGGCAAAAATTTACGTCGCTGAACCCATAAATTTATACCCTGCAATAATTGATCAACAGCCTGACTAACTGATTCATGCACAATCCAACTGTGACGATCATGAATTTCTATAGCCACTTGAAATGCAGGAGACGCTTTTCTTTCCAAAATACTTTTTTGCGATCCTCTTCTCTTAGCTTCATCATCGCCAAGAGTGACATACTGTATACCTCCAATTAAATCAGATAAAATTGGGTTTTTTATTAAACTATCCAAATAATTACCATGTGCTGTACCAACCAATTGAACACCTCTCTCAGCTATTGTACGAGCAGCTAAAGCCTCCAATTCTGTTCCTATTTCATCAATTATAATAACTTCAGGCATATGATTTTCTACCGCCTCAATCATAACTTGATGTTGCAACTCAGGTCTTGATACCTGCATTCTTCTTGCTCTACCAATAGCAGGATGAGGTATATCACCATCACCAGCTATTTCATTTGATGTATCAATTATAACCACTCTCTTCTCCATTTCATCTGCTAATACCCTAGCAATCTCTCTAATTGCTGTAGTTTTACCTACACCAGGTTTACCTAATAATAATATAGAAGGATTTTTATCCAGTAAATCTCTAATAATGCTTATAGTACCTAATATAGCTCTACCTACTCTGCATGTTAAACCGATAATACTTCCTTGTCGATTTTTAATAGAACTAATTCTATGCAATGTCCTTTCAATACCAGAACGATTGTCACCACTAAAATTTCCTAGACGCTTAATAGAATAATCCAAATCTTGCCAAGTTATAATTCTACTAGATAAATATTGAGGTCCTTTAGGGAAACGTGCTTCTGGTTTCCTACCTAAATCCATAACGACTTCAATCAATAATTTTCTTTCCGAATGAATTGCTAAAGGATGCCTAATAAAATCAGGTAAAATTTCTAATAATTGGTCTAAATCATCTGATATTAACATGATTGATTCAATAATTGATTAAAATAAAAACTTATATTTTTCAATATAATAATTAACTTTATTATTAGGCTTTTAAAAAGAATATCCCATTTATAATTAAAGATATATTTCATTGTTAATTATTTGCTATGACACCGATTTATTACAAAGGAATATATTTAATATTTAATACTATACAATATCTCCTAAATATAATAATTTATATATAGAAAATAATAGTTAAGAAATATATTGTAAAAATATACAAAAATGTTTAAAAATCAACTACAATTATAAGAATATAAAGTATACATTTGATATATTAAAAATATAATCCAGGAGAACATATATTAAATATGAACTTTCAAGTAAAAGATTTAAGAAAAATATTATATTCCATTAAAACAAATAGAATTTGTCGTCTTAATATAGTAAGCCAACAATTTGAATTGTTTATTAATAAGGATAACATTATTTTTAATACAAATTCTATAATACGAAAACCTAAATATTCTGAGATTCCTATAGAAAATACAATCAAAATTCAGGAAGATGAAAATCAACTGAAATATAATAATTCGCATAATATACAGATTCATACTAATGAAGCTAAAAGCTACTCTACAATAGTGTCACCTATGGTTGGTACTTTTTACAGATCCCCAGCACCAAACGAACCTCCATTTATAGAAAAAAATGATATAGTTAATAAAAAACAAACAGTATGTATAATCGAAGCTATGAAATTAATGAATGAAATAGAGGCTGAAGTAAGTGGTAAAATTGTTGAAATATTAGTTAAAGATGGGGAAATCGTTGACTGTGGTCAAGCTCTTATGAAAGTACAAACAATCTGATTATGATTAATCATATAATAAATAGAATTGACAAATCGTAGATTTTAACTATTGTTAACAGATCTTAGGGAAGAGATAGGTTATATTTATAATATAAGTTAGTAATAAAAACTCAATTGTGAAGACTATATAATTTCGTATTAATTAATAATATTATAAATGCAAAGATATTAACATAATGAGTGTTTTATTAAATTGTCTCATTGTATTTTATTAGATATTAGAATAAACAGGAGAATCTCAATGACAATTAGCTCACAAGAGCAAGAGACAAAAAAAGTTCAAGTGACTGTAGACAAAGATCCTGTTGCTACATCGTTCGAGAAATGGGCAAAACCTGGTCATTTTTCAAGAAAATTAGCTAAAGGTCCTAAAACAACCACTTGGATCTGGAATTTACATGCAGATGCTCACGACTTTGATAGTCATACAAGTTCTCTAGAGGAAATTTCACGCAAAATCTTTAGTGCACACTTTGGTCAATTAGCAATTATATTTTTATGGCTTAGCGGAATGTACTTCCATGGTGCAAAGTTTTCAAATTATGTAGCATGGCTGAGTAATCCCACTGCAATTAAACCTAGTGCTCAAATTGTATGGCCTATCGTTGGTCAAGAAATTTTAAACGGTGATGTAGGAGGAGGATTTCAAGGAGTTCAAATTACATCTGGTTTTTTCCAATTATGGCGTGCATCTGGAATAACAACAGAATTCGAGCTTTATGCAACAGCAATAGCTGGGCTATGTATGGCTTGCTTAATGGTTTTTGCTGGTTGGTTTCACTATCATAAAGCTGCACCCAAACTAGAATGGTTTCAAAACGTTGAATCTATGATGAATCACCACTTAGCTGGCTTACTAGGATTAGGTTGCTTGTCATGGGCAGGACATCAAATTCATATTTCTATACCTATAAACAAGCTACTAGATTCTGGTGTATCGCCACAAGAATTACCTTTGCCACACGAATTCTTAGTTAATAGAGAACTGATGACCCAATTATATCCTAGTTTCAGTAAAGGAATTATTCCTTTCTTTTCCTTAAATTGGAATGAATACTCAGATTTTCTAACTTTTAAAGGAGGCTTAAATCCTATTACTGGCGGTTTATGGTTAACTGATACAGCTCATCATCATTTAGCTTTAGCGGTATTATTTTTGGTAGCAGGCCATATGTACAGAACCAATTGGGGTATTGGACATAGCATGAAAGAAATATTAGAAGCTCATAAAGGTCCATTCACTGGAGAAGGACATAAAGGTCTTTATGAAATTCTAACAACTTCTTGGCATGCACAATTAGCTATTAATTTAGCTATGATGGGCTCATTAAGTATTATTGTAGCTCATCATATGTATGCAATGCCTCCGTATCCTTATATTGCTACTGATTATCCAACTCAATTATCTCTGTTTACACATCATATGTGGATAGGAGGTTTTTGTATTGTAGGAGCAGGAGCACACGCTTCAATATTTATGGTAAGAGATTATAACCCAGCACAAAATTATAATAATGTACTAGATAGAATTATAAGACATAGAGATGCTATAATATCTCATTTAAATTGGGTATGTATATTTCTAGGATTTCATTCATTTGGTTTATATATACATAATGATACAATGAGAGCCTTGGGTAGATCTCAAGATATGTTTTCAGACACAGCTATACAATTACAGCCTATATTTGCACAATGGATACAAAATATTCATAATCTTGCTCCAAGCAATACAAGCCCGAATGCATTAGCAACAGCTAGTTATGCATTTGGAGGTGATGTAGTTGCAGTTAATAATAAAATTGCTATGATGCCTATAAAATTAGGAACAGCAGATTTCATGGTACATCATATTCACGCATTTACTATTCACGTAACAGTACTCATCTTAGTTAAGGGCTTTCTATTCGCTCGTAATTCTAGATTAATACCAGATAAATCTAACTTAGGGTTTCGCTTTCCTTGTGACGGCCCGGGAAGAGGTGGTACATGTCAAGTATCCGGATGGGATCATGTATTTTTGGGACTTTTTTGGATGTACAATTCATTATCTATAGCAATCTTTCATTTTAGTTGGAAAATGCAATCCGACGTTTGGGGAAGTATTACATCTGCAGGAACAGTATCTCATATTACAGGAGGTAATTTCGCTCAAAGCTCTATTACGATTAATGGATGGCTACGAGACTTCTTATGGGCCCAAGCTTCACAAGTAATTCAATCGTATGGATCTGCTTTATCAGCATATGGACTAATCTTTTTGGGAGCTCATTTCGTTTGGGCATTTAGCTTAATGTTCTTATTTAGCGGACGTGGATATTGGCAAGAGCTTATAGAATCTATTGTATGGGCTCATAATAAAGTAAAAGTAGCGCCATCTATTCAACCAAGAGCATTAAGCATTACACAAGGAAGAGCTGTAGGTGTAGCTCATTATTTACTAGGAGGAATCGGAACCACTTGGGCTTTCTTCTTAGCAAGAATTATATCAGTAGGATAAATATTAAATTAGGAACATAAAACAATGGCAACAAAATTTCCAAAATTTAGCCAAGCATTATCACAAGACCCGACAACAAGAAGAATTTGGTATGGGATAGCAACGGCACACGATTTTGAAAGCCATGATGGAATGACAGAAGAAAATTTATATCAGAAAATTTTCTCTTCTCATTTCGGTCATATAGCTATAATCTTTTTATGGACATCAGGCAATTTATTTCATGTCGCTTGGCAAGGTAACTTTGAACAATGGGTAACACAACCCATGAAAATCAAACCTATTGCTCATGCAATATGGGATCCTCATTTTGGACAACCAGCTGTTAAAGCGTTTACTAAAGGTGGTGCATCATATCCAGTAGATATTACTTTTTCAGGTGTATACCATTGGTGGTATACCATAGGAATGAGAACTAATAATGACTTATACAATGCTTCTTTATTTTTACTCATATTATCTGCAATTATGCTGTTTGCCGGATGGTTACATTTACAACCCAAATTCAAACCAGGCTTATCATGGTTCAAAAATAATGAATCAAGATTAAATCACCATCTTTCAGGTTTATTTGGATTAAGTTCATTAGCATGGACAGGCCATCTTGTTCACGTAGCTATTCCAGAATCTCGTGGACAACATATAGGATGGGATAATTTCACTTATACTTTACCACATCCTCTCGGCTTACAACCATTTTTTACAGGAAATTGGAGCATTTATTCTTCAAATCCAGATACGTCAAACCATATATTCGGCACTAGTCAAGGAGCAGGAACAGCGATATTAACATTTTTAGGTGGATTTCATCCACAAAGTCAATCTCTATGGCTAACTGATATAGCTCACCATCATTTAGCAATTGCCATAATATTTATAATTGCTGGCCATATGTATAAAACAAACTGGGGTATCGGACATAACATTAAAGATATAATTGACGCACATCGTCCACCAAGTGGAAAACTTGGTAAAGGACATATTGGACTTTATGAAACAATTACAAATTCACTTCACATGCAACTTGGGTTAGCATTAGCTTCTTTAGGTGTAATTACGTCATTAGTTGCTCAACATATGTATGCAATGCCTCCATATGCATTTATGGCCAAAGACTTTACAACACAAGCTGCTTTATATACACATCATCAATATATAGCAGGCTTTCTAATGGTTGGTGCATTTGCTCATGGTGCTATCTTTTTCATAAGAGATTACGACCCAGAAGAAAATAAAAATAATGTACTAGCTAGAATGTTAGATCATAAAGAAGCAATAATTTCACATTTAAGTTGGGTATGTTTATTTTTAGGATTTCATACATTAGGCTTGTATATTCATAATGATACTATGATTGCTTTTGGAACACCAGAAAAACAAATATTAATTGAACCAGTTTTTGCACAATGGATACAAGCAAGTTCAGGAAAAGCACTTTATGGTTTTGATACCTTATTGTCTTCTTCATCAAATATTGCAGCAAAAGCCAGTAGCAATATATGGTTACCAGGATGGCTAGAAGCAATAAATAGTAATAAAAACTCTTTATTTTTAACTATAGGCCCAGGTGATTTTTTGGTTCATCATGCAATTGCATTAGGGCTACATACTACCACATTAATATTAGTCAAAGGTGCCTTAGATGCTAGAGGTTCCAAATTAATGCCTGACAAAAAAGATTTTGGTTACAGTTTTCCTTGTGATGGCCCTGGAAGAGGTGGCACATGCGATATATCTGCATGGGACGCATTCTATCTATCTGTATTTTGGATGCTGAATACGATTGGATGGGTAACATTTTACTGGCACTGGAAACATGTTTCGATTTGGCAAGGTAACATTAACCAGTTTAATGAATCTTCAACTTATTTGATGGGATGGCTTAGAGACTACTTATGGCTTAATTCATCTCCATTAATAAATGGATATAATCCTTATGGTATGAATAACCTATCTGTGTGGGCATGGATGTTCTTATTCGGACATTTGGTATGGGCAACTGGATTTATGTTCTTAATATCTTGGCGTGGTTATTGGCAAGAACTTATAGAAACACTAGCATGGGCTCATGAAAGAACACCTCTTGCCAACTTGATTAGATGGAAAGATAAACCAGTAGCACTATCTATAGTACAAGCTAGACTAGTAGGTTTAGTACATTTTTCTGTAGGATATATATTAACATATGCAGCATTTGTAATAGCATCTACATCAGGTAAATTTGGTTGATAAATAAATAAATATACTTCAATTACTACTTGAATATCAATATTCAGTAGTAATTTTTTATTGCAATATAAATATTTTTCAGTTAAAATAAAAATTATTTTAACTCTTTACCTAAATACAAAAATGGCTAAACAAAGCATGATTGAAAGAGAGGCAAAAAGGAACAGATTAATTCAACAATATAAAGATAAAAGGAAAAATATTAAAAATAAACTAAATAATAACTTAACTTTCATTGAACAATTAGAATTACAAAAAGAATTACAAAAACTTCCCAAAAATAGTTCACCCTGTCGTAGAAGAAATAGATGCTGGAAAACTGGGCGGAGCCGCGGATTTTATAGAGATTTCGGATTATCAAGACACGTTTTAAGAGAAATGTCACATAACTGCTTGCTGCCAGGTATTAAAAAAGCTAGTTGGTAACAAAATTTTAGATTTCTATTATTATATTTACATAAATGTTGTTAAAAAACATTTATGTAAATATAATCTATACATTAAAGACTATATTTATAAACTATAATCCAAATTGATTACCCCTACGATACTGTAAATAAGCTGCTACTAATAAACCAAACAAAGTTACGGGAATCAATCCTAAAACTATACCAGATAAAAGAGGTTCTACCATAATAAAATTTTAAAAACTTGTTAAAAATAAATTGAAATTACACTTCTTGTTACGTTTCATTATCTAAAACCAATAGCTGCTTGCCATACAAATGCTAATAACAAGAAAAAAACAGGAATTACTGGTAATATATCAACTAAAGGTCGAAAAATCGAGTACGCTTCGGGTAATTTTGCTAATACAATCGCTGCAATCATAGTATAAACCTCTTCATAATTAATTTCTATATTTATCTGTGTACATACTGATATCAATCAATTACTTAATGTAAACATCAAAAATAACATCTTACGTACTTTTTTCTTAATAAATTTACTATGATAATTATATCAATATAAATACTAAACTGTTGACATTGTAAAAAAAAGTATATATAAAAAAGAAAACCGTTTACAATAATAAATAAGTTCGTTATGTTTCACAATATATAATTATATATTATATATAAATCGATCTTTAAGTCATATAATTAAAACATTAAGAAATGTAAAAGGATAAAAACTATGATTATTGTTACTCAACTTTTAGTATTCGCACTAGTAATATTTTCTACTCTACTGGTAGTAGGCATACCTGTTACCTTTGCATCTCCTGGGCAATGGGAAAAATCTAAAAATTTAATTTATACTGGCGCTGGCATATGGACTGGATTAGTATTGATAACAGGATTCTTTAACTCTTTTATTAATTAGATTATATATTGCTATGTATACAAAAATATTAATATATATTGAATATACATAGTATACAAAATATTAACAATTTGACAAAATAAGATTTTTTTGTAATTATATGATATTGTAGCGGGTATAGCTCAGAGGTAGAGCGCAACCTTGCCAAGGTTGATGTCGCGCGTTCGAATCGCGTTACCCGCTTATACTTTTTAAGCTTATGCTTCTTTAGAATTAGTGTCAATAACAGAATCATCTACCGATTCTTGACCATTTTGTTGATTAGAACTATAAACTTGTTTACCTATATTCATCATTGCTTGCTGTAATTCATTTTGTGTATTTTTAATTTTTTCATATTCATCTTCTTGAATATATAACTTTAAAGAATCAATAAGTTGTTGAACTTTTTTCTTTTCATCTTCACGAATTTTATCGTTTAATTCATCAAGCTGATTTTGAGACTGATAGCATAACGAATCCGCTTGATTTTTTAAATCTATTTGTTCACGTTTTTGCTTGTCAAGTTCTGAATTCTCTTCTGCTTCTTTAACAAGTTTCTCAACTTCTTCTTTAGGTAATGTAGATGCACCTGTTATGGTAATAGACTGTTCTTTACCAGTACCCTTATCTTTAGCTTTTACAGATAATATACCATTAGCATCTATATCAAATATAACTTCTATTTGAGGAACACCACGAGGAGCTGGCATAATACCATCTAATCTAAAAGTACCTAAACTCTTATTATCTTTAGTAAATTCTCTCTCTCCTTGTAAAACATGGATCTCAACATTAGGTTGATTATCAACAGCTGTTGAAAAAATTTCAGATTTCTTTGTAGGTACTGTTGTATTACGAGCTATTATCTTTGTCATTACTCCTCCAAGTGTTTCTACACCCAAAGATAAAGGTGTGACATCCAATAATAATATATCTTTAACTTCACCTGCTAAAACACCTGCTTGCACAGCTGCACCAATTGCTACTACTTCATCAGGATTTACACTTTGATTAGGATCTTTACCTATTATTTTTTTAACTAATTGTTGAATAGCAGGAATTCTAGTAGAACCACCGACTAAAACAATTTCATCTATATCACTAGATGATAATTGAGCATCTTTTAAAGCATTATTGACCGGAACCTCACAACGACTAATTAAATCCTGACATAAATGCTCAAATTTTGCTCTAGTGATACTCTTTTCTAGATGCTTGGGTCCAGTATCAGTAGATGTAATAAAAGGTAAATTAATATCTGTTTGACCTAAACTAGATAACTCCATTTTAGCTTTCTCAGCAGCTTCTGTTAACCTTTGTAAAGCTTGCCTATCTTTACCTAAATTGATTCCTTCGTCATTATTAAATTCATCAATTAACCATTCAACGATTTTTCTATCAAAATCATCACCTCCTAAATGAGTATCACCAGATGTTGACAAAACCTCAAAAACACCATCACCTACTTCTAAAATAGAGACATCGAATGTACCTCCACCAAGATCAAAGACTAAAATAGTTTCATTATTTTTTTTGTCTAAACCATATGATAAAGATGCTGCTGTAGGCTCATTAATAATTCTTAAAACATCTAAACCAGCAATTTGTCCAGCATCTTTAGTAGCTTGACGCTGTGAATCATTAAAATAAGCTGGAACAGTTATAACTGCTTGAGTGACTTGTTGCCCTAAATAAGTACTAGCATCTTCAACCAATTTACGTAGAACTTGAGCAGAAATTTCTTCAGGTGCAAAATCTTTACCTAATGCTGGACACTCTAATTTAATATTAGAATTACTATCTGTTTTTACATTATAAGATGATTGCTGTAGTTCGTTCGCTAATTCATTTTTTTTACGACCAATAAACCTTTTAACAGAATAAAAAGTATTTTCTGGATTCATTACAGCTTGCCTTTTAGCTATCTGCCCTACTAATTTATCTTGTTTTTTTGTATATGCAACAACAGATGGTGTTGTCCTGACTCCTTCTTTATTAGGAATTACCGTAGGTTTTCCCCCTTCCATAACAGCAATAACAGAATTTGTAGTTCCTAAATCAATTCCAACAACTTTAACCATAAATTTACCTCACACAATATAAGCTTAATATATTAACTTTATATACTTTATAGAATATATATTGCATCATATTAAACTTCGAGTAAAGTAGTAATTACCGAACAGGTTACAAATAATAATATATAATATGTACACAACTAACTTATGAGTATATCTAAATAATAAGTTAAGTAACAGCTGGGATCATTAAAATAATAAGCTTGAAAATTTTAACAATTTAGCAGATAATAAATGTATGATATTAAGATATATAATTAAATAATTTTGTCAAACTTAGGAGATCAAACATAAAATGAAAATCGGGCTACTAGGTAAAAAAATTGGTATGACTCAAGTTTTTGACCAAGAAGGGAAAGCATTGCCCGTAACTATTTTGCAACTAGGACCATGTTTAATAACTGAAATAAAAAATTTAGACTCTCACGGTTATAAAGCTATTCAAATAGGATATATAGAAGTAAAACCTAATAAACTTAATAAAGCTGAAATTGGACATCTAAATAAATACAACATACCCCCTTTAAAATATTTAAAAGAATATAGAGTCCATTCATTAGAGAAATTTGAGATAGGCCAATTAATTACCGTAAAAGATTTAAATATCAATCAAAATATTTCTATTTCTAGCAACAGTATTGGAAAAGGATTTACGGGTTGTATAAAAAGACATAACTTTAGTAGAGGGCCTATGTCTCATGGGTCTAAAAACCATAAACAACCAGGATCGATTGGAGCAGGGACAACACCTGGAAAAGTTTTTGCCGGAAAGAAAATGGCCGGTCGCATGGGTGGGGGGAAAGTAACAATTCAAAACCTGAAAATTATAGATATTAAAACCAATCATAATATTATTATAGTCAAGGGTTCTGTACCTGGCAAACCTGGAAATATTGTTAGCATCCATCAAAAATAAATCTATGAATACAAAAAACCATTAATTCAATAATGTCTTCTCAAGATACAAGCACAATATATAATCAAAATATAATCACAAGATTATGCAAGCAGGACAGTCATAATATGTACGTATTACACCGGGCACTTACACAACAATTAATTAAAAATCGCAATGCAAACACAAAAACACGTAGTGAGGTAAGAGGAGGAGGAAGAAAACCATGGAAACAAAAAGGAACTGGTAGGGCAAGAGCTGGGTCAAATAGATCTCCATTATGGAGAGGAGGAGGAGTAATATTTGGTCCGCGTACTAAAAAAGATAAGAATAAAATAAACAAAAAAGAAAAACAATTGGCATTGCGCATTTTAATAGAGAACAAATTGAAAAATAGAATAATTACAGAAGATTTTATAGACAAACTAAATAAACCTAGCACTAAAGCAATAATTAACAATTTAAAAAAATATAATCTGGATACAAATATAACCCATAATATATTAATCATAGTAAGCAAAAAATCAGATAACTTGTATCTTTCTACTCGTAACTTAAAGAATGTAGAACTATTAAATGCTAACCATATAAATATTATATCCTTACTAAAAGCACATCAAATCATAATAAATAAAGATGCTTTAAATATTATTAATAAAACATATTATGACTAATAATCAAAATACATTAGCTTTAATGGATATAATTAAACGTCCAATACTAACAGATAAAACAACACTAATGGTAGAGGATAATAAGTATTATTTTGCAGTTGCAATCAAAGCTAAAAAATCAGAAATTAAACAGGCTATTGAAAAATTGTTCGATGTAAAAGTTGAAAGTATTAACACCTTAATTGTAAAATCACAAAAAAAACGTATAGGAAAACATATAGGTTACAAAAGCAAATATAAAAAAGCTATTGTCAAGCTCAATAATCAATATCGAATAAATTTATTTTTAGATAATTAACTTATATATAATATGTACAAATAATCAAATGGCTATTCGTTTATATAAAGCATATACACCTGGAACAAGAAATAGAACGATATCTACATTCGATGAAATAACAAATAATAAGCCAGAAAAAGCATTAACCAGAAAAAATCATCGTTGCCAAGGTCATAATAATAGAGGAGTTATTACATCAAGACATAGAGGTAAAGGACATAAAAGGCGTTACAGAGTTATTGATTTCAAACGTAATAAATATAATATTGAAGCTAAAGTTGCAAGTATAGAGTATGATCCTAATAGGAATGCAAGAATAGCACTTTTACATTACTCAGATGGTGATAAAAGATATATTTTACATCCAAGATCATTAAAAATTGGCCAAAGAGTAATTTCAGGTATTAAAATTCCTGTAGAAGTTGGAAACTCTCTACCATTATATTCAATCCCACTAGGCACAGCTGTACACAATATAGAACTAACTCCACATAAAGGAGGACAAATTGTTAGAGCAGCTGGAACATATGCACAAATAGTAGCTAAAGAAGGTGCTTTTGCGACATTGAAATTACCATCGAATGAAGTTAGATTAATTCGAAAAGAATGCTTTGCTACTATAGGTCAAGTCGGCAACATTGACGCCAGTAATATTAGTATAGGAAAAGCTGGACGAAACAGATGGCTCAGTAAAAGACCTAAAGTTAGAGGAGTAGCAATGAACCCTATTGATCACCCTCACGGTGGTGGAGAAGGACGTTCACCTATAGGTAAGCCTCACCCAGTTACTCCATGGGGAAAACCTGCTTTAGGAATAAAAACTCGTAAGAAACCTAAATATAGTAATCGTTATATACTGAAGAAAAGAAAATAAAATAAAAATAATATATACATTGAAATTATTATGTCTAGATCTCTAAAAAAAGGCCCTTATATAGATTTTAAACTACTAAACAAAATAGAAAAATTAAACAAACAAGAATCCAAAAAAACTCTAAAAACTTGGTCTAGATCTTCAACTATTATTCCAGAAATGATAGGTCATACAATAGCTGTTTATAATGGTAAACAGTTTTTTCCTGTCTTTGTATCTGACCAAATGGTAGGACATAAACTTGGCGAATTTGTACCCACGAGAAATTTTAGAAGCCATATAAAGGGCGATAGAAAAACAAGAAAATAATTATATGATAAATACAATTATACAAATCCAAGCAACAGGTAAATATTTACGTGTGTCACCACACAAAACAAGAAGAATTTTAGATCAAATTAGAGGAAAAAGCTATCAGGAAGCAGCGCTAATACTCGAATTCATGCCATATAAGCCTTGCAAAATTATCAAAAAAATTCTAGAGTCAGCTGGAAATAATGCATCAAATCTTAAATATGAAAAACAAGACCTAATTGTACAACAGGCTTTTACAAATGAAGGTCCAAAACTAAAAAGATTTCAACCAAGAGCACAAGGAAGAGCCTTTAAAATACAAAAACCAACATGCCATATTACGATTAAATTAGCATTAAAGTAATTTTATTATAAATATAAGCATATATAAAACATAAATATAAGACAGAATGGGACAAAAAACACATCCACTAGGATTTAGGATAGGCATTACACAGACACATAGTTCTTCTTGGTTTTCAAAGATGAAATCATATGCAAAACTAGCTCAAGAAGATGATCAAATAAGAAATTCAATAGGAAAACAACTGAAGAATGCAAGCATTACATTAATTCATATAGATAGAAAAGTTGACCAAATACAAGTACAAATACATACAGCTAGACCAGGTATTATACTCGGAAAAATGGGAAGTGGTATAGAAGATATAAGAAAAAATTTAGAAAAAACATTAAAAAAACGTGCACAAATCAGAATTAATCTTATAGAGATAACAGATCCTGATAAAGAAGCAACTTTAATAGCTGAATTTATAGTACATCAACTTGAAAAAAGAATAGCTTTTAGAAGAGTGATCAGACAAGCTATTCAAAGATCTCAAAAAGCTAAAAATCAAGGAATTAAAATTCAAGTGTCTGGTCGATTAAATGGTGCAGAAATAGCAAGGAACGAATGGGTTAGAGAAGGCCGTGTACCATTACAAACACTAAGAGCACATATAGACTACTCATATAAAAAAGCACATACTATATATGGAATATTAGGTATAAAAGTATGGTTATTTAAAGGAGAAAAAATTTTAAAATATACATCTACAACTTAACTAATTTACTATCATAATATACTATTGAAATAAAATTTATTAATAATATGCTCAGTCCCAAAAGAACAAAATTTCGCAAACAACATCGTGGTCGTATGAATGGCAAAGCAAGCAAAGGAAATTATATTGCATTTGGCGACTATGCATTAAAAACTTTAGAACCAGTATGGCTAACAGCAAGACAGATTGAAGCTACAAGGAGAACAATCACCAGATATGTAAAACGTGGTGGAAAACTATGGATAAGAGTTTTTCCAGATAAACCAATCACAGCTAGACCAGCAGAAACCAGGATGGGATCTGGAAAAGGATCTACAGAATATTGGGTTGCAGTTGTAAAACCAGGCCATATCTTATTTGAAATAGCTGGTGTACCTCAACAAACCGCTGAACAAGCTATGAAACTAGCATCATACAAATTACCTGTAAAAACTAAATTTATAACTAAAAAATAAAATACACAATATGCCTTTACCAAAATTTAAAGATATTCAAAACTTAACCAATAGCGACATTCAAAAAAAAATCATAGAACTAAAAAAAGAAATATTCGAGCTAAAATTAAAACAAACAACAAGACAAAATATAAAACCCCACTTATTTAAACATAAGAAACGACAATTAGCTCAACTATTAACAATAAAACAAGATTAATATCATGCATACCAAACATACAATCGGAAGAGTAATCAGTAACAAAATGCATAAAACTATTACTGTAGCAGTTAATAACAAAATATCACATTCAAAATATAAAAAAATAATTACAAAGACTAATAAATATTATGCACATGATGAAAATAATGAATGTAATATAGGCGACATAGTAAAAATACAATCACATAGACCTATAAGTAAGAAAAAACGTTGGATATTCATACAAAAAATATTAGAACAATGATACAAACACAAAGTTACCTAAATATTGCCGATAACAGTGGTGCACGCAAAATTATGTGTATTCAAGTTCTGGGAAGTAATAACCCTTCTTATGCTAGCTTGGGAGATGTTATAATTGGAGTTGTTAAGGATGCATTACCGAATATGCCTATAAAAAAATCCGATATTATTAGAGCTGTTATAGTAAGAACTAAAAAAACCATACGACGAGATGATGGAATGAGTATACGATTCGATGACAATGCAGCAGTAATAATAAATCAAGAAAATAATCCAAGAGGTACAAGAATATTTGGCCCTATAGCTAAAGAATTACGAGATAAAAACTTTACAAAAATTATATCATTAGCACCAGAGGTTGTGTAATGAAAATCAAAAAAATAAGCAAAAAGACACATGTTAAACGGGGTGATACTGTACAAATTATCTCTGGTCATGAAAAAGGAAAGATAGGTATCATAGTTAAAGTTATACCAAAGCATAATAAAGTGATTATTGAGAATTTAAATACAGCCACAAAACACTTAAAACCACAAAAAGATAATAATAATGGTAAGATTGTTCAAATTGAAAAACCAATTAATAGCTCAAATGTTATGCTATATAATAACAAAAATTCATAAGCTTATATTAATAAAAACATGTGAAGTAATCAATCCAATATATCAAATATACATTGATAGGAAATATATGATTAATTATACCTAATATTAAACAATGGAAAATACACTAAAAAAACTTTATAAAAATAAAATTTGCAATGATTTACAAAGTAGATTTAATTACAAGAATATTCATGAAATACCTAAAATTGTTAAGATCACAATTAACCGAGGTTTAGGAGAAGCTGCGAATAATCATAAAGTACTAGAAAAAAGTATAAATGAAATAACGATAATTGCTGGTCAAAAACCTAAAATCACTAAATCTAAAAAAGCCATAGCAGGCTTTAAAATCCGCGAAAAAGTAGCTATTGGCTTAATGGTCACCTTAAGAAAAGATAAAATGTATGATTTTCTTAACAAATTAATTAACCTAGCTTTACCAAGAATTAGAGACTTTAGAGGAATAAGCTCTAAACACTTTGATGGAAGAGGAAACTATAATTTAGGATTAAAAGAACAAATAATTTTTCCAGAAATTCAATATGATGATATTGATAAAATACGAGGACTAGATATTACAATAGTTACAACAGCAAAAAACGACGCAGAAAGTTTTGCGCTGTTAAAAGAATTTGGTATGCCTTTCATAGTATAAAATAACAATAGTTTTTCTAAAAATACATGAAAAAATTAATGGAGTGTAAAACGTGATTAATGACACAATTGCAGATATGCTAACTCGTATTCGAAATGCCAACTTAGCAAAACATCAAATTGTCCAAGTCTATTCAACTAAAATAACTCGCAATATAGTTAAAGTTTTAAAGGAAGAAGGTTTTATTTATAAATTTGAAGAAATAGGAGAAAAAAGTAGTAAGTATTTGCTTATATCATTAAAGTATAAAGGCAAGCATAAAAAACCTGTTATTACTGCACTAAAAAGAATAAGCAAACCTGGCTTAAGAGTATATGCTAACCATAAAGAACTTCCTAAAGTTCTAGGAGGAATCGGGATAGCCATTATTTCAACATCAAAAGGAATTATGTCAGATCACAATGCAAGACATTATGGACTAGGTGGAGAAATTTTATGTTATATATGGTAACAATAATTAAAATAATATCATGTCTAGAATAGGAAAAAAAAACATTCACTTACCGCAAAATACTAATATTGAAATTATAGAAAATAATGTATATATTACAGGACCAAAGGGGAAATTATCATACAAATTACCAGAGGTAATAAGAATTAAGCATAATATAAAAAATCAAACATTAAGCCTATATAAAACACATGAAAACAAAGAAGCACAAAAATTATATGGATTATCAAGAACTCTAGTTAACAATATGATTATAGGAGTATATAAAGGATTCGAGAAAAAGTTAAATATTCAAGGTGTCGGTTATAGATCACAATTACAAGGGAAAAATCTTATACTTAACGTTGGATACAGTCATCCAATTATTATAGAACCTCCTGAAGATATTACAATAGAAGTAGAAAACAATATAAATATTACAATAAAAGGCATTAAAAAAGAGAAAGTGGGAGAAATAGCTGCTCAAATTAGAAGAATCAGACCACCTGAGCCATACAAAGGAAAAGGAATTAGATATTTAAACGAAAAAATCAATATAAAAGTAGGTAAAGCTGGCAAATAAAAGTTTATTAACTATTAAATATAAAAATAGAATGAAAAAAAAAATTAAAGGAATCAAAAATCGTCCACGCCTTTGTGTATTTAGATCAAATAAACATATTTATGCACAGATTATAAATGATAGTAATAATCAAATCATTGCAAGCAGCTCTACATTAACACAAATCATAAAAAAAAATACGAAGCTGTCAAAAAACTGCCATGCTGCACGTAGTGTAGGGAAAAATATAGCCCAAAAATCAAAAGCCTTAGGGATTAAAGAAATTGTCTTTGATCGTCAAAATAAAATATATCATGGTAGAATTCAAGCCTTAGCAGAAGCCGTAAGAGAAGAAGGTATCAAGTTTTAACTTTTAAAAATCATGAAAAAAAAATCCGTCAAAAATAAAGAACAAGAGTATAATTGGGAAGAAAAAGTTGTACAAGTCAAAAGAGTTACAAAAGTTGTGAAAGGTGGTAAAAAATTAAGTTTTCGAGCTATTTTAGTTGTAGGAAATGAACAAGGACAAATAGGAGTAGGTATTGGTAAAGCAAGTGATGTTATAGGAGCTGTGAAAAAAGGTGTCACAGATGCCAAGAAAAATATTATAAATATCCCGATAACTAAATCTTATTCTATACCTCATACTATAGAAGGAGTATCAGGAGCTGCTAAAGTGATTTTGAGGCCATCAGCTATAGGCTCAGGGGTTATTGCAGGCGGCTCTACACGCACAGTTTTAGAACTAGCTGGAATTAAAAATATTCTAGCCAAACAATTAAAATCTAGCAATACATTAAATAACGCAAGAGCTGTGTTAAATGCATTAAGCCAATTAAAGACATTTCAAAACGCAGCAAAAACAAGAGATATCAATATAGAACAACTTTATAATATTTAATAGAAAAATGGTGTAAATATGGAATGAAAGCTGCAACACAATTACAACAAAAACTACTTATTACCTTAATACTGTTAATTTTAGCTAGATTAGGCATATTTATTCCTGTACCAGGCATAGATCACAATTCGTTAAATAATAACATTACTGATAATGGATTAATAAATTTTTTAAATATTTTTTCAGGTGGGGGCTTTTCAACAATAGGAATTTTTGCTTTAGGAATAGTTCCTTATATAAATGCATCAATTATGATGCAATTATTAACAAAACTCATACCAGAATTAGATAATTTACAAAAGGAAGAAGGAGATTCTGGAAGACAGAAATTAACACAGATAACACGCTATTTTACTTTAATATGGAGCATTATACAAAGTATAGGCATATCTTTATGGATTAAACCTTATGTTTTCAACTGGAATTACTATTTTATATTAGATTGTATTATTGCATTAAGTACAGGCTCGTTAATAATTATGTGGTGTGCAGAAATCATTACAGAGTACGGAATAGGAAATGGACCTTCATTATTAATTTTTCAGAATATAATATCAGGTATACCTAAAAACTTACAAAATTACAGAATTGATGTTTATGATAAAGACACAATTATTAATGGATGCTTCTTTTTAATATTATTTATAATAATTCTAGTAATCAACATTCTCATTCAAGAATGCAAAAGAAAAGTTATAATTGTCTCAGCAAAACAATTAAGTAAAATTAATATATTAAATCCTCAAAGTTATATACCATTAAAACTAAATCAAGGCGGTGTAATGCCAATTGTATTTGCTTCTGCAACAATGGCATTACCTATATACTTGTCCGGTAATAAACACATACTTCAAATAAACAGTATTATTGATTTATTTTTACCTGGCCATATTCTATATTTACCAACATATGGCTTGTTAATAATAGCTTTTAGTTTTTTTTACACATCTCTAGTTTTGAACCCAGAAGATATAGCAGAAAATTTGAATAAAATGGGTGCTAGCATACCTTCAATCAGACCTGGATCTGATACAATCAGATATATCAATCAAATATTAAACAAAATGACACTATTAGGAGGAATCTTTTTATTCATCATAGCTCTTATTCCTTCTTTAATAACTAAAACAACAAGCACAAGTATATTGCAAGGGTTAGGAACTACATCATTATTGATTCTAGTAGGCGTAGCAATTGACACAGCAAAACAAATTCAAACATATATAATATCACAGCAATATGATAATATAATGGAATAAATAACAATTTAAGCTACAAACAAGGATATTGAAGTAATTAATGAAAGTAAGACCATCGGTAAAAAAAATTTGTGACAAATGCAGGATTATACGTAGACATAGAAAAATAATAGTAATTTGTGAAAATGCAAAACATAAACAAAGACAAGGATAAAGATATAACAATAATAGGAATACAAAATGATCAGAATAGTAGGAGTAGATTTACCTAAAAATAAGCGAATAGAAATCTCATTAACATACATTTATGGTATAGGTAAATCAAGAGCCATAGAAATTTTAGAACAACTGAATATAAACCGTAACATTAAAACAAATGAATTGAATGATGAACAAATTGTTCTTATTAGACAAATACTAAGTAATAACTATCAAGTAGAAGGAGACTTGAAAAGGATACAATCAATGAATATTAAAAGGCTGATGACAATAGGCTCATACAAAGGCAAAAGACATCAGTTAGGTCTTCCTTTAAGGGGACAAAATACTAGAACTAACGCTCGTACAAAACGCGGTATAAAGAAAACGATGGCTGGAAAGAAAAAAGCTCCACGCAAGTAATAATAATAGAATAAGTTTATAAAATATGGCTAGACAAACAAAAAAAACATATACAAAACATAAGAAAAATATTATTAATGGTATAGCACATATAAAATCGACATTTAATAATACTATAGTAACAATTACAGATCTTAAAGGCGCCACTTTATCTTGGTGTTCATCTGGTGCAAGCGGATTTAAAGGCACTAAAAAAGGCACACCTTTTGCTGCACAAATCGCTGCAGAAAAGGCCGCTAAACAGGCAATGGAACAAGGAATACGGCAAACAGAAGTATTAGTAAATGGGCCAGGAGCAGGACGTGAAACAGCAATCAGAGCATTACAAGCAACTGGAATCAATGTTACATTGATTAAAGATATAACTCCTATACCACATAACGGTTGCCGGCCACCTAAAAAAAGACGTGTTTAAATTAACTTATTTATATAAACACTGCTAATGATATATCTTGAATAATCTTGTATGAACCATTTCCAAATAGAATGCATAGAATCGAAAATAGAAAGTAACCGTCAACAATACGGTCGCTTCATTTTAGAACCACTTAATAAAGGACAAGGTATTACTTTAGGCAACTCTTTAAGAAGAACAATTCTGTCAGATTTACAAGGTGCTGCTATTGTAGCCGTACGAATTGCTGGTATAAACCATGAATTCTCAACCATTACAGGAGTACGAGAAGATATACTAGAAATTTTACTTAATCTCAAAGAAGTTGTATTAAAAAGTTACAGTGATGCACCTCAAATTGGTAGAATAAGAGTACAAGGACCAGCTATTATTACTACAGGCTTATTCGAACTACCACCGGAAATTGAAATTATTGATCCACAACAATACATAGCAACTATCTGTAATAATACAATATTCGAAATGGAATTTCGTGTTGAAAAAGGAAGCGGCTACAAACTTGTAAACAAAGGATTTGATAAAAAATCTATAGATTTTTTACAAATAGATGCAATATTCATGCCGGCAACCAAATTTAACTATATAGTAGAAGAAAAAAAAATTAGCCCAACACTTATTCAAGAAAAACTATATTTAGAAGTTTGGACAAATGGTAGTTTATCACCACAGGAAGCTATTAGTCAAGGAGCTCAAGTTCTAACCAATTTGTTTTACCCTCTAACTAATTTAAATTTCAAAAGTATTGATAATGCAGAAAATGAATATGAAGAAGAGATTAATCAAATTCTTATAGAAGAACTACAACTTTCTGTTAGAGCATATAATTGTCTTAAAAGAGCTCAAATACATTCTATTTCAGATCTATTAGATTATTCGCAAGACGAACTATTAGAAATTAAAAATTTTGGTCAAAAATCTGCAGAAGAAGTAATTGAAGCATTACAAAATAAACTTGGAATCAGATTACCAAAAGAAAAAAATACAAACAATACATAAACATAAATTAAATATATAACTCGAAATAGATGAAAAAATAGTCTAAAGTGAAAAAACAGATTAAGATATCAATTATGAATAAAACATATATTGCACAACAACCGAATTATAGCAAATGGTATATTATTGATGCTAAAGACAAAAATTTAGGTCGACTTAGTAGCCGAATAGCTAAATTGCTAAAAGGCAAGAATTCTAATTTATATACACCATATATTAATAATAAAATATATATAATAATCATAAATTCAAAGTCAATTAAAGTTACGGGTAAAAAAGTGTTTCAAAAAACATATAAACGATACTCTGGATATCCAGGAGGTTTGCGAGTTAAGACATTTAATTATTGTTTATCTAGAAAACCAAATATGATTTTAGAAAAATCTATAAAAGGTATGCTACCGAAGGGGATTTTAGGAAAACAATTGTTTACACAGTTAAAGATCTATCCAGATACTGAACATCCTCATAAACCACAAAAACCGGAAGTAATTACATTAATTTAATAATATATAAAAATGACTATCTTAACAAAAAATTCTAAAATAATTTACTCAGGTACAGGAAGACGTAAAACATCTATCGCAAGAGTAAAATTAGTACCAGGATCTGGAAAACTAATTATTAATGGCTTACCAGGCGAATCATATTTACAATTCAGTCCTAATTATTTAAGAGTTTCGTGTTCCCCTCTTAAGGTACTTGGATTAAATAAAGAGTATGATATATATGCCAATACTGAAGGAGGAGGATTAACCGGCCAGGCAAACGCAATAAGACTAGGCTTAGCAAGAGCATTATGCAGCATGAATCCAGAAAATCGTATTACTCTAAAAGCTGAAGGATTTTTAACAAGAGATGCAAGAATAAAAGAGAGAAAAAAATATGGCTTACGAAAAGCAAGAAAAGCTCCACAATATTCAAAACGATAATATAAAACAAAAAACATTAATAATTTTAATACATAACATGTATGAATAAAAATATTCATCCAAAATGGTATAATGATGCTAAAGTATATTGCGATGGCAAACATATTATGACAGTAGGTTCAACTAAACCTGAATTATATGTAGATATATGGTCAGGTAATCATCCCTTTTTTACAGGATCACAAAGAATTATAGATACAGAAGGAAGAGTAGAAAAATTTATGCGTAAGTATAATTTACAATTAAACAATAATAGATAAATTAGCAAAATATTTATATAAATAATATAAAGTTTGACACATTATATCACAATATTGATAATATTAGGGATATTTATTAAAATATAAATATATCAACTAAAAATGCCAACTATTCAACAACTTGTAAGATCAGAAAGACAAAGATCTAGTAAAAAAACTAAATCCCCTGCTTTAAAAGGATGCCCACAAAGACGAGGAGTATGTACAAGAGTTTATACAACTACACCTAAAAAACCCAATTCTGCTTTAAGAAAAGTCGCTAGAGTTAGATTAACTTCAGGATTTGAAGTAACCGCATATATACCAGGTATAGGACATAATATACAGGAGCATTCTGTTGTACTGATAAGAGGAGGTCGTGTAAAAGATTTGCCAGGTGTACGATATCATATAGTGCGAGGTATTCTAGACGCTTCTGGAGTGAAAGACAGGAAAAAAAGTCGCTCAAAATATGGAGCAAAGAAACCAAAAACATAAAATTTAAAAACATACAATATCAAATTAAACTATAAATATGTCTCGTCGCAATAAATCCAAAAAAAGATTAATTCAGCCAGATCCTGTACATAATAGCAAACTAATAAGTATGTTAACTGTAAGAATACTAAAAAATGGTAAAAAAGGATTAGCATATAAAATAGTTTATCAAACATTAGATATAATTCATAAAAAAACATCTAACAACCCTTTAGAAATATTGGAACAAGCTATACGTAATGCAACACCATTAGTAGAAGTTAAAAGTAGAAGAATTGGAGGATCAACATATCAGGTTCCAATGGAAGTAAGAGCATATCGTGGAACAAACTTGGCGCTCAGATGGATAACAAGATTTGCGCACACAAGATCGGGTAAAAGCATGGCTTTCAAATTAGCAAATGAAATCATCGATGCATCTAATGAAAATGGTAATACGATTAGAAAAAAAGAAGAAACACATCGTATGGCTGAGGCAAACAAAGCATTTGCTCACTACCGTTACTAGAGACTATACTGATGAAAATAGTTATTAAATATAAATAAAGAAGGAAAGTAAATAATTATGGCACGTGCAAAATTTGAACGGAAGAAACCTCACGTTAATATCGGAACAATAGGACATGTTGATCATGGAAAAACAACTCTGACAGCAGCTATATCTGCAACTTTAGCTGCAGCGAATGATACAAAAGCTAAAAAATTCGATGAAATTGATGCTGCTCCAGAAGAAAAAGCAAGAGGAATAACAATCAACACAGCACATGTAGAATACGAAACACAAAATCGTCACTACGCACATGTAGATTGTCCGGGTCATGCTGACTACGTCAAAAATATGATCACAGGCGCAGCTCAAATGGATGGGGCTATTCTAGTAGTGTCAGCAGCAGACGGACCAATGCCACAAACAAGAGAACACATATTATTAGCTAAACAAGTAGGAGTACCTAATATTGTAGTTTTTTTAAATAAGCAAGATCAATTAGATGATCAAGAACTCTTAGAGCTAGTAGAATTAGAGGTTCGCGAACTATTGGTACAATATGATTTCCCAGGCGATGACATTCCATTTGTAGCTGGTTCTGCATTGTTAGCCCTAGAAAAAGTAACAGAGAACAATACAATTCAAAAGGGAGAAAACGAATGGGTTGACAAAATTCATGAACTGATGGATGCAGTAGATGAATATATTCCAACACCTATCAGAGATGTAGAAAAAACATTTTTAATGGCCGTAGAAGACGTATTTTCAATCACAGGAAGAGGTACAGTAGCCACGGGCAGAATTGAAAGAGGTATCATCAAAGTAGGTGATACAATAGAAATAGTAGGGCTAAAAGAAACTGCTACTACTACAATTACCGGATTAGAAATGTTTCAAAAGACGTTAGATGAAGGTATGGCAGGAGATAATATAGGTATATTATTACGAGGAATACAAAAAAAAGATATTGAAAGAGGAATGGTATTAGCACAACCTGGAACAATTACACCCCATACTCAATTTGAAGCAGAAGTATATATACTGACTAAAGAAGAAGGTGGAAGACATACTCCATTTTTTTCTGGATATCGTCCACAATTTTATGTAAGAACTACTGATGTAACAGGAACAATTACGCAATTTACTGCAGATGATGGTTCTGCAGCAGAAATGGTCATGCCAGGAGACAGGATTAAAATGAGTGCTGAACTAATTAATCCTATTGCTATTGAACAAGGAATGAGATTTGCAATACGCGAAGGAGGTAGAACTGTGGGAGCCGGTGTAGTATCTAAAATTCTTGAATAATACAGCAGATATTATGAAAATTCATGACCAAAACAAAATACGCATTAAATTACAAGCTTACGATCACATTTTATTAGCTTCATCATGTAACATAATACTTGATACAGCCTGTAGAACAAAAGTTAAAACTAAAGGACCAATAGCATTACCAAGCAAACGCAAAATTTACTGCGTTTTACGATCACCACATGTAGATAAAGATTCTAGAGAACACTTTGAAATACGATCACATGTAAAAATCATTGATATATATGAACCATCTTCACAAATAATTGATTCTTTAATGAAACTAAATATTCCTTCAGGTGTAGATATAGAAATCAAACTGTAAAATTGTTGGTAGAATATTGATTAAATATTCTACCAACAATTTTACAGTTTAATTTCAGTAAGATCAATATAAAGAATCTTCTTGACCTACCAGAATAGTAGAATCACTCTTTGGAATAGCTACACAAGTTAAAACAAAATTATCGGCTATTTGATCATCATCTAAAAAAGTTTGATCATCTTGTTCAAGATTACCACTAATTATTTTACCCGCACAAGTAGAACAAGCCCCTGCCCTACAAGAATAAGGCAGGTCTACACCCATTTCTTCAGCAGCGTCTACAACAGTTTGATCGTCATTACAATTAATAACCACATCTTTTACTGTTTCATCAGGAAACTGTAACGTAATTTTATAAGACATATGCTTTCTCCTATAATGATTAGGAATAATTAGAACTACTAATTGTATAGTACCTCAATTAATTAGATGCTATAACAATTATATATTAGTATATTAAATCATAAAATAAGATAAATAAACATATTATATCTAAATATAATAGTCAAATTTCATAGAAGATTATTATTATAGACACAAAATTTCTAAATAAATTTACAAAATTAATATAATGATAAATACCTCAAGAAACAGCTTAAAATATAACTATATAAAACTTAGGCCTAAAAAAAATATTCAATCCCAGATATATATCAACAATATATATCAAGAAATTTATTGCTTAATTAAAAGATATTATATACAAACAAAAAGACGACCTTCCAGTTTATTATCAGGTATTTTACAACCATTACTATGGCTTATTTTATTCGGAGCATTATTTCAAAACGCACCTGTAAATCTATTGACACAAAACAAGAATTATCATCAATTTTTGAGTCCAGGAATCATAGTTTTTTCATCTTTTACAGGAGCTATTAATTCTGGTTTACCACTAATGTTTGATAGAGAATTTGGTTTCCTTAATAGATTGCTCGTAGCACCATTAAAATCACGTAACTCACTATTAGTCTCTTCAATTATTTTTATAGCAACAATAACTACACTACAGACAAGCTTTATAATCATATCCAGTCTACTCATTGAATATAATCAACTAAGTACTCAACAAATCATAACTATATTTATAATACTTTTATTAATTACACTAAGCGTAGGAAGTATCAGTATTTGTTTAGCATTTATTCTTCCTGGCCATATAGAATTTTTAGCACTTATACTAATTGTAACTTTACCAACATTATTTTCGAGCACAGCATTAGCTCCGTTGTCTTTTATGCCTTACTGGCTACAAATAATTGCTAGTATTAACCCACTTACTTATGCAATAGAAAGTATCAGATGTCTTTATTCAGTACCTTATATAAACTATAAAAATCATATTATTAAAACAGTATGGCTCAGTTTCAATATACACAATAGTATTTACTTTTTAATGCTTGTAGCCTTTGTATGCTTCTACGTGGTAAAATATATTATTCTATACAAATGCGAGTAAAACCTTATTAATTAATCTGAAAAATGTTATAATAGATTACTATGGAGTTGGTATATATCAAATAGTAAGAAAAGCAATAATTTTATATCTCTTAACTAGGAGGATAGTAGTTCAATGGGACTACCGTGGTATCGTGTACACACAGTGGTATTAAATGACCCAGGACGCTTAATATCTGTTCATTTAATGCATACTGCTTTAGTAGCAGGATGGGCTGGTTCTATGGCCTTATATGAGTTAGCTGTTTTCGATCCATCTGATCCTGTTCTAAATCCAATGTGGAGACAGGGAATGTTCGTGATGCCCTTTATGGCAAGACTTGGAGTAACTGATTCATGGGGTGGATGGAGTATTACAGGAGAAAGCGTATCCAATCCTGGTTTATGGAGTTTTGAAGGTGTTGCTATTACTCATATAGTTTTATCAGGCATGCTATTTTTAGCATCTATATGGCACTGGGTTTACTGGGATTTGGAATTATTTAGAGATCCAAGAACAGGCGAGCCTGCATTAGATTTACCGAAAATATTTGGTATTCATTTACTATTATCTAGTTTGCTGTGCTTTGGTTTTGGCGCTTTTCATACAACAGGATTATTTGGACCAGGAATATGGATCTCAGACGGATATGGAATAACAGGTAAAGTACAACCTGTTGCCCCAGCTTGGGGCCCAGATGGCTTCAATCCATTCAACCCAGGCGGAATAGCATCACACCACATAGCAGCAGGTACTGTAGGAATATTAGCTGGTTTATTTCATCTTACTGTTAGGCCTCCACAACGTTTGTATAGAGCACTAAGAATGGGTAATATAGAAACTGTACTATCAAGTAGTATATCTGCTGTTTTTTTTAGTGCTTTTATAGCTTGTGGAACCATGTGGTACGGTTCAGCAACAACCCCTATAGAGCTTTTTGGACCAACCAGATATCAGTGGGATAGCGGATATTTTCAACAGGAAATTGAAAGAAGAGTAGAAAATTCACTAAATGAAGGAGCAACACCTGAAGAAGCATGGTCTAAAATACCAGATAAATTAGCATTTTATGACTATATAGGAAACAATCCTGCAAAAGGTGGCTTATTCAGAGCAGGACCTATGGATAAAGGAGATGGTATAGCAGAAGCATGGCTAGGACATCCTATATTTCAAGATAAAGATGGCAGAGAATTGACTGTCAGAAGAATGCCTGCCTTCTTTGAAACATTTCCAGTAATACTGGTTGATAAAGACGGAATTATACGCGCAGATATACCGTTCAGAAGAGCTGAATCAAAATATAGTATTGAACAAGTAGGTGTAACTATTAGTTTTTACGGCGGAAAACTAAATGGAAAGGTATTTACTGATGCTCCTAGTGTAAAAAAATATGCACGCAAAGCTCAATTAGGAGAAGTTTTCGAATTTGATCGAACTACATTAGAATCAGATGGTGTATTTAGAAGTAGTCCTAGAGGATGGTTTACCTTTGGACATGCAAATTTTGCACTCATTTTTTTCTTCGGCCACTTATGGCATGGATCAAGAACTATATTCAGGGATGTATTTGCCGGTATTGGTGCAGAAGTAACAGAACAAGTAGAATTTGGTGCATTCCAAAAATTAGGAGATAGAAGCAGTAAAAAACAAGGTGCTGTATAAAATAAATATATATATACTTATATAGGGAGGTAAATATGGAAGCATTAGTATATGTCTTTCTATTGGTAGGAACATTAATGGTTATTTTCTTTGCTATATTCTTTAGAGACCCTCCAAGAATAGCAAAATAAATATAAACTATTGTCTACTAAAATAGCTGCCTAAATTTAATTTATATAATGAAATAAGCAGCTATAGATCGAGAAATAATAATATAAAAACTCTAAATCATTTATAAGATTTAAATTTATATTATTTACTCTTCATGTTCTTCAAAAGGATCTCGAAGTTCCTTAGATATAGGACCAAAAGAAGTATATATAGAATACATTGTTATCCCTAATAATAAACTAGAGATAAAAATACTAAGAACTGTTGCAGTTTCCATAAAAACAATATAGATTCAATTAATTTATTTTTATAATATTAATATTATAACTATATAAAATAAAAATTATAAAATATACAAATTAGATTAAAAAACTATGGCATTAAGAACAAGATTAGGAGAAATATTAAGACCTTTAAATTCTGAATATGGCAAAGTCGCTCCAGGTTGGGGTACAACTCCAATTATGGGAGTATTTATGCTCTTATTCTTTTTATTTTTATTAATAATTCTACAAATATATAATTCATCTTTAATTTTAGAGAATGTAGATGTAGACTGGGCAACATTAGGAAGTTAAATATAACTTTTATATAAAAAATAGATGTTTAACCCAAGATAAAAGCAATTGCTTTTATCTTTTACTTACTATATCAAATTACATAGATATGAACTAAGAATTAACTAACAACAATTCACTTTCAGCAAAATTATTACTATTAACACCACTATAAGTTTCCTTAATAAAACGTACAAGAACTGAATATTTAATATCTTTCTCAACTTTAGCAACAGTACCTACATCTTGATACCAATAAGATTCTTTACGCAAAATTTTAACCACTGATCCTTTCTTTATCATAAAGCAATAATAATTAAACATATAACAATAATATTATTATACAACTAAATCAAATTAGAAGAATTAACTTATATAAACAATAAAAATATATTTTCATATAATATAGTTGCCTAAAAAATACTAAAGATGTTAAATTCATTTAAATATAATTAATACAAGGTTTAAAAATATGAAATTATCTTGGAAAACTTTATTACTGTTATCTTTACCGATAATTGTAATTGGATTCTTTTTATGGCAAGGATTTTTCGCTCCTACAACTAACGAGTTAAATACAAATATAGCACGTTCTAGAATGACATACGGACGTTTTTTAGAATATGTAGATATGGGTTGGGTAAAGAAAGTTGATCTATATGATAATGGACATACAGCTATCGTAGAAGCAGTTGGTCCTGAATTAGGTAATAGAATTCAAAAGATTAGAGTTGAACTGCCAGCAACAGTGCCAGAATTAATTGTAAAACTTAAAAAAGCCAATATAGATTTAGATGCACACCCAACTAAAAACACTAGTGCAATTTGGAGTTTAATAGGTAATTTATTATTTCCAATATTATTAATATTAGGTTTAGCATTCTTATTCCGTCGCTCAAACAACTCTTCTGGTGGACCAGGACAAGCAATGTCATTTAGCAAATCTAAAGCTTTATTTCAAATGGAAGCTAAAACTGGTATAGTTTTTAATGATGTTGCAGGAATTGACGAAGCCAAAGAAGAATTTGAAGAAGTAGTTACATTCCTCAAAAAACCGGAAAGATTTACAGCTGTAGGAGCTAAAATACCTAAAGGTGTTTTACTAATAGGCCCTCCTGGTACAGGCAAAACATTATTAGCTAAGGCAATTGCAGGTGAAGCCAATGTACCTTTTTTCAGTATTTCAGGATCTGAATTCGTAGAAATGTTTGTAGGTGTAGGTGCTTCACGCGTTAGAGATTTATTCAAAAAAGCAAAAGAGAATGCTCCATGTATAGTATTTATAGATGAAATTGATGCTGTCGGCAGACAAAGAGGAACAGGTATCGGTGGAGGTAATGATGAAAGGGAACAAACATTAAATCAATTACTAACCGAAATGGATGGTTTTGAAGGAAATACAGGAGTTATAGTAATTGCAGCAACAAACCGAGCTGATATACTTGATTCTGCTTTATTAAGACCAGGACGATTTGATCGACAAGTTTCTGTAGAAATACCAGATTTCAAAGGCCGGCTAGATATATTAAAAGTTCATGCCAAAAATAAAAAGATGGACACAAGTATATCGCTATCAATAATAGCTAGAAGAACCCCTGGCTTTTCAGGAGCAGATTTGGCAAATTTACTAAATGAGGCCGCAATACTAACAGCTAGGCGAAGAAAAAAGTTTATTACATTAAATGAAATAGATGCTTCTATTGACCGTATAGTAGCAGGAATGGAAGGAACAGCATTAACTGATAGCAAAAGTAAACGCTTAATTGCATACCACGAAATTGGCCATGCAATAGTCGGAACACTTCTAAAAGATCACGATCCAGTACAAAAAGTAACCTTAATACCTCGAGGTCAAGCTAAAGGATTAACTTGGTTCACACCAGGAGAAGATCAAAATTTAATATCAAGATCTCAAATTTTATCACGTATAATGGGAGCTTTAGCTGGTAGAGCTGCAGAAGAAGTTGTATTTGGAGATACAGAAGTTACAACCGGAGCCAGCAATGATTTGCAACAAGTAACATCTATGGCTCGTCAAATGGTTACACGATTTGGCATGTCAAACATAGGTCCATTATGCTTAGAAAATGAAGAGTCTAACCCATTCCTAGGAAGAAGTATGGGCAGTGGATCAGAATATTCTGATGAAATCGCAATTAAAATTGATAAGCAAGTATATCAAATCGTAGAAAAGTGCTATCAAGAAACAACTAAAATTATTCAAGATAATAGAATTATTATTGATAGATTAGTGGACTTACTAATTGAAAGAGAAACTATTGACGGAAAAGAATTTAAAGAAATAATAAATGAATATACACCTGTGCCAGAGAAAGAAGTATATATAGTATAAAGAATAAAATGAGAAAAACGAGATTGACGGGACTCGAACCCGCAACTTCCGCCGTGACAGGGCGGTGCTCTAACCAATTGAACTACAATCCCAGCATATCAAGTATATCATCTCATAATCAACAAATAATTGTCAAATATATAAAGCAATATATAAAAAGCCGAGTAACCAATAAAAAGGAGAGGAAGGGATTCGAACCCTCGGTATGATTCAAACATACAACAGATTAGCAATCTGGCGCTTTCAACCACTCAGCCACCTCTCCATTAATGTATAAACACATCATAAGAAGTTTAATGGCTCAGGCGGGACTTGAACCTGCGACCTTGGGCTTATGAGTCCCCTGCTCTAACCAGCTGAGCTACTGAGCCTTTATAACTGCTGTTAAGTATAACATAAAAGTTAAAACAAATAAATAAATCTTGAATCAATTAAATAACTTATGCTACTAATTTTGAACCTATACCACTTGATGTCAAAATTTCCAACAATAAAGCATGCTGTATATTACCATTAATAATATGAGCTGAAACAACATTATTTTTCAAAGCTTGAATACAACAATCAACTTTAGGTATCATACCTCCGGCAATTATTTGTTGATTTTTTAAATCCTCTAACTTTTCTATATTTAAATGTTTAATCAAACTTGCAGGTTTATCAATATTCAACATAATACCAGGGGTATCTGTCAACAAAATAAGCTTCTGAGCATTCAAACATTCTGCAATAGCACCAGCTACAGAATCAGCATTAATATTATAAGATTGTCCATTTAAATCTGAAGCAATACTAGCAATAACAGGAATATACCCATTAGAAAGTAAAATATTAATAATATCAAGATTGACTTTTTCTACTTTACCTGTATAATTATCTGGCTGATCAATAAAAAAACTAGACGCAGTAATTAAATTGGCATCTTTGCCAGATAAACCAACTGCTATATTGGATGAACGATTAAATAAACTAACTAAATCTTTATTTACCTTACCTACTAAAACCATCTCTACTAATTCCATGGTTATTTTATCTGTAACACGAATACCATTAAAAAATCTAGGTTCTATATTCATTTGTTTCAACCAATAATTAATGATTGGTCCACCACCATGTACAATAACAACTTTAATACCCATATAATACAAAAACAAAATATCCTCTATAATTTTAGACTTCAAAGAAATATCTTTCATAGCAGAACCACCATATTTAATAACTATAGTAGAACCATAAAAATCCTTTATAAAAGGTAAAAGATCATTTAATACTTGTATAGACTCAAAATTTTTCAACATTTTTTCTCCTATTAATTATAAATAAAATTACAAAAATAAGTTTACAAAAGTAATATTATTCACTTATTTTAATTTAAAACAATATATAAACATAAAGATACTAACATATGACAAAATTTTGGAACAATATAAACAAATTTCCGAGATTTTTATTCTCAGTAATTATAGGATTTTTCTTGACAACTTTTTACACAATTTTTGAGTTATTAAAAGAAGAAAACAAAAGACTCACCATAGGTATTATAATTATAATATTTATTAGTATAATAACGATGATTTTAAGGCAGATGTTAGGTATAAAATAAAAATTTTATATGTAAGTTTTTTAAAATCAATGACAAAAAATTCGACATATATAATATTATATATACAGTTAAGAAAAAAAAGTAAATATTAATGGATGAAAAATCTTCCTATTTATACATATTTGTATGGTATATATAAACAGTATTTGTTTATTAACTAAAAATTTTTACCCTCAATTGTAATCTATTTTTAGTTGTTTATAATACATAAAATATTTTAAGAAATCCATGAATACAAATTATAATTCTGATTCAAAAGAAGTGACAGGTGCATTTGTCCTTATAGACAGTCTAGTTAAGAATAATGTAAAACACGTTTTTGGCTATCCTGGTGGTGCTATTTTACCCATTTATGATGAATTATATAGATGGGAAAATAAGGGTTTAATTACGCACATTTTATGTCGTCATGAACAAGGCGCATCTCACGCTGCAGATGGTTATGCTAGATGTACAGGGAAAGTTGGTGTATGTTTTGCAACATCTGGTCCGGGAGCTACTAATCTTGTTTCTGGCATTGCTACAGCACAGTTAGATTCTGTTCCTTTAGTTTTAATAACAGGTCAAGTGGCAAGGCCATTTATAGGTACAGATGCCTTTCAAGAAGTTGACATTTTTGGTATTACTTTACCTGTAGTTAAACATTCTTATGTAGTTAGAGATCCTAGAGACATGTCTAGAATAGTTTCTGAAGCTTTTTATATTGCGCAACATGGAAGGCCAGGACCTGTCTTAATCGATATTCCTAAAGATGTAGGTTTAGAGAAATTTTTTTATCAACCTCTCGATCCTAGTAATGTTAAATTATTGGGTTGTCGGCCAATGATAAAACCTAAGGATAGTCAAATTGTTAAAATTTTGAATCTCTTATATGAATCTAGTCAGCCTTTACTCTATGTTGGTGGTGGTTCTATTATCTCTGGTTCTCATCAGGTAATTAAAGAATTTTCTTATCGTTTTCAGATACCTATATGTACTACGTTGATGGGTAAAGGAATTATTGACGAGAATGATAGTTTATGTTTAGGTATGCTAGGTATGCATGGTACAGCTTATGCTAATTTTGCTGTTAGTGAGTGTGATTTATTGATAGCTCTTGGTGCTAGATTTGATGATAGAGTGACGGGTAAGTTAGATGAATTTGCATGTAATGCTAAGGTTATACATGTTGATATTGATCCTGCAGAAATAGGTAAAAATCGTGTTCCTCAGGTGGCCATTCTAGGCGATGTTAAGGATGTGATAAGACGTATTTTAGATTATCTTGATAGTAATTCTAAGCTTTTGTTTAATTCTCAGCAAACTTGTTCTTGGAGAAATAGAATAGCTACTTGGAAAATTCAATATCCCTTATTGATACCGAAACATATTAATAGTTTATCTCCTCAGGAAGTGATTTTTTCTTTGTCTCGTATTCAACCAAATTCTTATTTTACTACTGATGTAGGGCAGCATCAAATGTGGGCAGCTCAGTTTGTGAATGTATTGCCAAGACATTGGATGTCTAGTTCAGGTTTAGGCACGATGGGCTATGGACTTCCTGCTGCTATTGGTGTTCAAATTGCTTACCCTTCTGAAACTGTTATATGTATTAGTGGAGATGCTAGTTTTCAAATGAATTTGCAAGAACTTGCTACAATTGCTCAGTATAATTTGCCTATAAAAATTATTATTATAAATAATAAATGGCAGGGCATGGTGAGGCAGTGGCAACAGGCTTTTTATGGAGAAAGATATTCACACTCTAATATGGAAAAAGGTGCTCCTGATTTTGTGTTATTGGTTCAGTCTTTTGGTATATTAGGTTTGAATTTAGAGTATAGACATGATATGAATAAAGTTTTACATCGTTTTGTAAATTATGATGGTCCATGTTTATTAAATTGTAAAGTCAATGAAGAAGAGAATTGTTATCCTATGGTAGCACCAGGCAAAAGTAATTCACAAATGATAGGAGTATCTAAGTTAGTAAAGAACAAAAATGCATCACTAGCTAAGATGAAAGTAGATAGCCTTTAATGGGAATTGAACCCATAACTTTTTCCTTACCAAGGAAATACTCTACCGTTGAGTTATAAAGGCTTCATTTATAAAAATTTTCTATTAGTATTGGGCCGGGTTGGATTTGAACCAACGTAGGTAATACCAGCGGATTTACAGTCCGCCCCCATTAACCGCTCGGGCACCGACCCATATAAGTTATATAATATTGCTAGAGTATTTAATTGTTTAAGTAATTATGATTTTCCTGGATACAACTGGATTCGAACCAGTGACTTTCACGATGTCAACGTGATACTCTAACCAACTGAGTTATGCATCCTTATATTATATAACATAATATCATATTTTTAACTAGTGCTCATGGGAAAAATTTTTAATTAAATTTTGTTTTTAATCTTGTCGCTTTCCCTGATCGTGACCTTAAGTAGTATAATTTAGCTCGTCTTACCTTTGCTTTTCTCATTATTTTGATTTTTTGAATTAAAGGGGAATGTATTAGGTAAACTCTCTCAACACCAATATTTTGTAAAGTTTTTCTAATAGTAATAGTTGTATTTAATTGTGACTTGTTTTTGGATATTATTACTCCTTCTACAGTTTGAATTCTTTGTTTATGACCTTCTTGGATAAGAATAGACATTTTTATACTATCACCTATATCAATAATAGGTATTGTAAGTTTTTTAAAATCTTTTTCTACTTCATTAATAATAAAATTTTTTTTGTAAGGTTTTTTATACATTATTAGTTCTTATAAGAATTGCTTTATTTTATGTAAACATTCAATTATTATATAAATAATATAGTATTATAGCATTGTAATGCAATATTATTATTTCGTAATTATATGTATTTTTATCAAAGATTTCAGCTGAATTCTGATAACTATCATTTTTTCAATTGTCAGTTTAATTATCTACTAATATTTTCATTTTTTTCATATAAAATCATATCTAACGATTTTGTGTGTTTCTATAGTATAAATAATTACAATTGTTTAATGCGCTCTAAACGTTTCTTGAAGATATTAATTTTTATTATTATTTTCCATAATTTAGATACACTTCTTGAAGTAAGAATTCGTAATTTTAGAGCTTTGAGTTTATACTATTGGTTAGGTTTTTCTATTGTCCACATAAGATTTTGTTATTACAGTTTATATAGATCTACTTCTTCAGCTTATTCTTTATTTAATACAAAATCGATAAGTCAAAATATATTTAGACGCTATCTTATTTTTAATATTTATTAGTTATTTATGCGGAGTATTATTCTTGATCCTGTTCTTCCTCATAATTATATTGCTGAGGAAATTTTATTGGGTACTATTTTAATTTATCCTACTGTTTTCCCTCAACTTATGCCTTTTCTTAAATCAGATTCTTTTTTTGTAGAATCTCATCAATTGATTTATACGAGCTTAGTTACTCTACATAAAGATAACAAAATAGATATTTTGCAATTATTTTATTTCTTACATAATTCACAAATATTGCACTACGTAGGAGGAGTGTTGAAGATTATTGAGTTGATGAGGCAAAGTCATATTTTTATGCCATCTATTAACATGTATGTTTATATACAAGATCTTATGGTCTTGATTAATAATAGTTATACCAGACGTTTGATAATTCAGTATGGTTACAATGTTATTCAATTAGCTAATACTCATGAATTACATTGTCATCAGATATATAATAAGGTCTCTGAATATTTAGAATCTACGGTGCATAAAATCCCTAAAGAAAATTTAATGACTTTTAAAGATTTAATTGGTGATTTGTTGATAAGGTTAAAATATCAGAATTTAAATGTAGTACAGCCGACGATAAAGAGAAATATAATCTTATCAGGTTTTTACGCATTAGACCAATTGATAAAGGGTTTGCAAGGTGGTGATTTAATTGTGATAGCTGGACGTCCTTCAGTAGGTAAAACTTCTTTTGTAATTAATCTAGCATTTAATATTTTATCCTCTGTTTCGTTAGGCTTATGTTTCTTTAGTCTTGAGATGTCAAAAATACAAATAATTAGTAAGTTTATGGCTATTGCATCTGGTGTTTCTACCCAAAATATTTCTTTTAGTAAGCTTACAATAAATCAATGGTATGATTTGAATCGAATTTGTCGTAAATTGATGAAATATAAAGTTTATGTTAATGATACACCTAATATATCAATTGAATATATTGAATACACATCTAAACTGCTTTATCAAGAAACAGGTATTGTTCAATTAATCATTATTGATTATTTACAGTTAGTTCAAGTAGAAGGTTTTAGTAACAATATTAGAACACAAGAATTGGGTTATATTACGAGAAAGCTTAAGTTATTAGCGCAGTATTTAAATGTACCTGTAGTTGTTTTATCTCAATTAAATAGAAGTATTGAAACTAGAGTCAATAAAATTCCTCTATTATCGGATCTTAGAGAGAGTGGATGCATAGTAAATTATTATAGTTTCAAGTTAGATATTATTAATAATCTTCATGCACAAAGTTTATATGAATCTAATATTTTAACAAGAAGTAATTTAATTAAATGTTTTAATAATAATTATCTATATAATACATTTTTATATGCTCTATATTGCAATTTTTCTTTACAGTATTCTTTTGGTATTCATTGTCATTACTATTTTCTGAGCTTAACACATAACCATAAATTATATTCAAAACTAAGATGGTTTAGGTTAAGTTTTTCTTTGGAAGATAGCATTTGTGTTATAAATTATTTGTATAAATTATCTGCATATATTTTTGAATATGTTTATATTTCACATATAATTTATTTTGATTATTTTCAAGTTTTTGATCTTCAAGAGGCGTCTTATTCTGTTTTACGACTTAGTAATTTTATTTTACATAATTCAATTGAGCAAGATGCTGATATAGTCATTATATTATCCAAATGTGATAAGAATATAAGCTTGCCGAATATTATAGATGTGTCATTATGTAAGAATCGTAATGGTGTAACTGGTCTATGCAAGTTATTATTTACACCACAAAATAATAGATTTTGTGATGTCAATGAATCATTTTAGATTATCTTATTGGATTAATTCATTGTTATTATTCTTGCAATCTAAGTAGAATATATGTTACTATACAAATGGTTTATTTGCAGCCGGGATAGCTCAGTTGGTAGAGCAGTGGACTGAAAATCCTCGTGTCACCAGTTCAAATCTGGTTCTTGGCAATAACCTTAATCATAACTTACAACAATAATATATTATTGTTGTAAGTTATGATTAAGGTTGTAAAATTTCTATTTGTTCTCCTAATAATACTGTTACTTTACCTTCATCAGTTACGTCTACAACTGCACTATCACCAGCTTTAATTTTTCCTGACAAAACTTCTTCTGCTAGACTATCTTCTAGTAGCCTCATAACTGCTCTACGTAATGGTCTTGCTCCATAACTAGGATTATATCCTTCATCTACTAATCGATTTTTAAATCTTTCAGTTACTTCTAGTTCTATTTTTTGTTGTTTGATGCGTTCGAATACTTCTTGTAGCATAATCTCTGCTATTTCACGTACTTCATCTTTAGTTAATTGTCTAAATACTATAATTTCATCTAATCTGTTTAAAAATTCAGGACGAAAATATTGCTTTAATTCTTCATTAACTAATGATCTAATACGATTATATTGTGACTCTGTTTGTGACTCTCCCAGTTCAAATCCTAAGCTTCCTCCTCCTTTTTCTATAACTTTTGAACCTATATTAGATGTCATGATTAACAACGTATTTTTGAAATCTATTGTTCTACCTTTAGCATCAGTTAGTCTGCCATCTTCTAAAATTTGTAGTAAGAGATTGAAAATATCTGGATGAGCTTTTTCAATTTCATCAAATAAAATAACTGTGTAAGGACGTTTTCTAACAGCTTCTGTTAAGTACCCACCTTCACTATACCCTACGTAGCCAGGTGGTGAACCAATAAGTTTAGACACGGTATGTCTTTCCATATATTCAGACATGTCTAATCTAACCATTGCTTCTTGTGAACCAAAAAAATAAGAAGCTAGTGCCTTAGTTAATTCAGTTTTTCCAACTCCTGTAGGACCAGAGAAAATAAAGCTTGCAATAGGTCGATTGGGATTTTTTAATCCAACTCTTGCTCTTCTTATTGCTCGAGAAACAGCTACTACAGCTTCATCTTGTCCAATAATACGACTATGAAGTGTTTCCTCCATATGCATTAATTTTTCTGACTCACTTTTTGTTAATTTGGTTACTGGGATACCTGTCCAAAATGCAACTATTTCTGCAATATCATCTTCTGTTACTATAGGATCTTCAAGTTGTAAATCAGGTTCATTTTTTTTACTTTGTGCAATGGCTGCAATTTGAGCTTTAATTTCCATTTCTCTAGTTCTATATTGCTCTGCTTTTTCGTATTTCTGTGCTCTGATTGCTTCATCTTTTGTTTTTAATACATTCCTTAGTTCTTTATCTAATTCTCTAGCAGCTGGAGGTAGCTGAGAGTTTAACAATCTAACCCTTGAGCCAGCTTCGTCGATTAAATCAATAGCTTTATCAGGTAAAAAACGATCTGAAATATATTGATTAGCATATTTAGCAGCAGCAGCTAAGGCAGCATCAGACATTTTTAATTGGTGATGTTTTTCGTATCTATCTCTTAAACCAAATAAAATTTCAATAGTTTCTTCTACACTTGGTTCTCCAACCAATACTGGCTGAAACCGTCTTTCAAGTGCCGCATCTTTTTCTATATGTTTTCGATATTCTTCTAATGTTGTTGCTCCTATACATTGTAATTCTCCCCTAGCTAATGCTGGTTTTAGTAAATTTGCTGCATCGATAGCACCTTCGGCAGCACCAGCTCCGATTAAAGTATGTACTTCATCGATAACTAGTATAATATTATTAGCTGATTTTATTTCGTCCATAATTCTTTTAAGTCTTTCTTCAAATTCTCCTCTATATTTTGTACCAGCAACTAATAAACCGACATCTAATGTGACAACTAGCTTATCTTCCAATATAGAAGGTATATCTTTATTAGCAATTCTTTGTGCTAAACCCTCTGCTATGGCCGTTTTCCCTACTCCTGGTTCTCCAATTAGTACGGGGTTATTTTTTGTTCTTCTCCCTAATATTTGTATTACTCTTTCAATCTCTTTTTGTCGTCCAACTACAGGATCTAAGATACCTTCTATTGCTAGTTCTGTTAGGTTTGAGCCAAATTCTTCTAGTGTAGGAGTTTTGCTTCTTGTTTGTGTATTATTGTTGCCATTTGTGTTTGTTTCTGTATTATCCCCCAACATTTGAATGACTTCTGTTCTAATGGATGCTACATTAACGGCTAGATTCTCTAGTACTCTTGCAGCTACACCTTCACCTTCACGTACTAAGCCCATTAATAAATGTTCCGTGCCTATATAATTATGTCCAAGTTGTCTAGCTTCTTCTAAAGAAAGTTCTAGAACTCTTTTAGCTCTTGGAGTAAAAGGTATTTCAACTGCTACAAATCCTGATCCTCTACCAATAATTTTTTCTACTTCTATGCGTGCATCTTTTAAATTTACATTCATAGATTTTAGTACCTGTGCAGCAATACCTGTGCCTTCACCTATTAAACCTAATAAAATTTGTTCTGTACCAACAAAGTTATGACCTAAGCGTCTCGCTTCTTCTTGAGCAAGCATAATAACTTTTATTGCTTTTTCTGTAAATCGTTCAAACATTTAATTAAAGCAAATGAATATATATTACCTTTGATACTACATAATAATAACACACTTAAAAATATAACTTAATAGTTATATAGAAAAGTTTTTATATATTCTATAAATCTTTATTAATTAATAAAGATTATTAAATTTCAATTTGTTATTACTTATAACTAGATTCGTTGGATAGAATTTTGTTATCATTTATAATAATTATTTAATATATAATACTTAACTATTGAGTTCGTATAATCTTTTGCATTTTTTAATTTAAGGAAAATCATTATGGCTGTTATTCAGTTTATTAAAGGAATTAATGAAACAATTGTTGCTGATGTTTCTTTAACACGCTCTAGAGATGGAAGCAAAGGAACAGCAACATTCAGGTTTAATAATCCAGATATTTTGAGGTCTGGTATGGAAGATAAAGGTGATATTACAGGAATGTATCTAAAAGATGATGAAGGTGAACTTATGACTAGAGATGTAAGTGCTAAATTTATTAATGGTAAACCGCAAGCTATAGAAGCTATATATATAATAAAAAGTCCACAGGAATGGGATCGTTTTATGCGTTTTATGGAAAAATATGCTAATAGAAATAAGCTTTCTTTTACTAAAGCTAAGTAAAATGAATTTGTATTTTTCAAAATGATATATTAGTAATATTAAATTATAAATGTTTATTATATTCAATATTTTTCTATATGAAATTCTCTTTAAGATGGCTTAAACAAATTGTAGATTTAAATGGTATAAAATTTAGTTCTCTTGCAGAAAAATTAAATGTATCAGGTTTTGAAATAGAAAATATTATTCATGATCCATCTGTTAATGATACATTTTTTGATTTAACTGCAACAGCTAATAGACAAGATGTATTAAGTGTAGTAGGTTTAGCTAGAGAAATCAGTTGTCTTGTTAATAGACCTTTAATGTACAAATTGTACACAGATTCTCTTAATACTAATATTAATGGTTTCAACTTGTCAGATAAGAATGTTTCTATATCAGATTTATCTTTGACACAGATCTATCATTTAAATAATACTTTATCTCCTTCATGGCTCCAATATTATTTAATTAGTCAAAATATTAAACCATTAAATCTATTAATTGATATTTCTGAATATATATATTTAAAATGGGGTCAGTTAATACATATATTTGATCAAAAAAAAATTTATTCCTTAGAATTAAATTATTCTCGATTCAGTTTACAGAAAACAAATAGTTATTTATTGAGTAAGCAAAATGTTGAATTAGAAGTTTTAAAATATGATGATCTTATATTATCTGCTATTGGCTTTTATGTGAATCCTCGTATTCAGTGTGATTTATTAACAAATTCTATAATTATTTTTGGTCAAGTATGTAATAAACAATATATTAAGAGTACACAAAAACTTTTAAATCTTAGTACAGATCTGTCAAAAAAATGTTTGAACCAAGGCTTGAGATCTGATTTTATTAATGCATTATACGAAACAATTCAGTTGATTGCATCATTTGGATTTGGTACATTAGGTAAGTTTTATGGTTATCATAAGATCAATTATATACCTAAAATTATAATTTTAGATATGAATAAAATACGCAATATTTTAGGTGTTGTTAGAAGCAATTTATCTGGCTATTTGACTGTACAAGAAATTACTCATTTATTAGATAGTTTGAATTTTATCACAATATATGATGAGTCAAAGAATATTTTTAAGATACAAGTACCTATTCATAGACAATACGATATTAATAGACCTATAGATGTAATTGAAGAAATAGGGCGTATTTATGGTTTTAATAAGTTTATTAGTAGGCTGCCTTTTGTGTATAAAAGCAACTTATCTATTTATAGTACGCTTACAAATAAGATAATTCAAATTCGTTATTTATTACGTTACTTAGGTTTACATGAAGTTCAAAATCATTCTTTTGGTGAACATCTAATTTCTAATATTACAACAGAAGTTCAAGTTCTTAATCCTTTAGGTCAAGATCAGTCTTTTCTAAGAAGTAATTTGATAGATCAGTTAGTAATAAATGAGCAAAATAATCTGAAGCAAGGTAACAAGAATATTGAAATTTTTGAAATAGGAAAGATATTTAAACTTAATAAATCAATTAGAAGATCTAATCATATTGTTAGTTCTTTTGAATTCTTATATCTTTCTGGTTTAGTTACAAATTCTACTTTTTTACAAAGATCTTGGTCGCATAAACCAGAATCACTAAGTTGGTTTCATGCTAAGGGTATAATAGAAGAGTTTTTAGATAGATTACAGGCTGTAATAGTATGGAAAAATATAAACGATTTAAATGAAAGTTGTTTATTTTTTAATTTGACAAAATTATTAAATATGAATCGTACGGCAATTATTTATAATATGAAAAACCAAGAAATAGGTATATTTGGACAGTTGCGTAATTCCTATGGAATTTCTGCTTATACATTTGAATTTGATTTAGTTAAATTAATAGCTTCTATTAAATCTGTAAATCATATTAATTCTCTTTTTTATCCTTATTCTTATTATCCTAGTTTAACTAGAGATATATCTTTAACTTTAGATAAGCTTAATAGTATAGATATAGTGAAGCAACAAATATCTAGTTTTAATAATTCTTTAATTGAATCAGTTGAAGTGTTTAATCATTATAAAAATAAGTCTACTAATTGTTACAATGTTGGTTTACGTATTATTTATAGAGCTTACGATAGAACTTTAAGTTATGATGATATTAATCGTATTGATAAAGAAATACGAGGTTTATTGATTAAATATAGAATATGTTAATTGGGATATTTTGTTTTACGTATCTAAAGTAAATCATAAGCCGGATTTTGTTCTTAATAATTTTAAAATTTATATATTTTATGTGAAGATTAAATTTATTAAGGGTAGTTATTAATCTTTTTTTTATATTTACATATAAACTTTTTGCAGTACTGAAAATAAACCGTAAATTACAAGTGCTTATTTTATAATAGATATTTTTAATATAAGTTTTGGTTTATTACTTTGCTCTTATACGGGGTTTGCCTAGCAAGTATTTTGATCATACTTCTGGTACGCTCTTACTGTACCTTTGCACCCTTACCTACAATATTATAAATTAGGCGGTTTTTTTCTGTGGCACTTTCCTTATAGTTGCCTATACTGTTATTTATACAGCTATACTATATACTACTTGGAGCCCGGACTTTCCTCAAATTTGTTTTAAAATTTGCAACTACCTATGTTTACTTATATATATAATACATATTTTAAAGCAAAAGTACAATTCTATCTTAGTGATTTAATTCATAATAATCAGAATAGAAAAAATGCGTTTAACAGGTTTTTCAGAAAAAGATTTTGGAGCTATCTTAAGTCAGTATAAATATAATTTACATCCAGGTGATATTATAGCTGGTACTATTTTTCATCAAGAGTCACAAGGTTTTTTAGTAGATGTAGGAGTAAGTATAGCCGGTTATTTACCCATGGATGAAATTTTATTGCGTTCTTGTAATGATAGATATGATTTTAAATATCTTGTTAATAATACAAGAGAATTTTTTATTTTGGCGTACAATAAGGACAGACAACAGTTGTTATTATCTATTAAAAGGTTAGATTATATAAGAGCTTGGAAACGTATTAAGCAGCTCGAATCAGAAGATATTATTTTAGATGTGCCTATATGTAATCTTAATAAAGGAGGAATTCTAACTGTTTTAGAAGGTTTACAAAGTTTTATACCTAAATCTCATTTAATTGCATTTACTAATTATCAATTTATGTTAAAATATAACTTGCCATGTAAGTTATTGTTAGTTGATGAAAAAAATAATAAGATTATATTAAGTCATAAACTAGCTTTACTTGATCTTTATTCTAACTTATTGAAAGTGGGCAAATTGGTATATGGTCAAATTACTCGAATTAAGCAATATGGTATTTTTATCACTATCTATGGTATACCTGCATTACTACATATATCAGAAATAGCTCATCAATATATAGATATAGAAAATATAAATCATACTTTTCAAATTGGAAATAAAATTAAAGTTAAAATTATTCATATTGATATGAAGCAAGCTAGATTATCTGTTTCTAGAAGAGAACTCATCTAGCCGCCCCCTACAATTGTGATGATTTCTATTTTATCTTGTGGTTTAAAGAAAATTATATCGAATTCTGTAGAGTTTATAATACGATTATTATGTTCTACAACAATGGAATTTAATTCAAATTCTAGATAGTGTAATAACTCTTTAAGAGACATGTTAATATAACAATTAAATGCTTGTCCATTAATAAAAATTGTATTGTATTTTGTGTTCATATAATATATTTTGTTAGAATCTATTAAATATTTCAAAAAATATAGACTTATTATTTAAAAAGTATTATACTTCATTATTATATTTATGAATTTTGGCGGATGTAGCCAAGAGGTTAAGGCAGTGGATTGTGGCTTCACTATTCGCGGGTTCGAGTCCCGTCATTCGCCCTGTAGTTTATTTAAGGAATTTAATAAAGTTAATTTTGCTAGTTCTGTCCGGTTTCTGGTATTTGTTTTGTTTAATAAGCGGCTTACATATTTCTCTATATTTCTTATACTTGATTTAAATTTGTGAGCAATTTCTTTATTTGTATAGCCTTTTGATACTAATAAAAGTACTTTATACTCTGTTGGTGTCAAAGAATTAAAAATAGAATCTTGCTTTTTATTTTGAAGTTGTCGAATATTATGGTTAATATTTGGTTGATATAATTCAAGTTGTTTAAATATATTATTTATTATAGCTATTAATTCTTCAGGATAAAATGGTTTAGTCAGGTATGCATTACATCCTAAGTCATATCCTAAAATACGATCTTGTGTCATCCCCTTGGCTGTCAAAAAAATTACAGGTATTTGATGCCAGTCTTTTTTAGAGCGTATTTTTTTGATTAGCTTGTAGCCGTCTATATTTGGCATCATGATATCGGTAATGATTAAATCCGGTTGCATAATTGTTAAGTTTTCTAGTGCATTATATGCATTTGTTGTAATGTGTATTATGAAGCCTTCAGAGATCAAGTAAGAAGCCATGGAATTTAATAAATCTATATCATCATCTATAAGAAGTATTGTTTTTTTCATTATAAGATTGTATCAAAATAAGTATATTATTAAAAGCTTATTTTTAGTATTTACTATAAGTAATAATTATGAGTAACAAATGGGAGCAATTATTTTTTGAATCAGAAATTCCTTTTTATACTTATAAATTGAATAAAGGAGATGCATTGATATTAAACTATCAAGCAAAGTGTAAACCGTTTACCATAATTTGTTATGGTACTGTATATCTTATGAAAATTTTTACTAATAGTGAGTCTATTTTTATATCCATATTAACTTATAAAAGTATAATTGATTTTAATTTTTTTGATTCTAATTATATTTATTATAAAGTAGTTGCATTAGAAAATACTTACTTTATGAAATTTTTTTGGTTAGATTATATTGCTCATTGTCAGTATTTATCAACTTCAATTAAATTACTGGATTTATTTCGTTATACTTTAAGACAATATGAAAGTTCATCATCTATATTAATACATAAATCAATTAAATATAGAGTAGTTCAATTATTATTATTATTATGTAAGGATTTTGGAGTATTAAATAATAATTATGTTCTTATTCCTTTTGAGTTATCACAAAAAACTATTAGTTATATTACAGGAAGTAATCAAACTACCGTCAATAAAGTTGTAAATTTTTTAATTGAAAGACTATTTATCAAGTACGTTATAAAAAATAAAATTGTAATATGTTATTTTTCTTTTTTTATTTATCTGCGAAATAATAAAATTGCCTAATATATAAAAAAGAAAATAATAAATGTTATAATTATATTGATTTAAAACTTAATAATAAGTTTAGGTGAATTGTAGTTTAAATGCACAACTTTTATATTTTACTAAACAATTAATATGGGAAAGGTTTATGATTGGTTTGAAGAAAGATTAGAAATTCAAGCTATTGCAGACGATATAACTAGTAAATATGTTCCTCCTCATGTAAACATTTTTTATTGTATTGGCGGTATAGTATTTACATCTTTTTTAATTCAAGTTGCAAGTGGTTTTGCTATGACTTTTTACTACCGGCCAACTGTGGCTGAAGCTTTCTCATCTGTTGAATATATTATGACAGATGTTAATTTCGGCTGGTTGATAAGATCAATTCATAGATGGTCGGCTAGCATGATGGTGCTTATGTTAATATTGCATATGTTTCGAGTATATTTGACGGGTGGTTTTAAAAAACCACGTGAATTAACTTGGGTTACAGGTGTCATATTAGCTGTTTTAACAGTCTCTTTTGGTGTAACTGGTTATTCTTTACCATGGGATCAAATAGGATATTGGGCTGTTAAGATTGTAACTGGTGTTCCTGAAGCTATTCCTGTAGTAGGAGCAAGTATAGTTGAATTATTAAGAGGTGGAGTTAGTGTAGGGCAAAGTACGCTTACAAGATTTTATAGCTTGCATACTTTTGTTTTACCTCTTTTAACTGCTGTATTTATGTTAATGCATTTTTTGATGATTCGTAAACAAGGAATATCAGGACCTTTATAATTAATAGTTATATTTATAAACGTGTTTTAAAATCTAGTATTGAGGAATTTCTGTATGTCAATTATAAAAAAACCGGATTTAACTGATCCAAAGCTTCGTGCTAAATTAGCTAAAGGTATGGGACATCATTATTATGGAGAGCCAGCTTGGCCAAATGATATATTATATATGTTTCCTGTCGTTATTTTAGGAATATTAGCCTGTGATGTAGGTTTATCGGTTTTAGAGCCTTCTGCTATAGGAGAGCCGGCTAATCCTTTTGCTACACCTTTAGAGATATTACCAGAATGGTATTTTTTCCCTACTTTTAATTTACTAAGAGTTATACCAAATAAGTTGATAGGTGTTCTATCTATGGCATCTGTACCTGCAGGTCTAATTACTGTTCCATTTATTGAAAGTGTCAATAAGTTTCAAAATCCTTTTAGACGTCCTGTTGCTACTACAGTGTTTTTAATTGGAACTTTTGTGGCAGTTTGGCTTGGTATTGGTGCAACTATGCCTTTATCTAATGCAATTACTTTAGGAATATTCTAAATATTATTGAATTGAATCATAACAATATTGTTATGATTCAATATTCTTATTTAATTGATACTTTAGCACCAGCTTCTTCAAGTTGTTTCTTTAACTCTTCAGAGTTCTCTTTAGTTGTATTTTCTTTGATTGTTTTAGGTGCTGATTCTACTAACTCTTTAGCTTCTTTTAACCCTAAACCAGTTATTGATCTAACCACTTTCAATATAGCAATTTTTTTAGCTGATGGTACTTCTTCTAATATAATATCAAATTCTGTTTTTTCTTCCGTTTCATTTTTAGTAGAGCTATCTGCACCTGTAGGCATAATTATTGCAGGGTTTTGAGATGCAATTGATGCATCAATATTAAATGTTTCTTCTATCTGTTTCACTAATTCAGCTGCTTCTAATAGCGTTAATGATTTTAAATCATTAATAATAGTATCGATTTTTATGTTCATTATATAAATAAATTATTTGTTTTGCATGTAAATAAAATAAACGTTTTGATTATTTATTTTATCATAAATAGCTGTCGCGTAAAAGATTAATATCTAATGGTATTGAAGGTCCCATAGTACTAGTGATATAGACAGACTTCCAATATTTACCTTTAGAACCTTGTGGTCGATTCTTATCTACAGATTGTTGTAAAGCAATTAAATTGCTATACAATTCTTTTGAAGTAAAATTAAGCTTACCAAATGGAATATGTAATATTCCACTGCGGTCGATTTTATATTCCAACTTGCCCGCTTTAAATTCTTTAATTGTATTTACTAAATCATTTGTTACTGTCCCAGCTTTAGGTGAAGGCATTAGTCCCTTAGGGCCTAAAATTTTACCTAGTTTAGCTATTGATATCATAACATCTGGTGTAGCTATAAGTTTATCGAAATCTAAACGACCCTTTTTGATTTCATCAATTAGATCTTCTCCTCCTATTATATCTGCTTCAGTTGATTTTGCTTGTTGGATTTGATTGTTTGTAGTAATTACAGCTATACGGATTCTTTTGCCTGTTCCTTTAGGTAGCATAACAGTTGCTTTTAATTGTTGATCTGCATATTTAGGGTCTAATCCTAGTACGATATGTACCTCTGCTGTTTCTATAAAATTTACATTAGATAAATTTTTCATTAAATATAAAGCGTCTAAAGGCGCGTAAAATCTGTTTTTTTCTACTTGCTTTGAAAGCATATCAAAGCGGCGTGAATGTTTTGTCATGTTCAATTGATTTAATATTAGTCAATAATTTGGATACCCATATTTTTTGCAGTGCCTTTCACAATTTTCATAGCTTTTTTGATATCTTGAGTGTTCAAATCTTGCAATTTGATTTCAGCTATTTCCTGTAATTGTGGTGTAGAAATGGATCCAATTTTTTGATTATTTGGTTGTCCTGATCCGTTTTGTATTTTAGCAGCTTTTTTTAGAAGTACCGCTGCTGGTGGAGTCTTTAAAATAAATGAAAAACTACGGTCTTCGTATATTGAAATTTCAACAGGTATAACTAAGCCTATTTTATCTACTGTTCTTGCATTATATTCTTTACAAAACATTACAATATTGGCTCCGTATTGTCCTAATGCTGGACCTACTGGTGGAGCGGGAGTAGCTTTGCCTGCATTTAAAGCTAATTTAACAAGCCCTATAATTTTTTTAGCCATATAAAGTATTTATTTATTTTTGATTATTAATTCTATGGGTTTATTATAGAGCATCAGAGTTATTAATGTAAAATTCCTAGTATTATATTTAGTTTGTTTAATGTTTATCTTTTTGTTCACTTAATATAATAATAATATTACACGCCTTGAAGGACTTGAACCCTCGACATTAGGTTTTGGAAACCTACGTTCTACCAGCTGAACTAAAGGCGTTGTATATAAAAACATACATTAAAATATAGAAAAAGTAAAAAAACAAGTAAATTAAGTGTTTACTTAAATTGGCTGTGAAATATTTACTATTTATAATATATAATTTTTCAGCTTAATTATATTATTAATAGATTTGTATTATGGTAAGAAATTAAATATTCATTATATGCAATTCAATGATCAATATGAGATGATACAAGTATATTAATAGTATTGTTTTTTATTTGTATATTTTTTATGTTTTATCCGATATCCACTAATCATCTTTCAGAATTAGAGTATAAAAGATATGCTCGTCATTTAGTTTTAGATAATATTGGAGATGATGGGCAAAAGAGATTAAAGGCAGCTAAAATTTTATTTGTTGGTGCAGGTGGGTTAGCTGCATGTGGTATTATTTATTTAGCTGCTTCTGGAGTAGGTTGTTTAGGTATTGTAGATGATGATCGGGTAGCTTACTCTAATTTACATAGACAAATTTTATATAAAGATGAAGATATTGGTAAATTAAAAGTTGATGTGGTACGTGATAGGATTAAAAATGTCAACTCAGAATGTACTATTCGTATATATTCATATACTATAAATGAATGCAATTGTAGAGATATTATTAAAAATTATGACATAGTTATAGATACAACTGATAATTTTCAATCAAGATATATAATTAGTAAATCATGTTATTTACAAAGCAAGATACATATTTATGGAGCTGTGCAAGGCTTTGAAGGACATGTCAGTGTTTTTAATTATAAAAGCGGGCCTTTATACTCTGATTTATATCCTACAAATTTAAATTTATATACCAAAAAATGTAGTATATTAGGTATATTTGGTGTATTGACTGGTATTATAGGTACGCTTCAAGCAGTAGAAGCAATGAAAATTGTTTTAGGTATAGGCAATATTTTAAGTGGTTATTTATTAGTGTATAATCTTCTTGATGTATCTTTCAAAACAATAGAAATAGTGCCAAAAATGAATTGTAAGTGGATTAGTGGTTACTATGAAAATAAATTATCTACTTCTAATTTCATTAATCAAAGCAATTTATTGTTTAAATTGAATCAATCGACTGTAATTTTAATTGATGTTCGTCAATCAGAAGAATTTCGTAAATATCATTTGTCTAAAGCTATCAATATTCCTTTACAAAATGTTAAGTATAGAAAAACAATTAATTTTATACGTCATTATTTAAGAGATAAACAAATCATTATATATTGTTATGATAATTTAAGATCCTTTCTTGCGTCACAAATTTTATACAAACATCAAATTAAACATTATTGTTTCAATAGTGAATAGTATTATATAATATATTTTATTATTAGTTGCAGAGTTAGACATGAAAAAAAAAATTACAGTTATTTTAAAGAAAAATTTGGTTAATCTTGGATCAGCAGGTAATATAGTCAAGGTAAGCTCTGGTTATGCTTTTAATTATTTGATTCCTTATGATTTTGCTTATTTAGCCACTAGTGGAAGATTAAAGCATTATAAAATGTTTTTAAGTATAAAACAAAAAAAATTCAATGAAATTAGGGATAAATTTCAGATACTTGCTCAAAAATTAAATAAGATTGCAAAAATTAGTCTTAAAAAGAAAGTAGGTAATACGAATCAAATTTTTGGCAGTATAAGTGATAAGGAAATAATATCTAATATTTTATATCTTACAGGAGAGAAATTAGAGAAAAAACAGCTTCATATACCTAATATTAAGAAGATAGGTATTTATAATTTGGATATTATTCTTTCAAATGAAATGAGAATATGTATAAAGTTGCAGGTTTTTCCAGCTTTTATATAGTACGGAATTATAAGTAATTATTTTAATAGTTTTACTGGGGTGGGAGGATTCGAACCTGCGAATGGCGGAGTCAAAGTCCGCTGCCTTACCGCTTGGCTACACCCCATATAAATATATTAAACAATTAATTAGTATTGATTGTCAACTAGAGTTTAATATTTGAGCTTGTATATTTCTTTCAAAAAAGTTGAATAAGAAATGGTATACTGCTTGTGTTCATCTAGTTTCTTAGTAGTAATGCAGTTATCATTTATTTCTTGATCTCCTAAAATAATACAAAACTTAGCTCCTAACTTGCTAGCTCTTTTAATTTGTTTTTGAAAACTTGTATTAGATAAATCTAATTCGAATTTTATATTTTCTTTTTCTAAGTTTTGTATTATTTCCCAAATTTTTTTTTGTGCTTCTAATCCCTGTGTTGCTATATATACATTTATTGGTTGCTCAGATAGGATTAATTCTTGTTCAATGATTGTTAATAATCTTTCTAATCCTATAGCCCAACCTACGGCTGGTGTTTTTGGGCCTCCTATTTGTTCTATCAGGTTGTCATAGCGTCCGCCTCCGCATATAGTGTTTTGACGATCTTGAGAATCTGTTTTTATTTCGAAAGTTGTTTGATTATAGTAGTCCAGTCCTCTCACTAATTTATGATTGATTTTATATGGTATATCTAAATTATTTAAGTGGGTGCAAACTAAATAGAAATGTTCAGTAGATGTTTTATTCAAGTATTTGTTTAAGTTTGGAGCGTATTGTAATATTTCTTGAGTTTTGATATTTTTACTATCTAAGATCCTTAAAGGGTTAGAGTAGAGGCGATTCTGAGAATCTTCATCTAAATCGTTTTTATATTGCAATAAGTATTCGACTAAATCTATTTTATATGTCTGTCTTTCTTCTAAGCTGCCAATAGAATTAAGTTCTAGTATATAATCTTTTAATTGGAGTTGACAGAGTAATTTACTAGCTAAGTGTATTACCTCTGCATCTGCCATTGGGCTTAAGCTACCAAGGCATTCTATACCCAATTGATGGAATTGTCTTTGTCTTCCACTTTGTGGTCTTTCGTATCGAAACATTGGCCCTAGATACCATAGTTTTTGTAGCTTGTCTTGATAAAGCTTATTGCTTACAAATGCTCTAGCTATACTTGCTGTTGCTTCTGGTCGCAGCGTTATATTTCTTTTGCTTTGATCCATGAATGTATACATTTCTTTATTAATAATATCTGTTTCTTTTCCTATAGTACGTTGAAATAGGTTTGTTGATTCTATAATAGGTGTTCTGATTTCCGAATAGTTGTGTAAAGATAGTATCGCTGAAGCTTTATTATATATATATTGCCAATAGATAATTTGATGAGGTAGTATATCTTTAGTTCCTCTTAGTGGTTGCATAAAATATGATTTTAATATTATTATATGTATTAAATATTATGATAGAAAATATGATTTGTTATATGTTTTTATAAAATTATCGGGCAAGGAGGGATTCGAACCCCCGACACCGTGGTTCGTAGCCACGTGCTCTAATCCACTGAGCTACAGGCCCTTATGTATTATTAGTATATCAGGTTTCTGATCAAAAACTTATTTTTTTATTTGTTAATTGTTCTTATTTATAACATGAGTATTAAATTATTTTAATTTAGATCTATTTATATATTTTTAATTAAGTAAGGATTAAGTATAACCAAATGGCAAAAAAAATTTTATATCAAGATAATGCCCGCAAAGCTTTAGAAAAAGGTATGGACACTTTAGTTGAAGCTGTTGCTATAACACTTGGGCCTAAAGGTAGAAATGTTGTATTGGAAAAAAAGTTTGGTGCTCCTCAGATCATTAATGACGGAGTAACTATTGCTAAAGAAATAGAATTGAAGGATGTAATAGAAAATACGGGTGTTGCGTTGATCAGACAGGCTGCATCGAAAACAAATGATGTTGCTGGTGATGGTACAACTACTGCTACTGTATTAGCTCATGCTATAGTCAAGCAAGGTCTTAAAAATGTTGCAGCTGGTGCTAATCCTATTATCCTGAAAAAAGGAATAGAAAAAGCAGTGAAGTTTATTGTTGCTAAAATTGCAGATTATTCTAAACCTGTTTTAAATATGCAGGATATTACCCATGTTGGTTCTATATCGTCTGGTAATGATATGGAAGTTGGAACTATGATAGCTAATGCTATTAATGAAGTAGGTAAAGAAGGAATTATTTCTTTAGAAGAGGGCCAGTCAACCAATATAGAATTAGAAATTAAAGAAGGAATGAGATTTGACAAAGGTTTTATTTCTCCTTATTTTGTTACAGATACATCTAGAATGGAAGTAGTACAAGATAATCCGTATATACTAATAACAGATAAGAAAATTACACTTATTCAACAAGAATTATTACCTATTTTAGAAAAAGTTACTAAAACAGGTCGTCCTTTACTGATTATAGCGGAAGATATTGAAAAAGAAGCATTGGCTACAATTATTGTTAATAAATTAAGAGGTATTATTAATGTAGTTGCTGTCAGATCACCTGGTTTTGGAGATAGAAGAAAATTGTTATTAGAAGATATAGCAATTTTAACTTCAGGAGAAGTGATTACACAAGATATGGGTCTAACTTTAGATAATATAACCTTGAATCAATTGGGATATGCTAGACGTGTTCAAATTACAAAAGATACGACAACAATTGTTGCAGATGTGGATGAAAGTCTTATCAAAGAACGTTGCGATCAAATTAGAAGGCAATTAGAAGCTAGTACAAATAGTTATGAAAAAGAGAAGTTGCATGAAAGACTAGCTAAATTGTCTGGAGGTGTTGCTGTTATTAAGGTAGGGGCTGCCACTGAAACAGAAATGAAAGATAAAAAACTTCGTTTAGAGGATGCTATTAATGCAACTAAAGCCGCTATTGAAGAAGGGATAGTTCCTGGAGGGGGTTCTACTTTTGTGCATCTATCTCAAGATTTGCGACATTGGGCTCTAAACACTTTAGTTGCAGAAGAACTAGTAGGTGCCTTAATTATAGTTGATGCTTTATTATATCCGATTAAAAGAATTGTTGAAAATGCTGGTAGTAATGGTGCTGTAATTGTAGAAAAAATTAAAGGTAGTAATTTCTCTATGGGTTATAATGCTGATATTGGTCAAATTGTTGATATGTATAAGGAAGGTATTGTTGATCCAGCTAAAGTTACACGTTCTGCTTTACAAAATGCAGCTTCAATAGCTTCGATGATTTTAACAACAGAATGTCTTATTGCAGATCAAGCAGATAGTTAAAAAAACAATTTATTTTAATCCAGCTATGCATGTATTATCTATGTAAGATGGTGATTTTAGGTATTTGATAAGAAAGTAAATACCATTTTCATGACTTAATATATGCATTAAATATAAATTAAATATAGCGATTTCTGTTATGTCTGTATCATAAAAATAGAACTGGCTGTTAGTATTGTAGTAGTTATGTGTTTTATAGTATATGTATTTGAATCTTTGCAGGTACTGTTTGATACTTTTTAAATGATTATCATTATATAATTCCTTTAACATATTGTTGATTTTTTTTTGTATCCTGAAATTGTTAACAGATTTATAAAGATAATATATAGCTTGTATTGTATCTTGAAAATTGTATAATGTATAACATTGTGAATGTCTAAGTAAATTGCCACATCGTATCAAAAATAGATCATTTAAATGTGTAGCTATTCCTACAGAGTTTATTTTATATGTATAATTTTCGTCTAAATTGTATAAGTTTACAGCTTCACTACTGATTAATAAAAAATCAATTTTTTTTTATATAATTTATTATTCATAATTATGTACGGTCATTAAATATTATAAACACTTGTATTGTATGATTCAAAGTATTGAGATGTTTAGTATAATTTATAAATTATTACTAATCATCTATCATCTAATAGAATTTGAATTAATTTGTGCCAATAAAATTAAATTCTGGAAATGTATCTTGAGCCTGTCTCAAGGATATATCTTTGTTTTTTTCTTGCCAAAAATTTATGATTTCAGTGGTTTTATTGAGTAAATCTATTCTTTCATTTTCATTAATCCATGGTTTTGACTCTAATTCTGTTTTTAGTTCTTCCCATGCGTCATTACGGGGCCAAAAAAAATAAGATGTTAGTGGGCTTTTATTTTGACCTATAATGTAATCAATAGCTATAGCAATATTATTTTCAAGCCATAAAATTTTAAATGTAAATTTGGACAATCTAATCTCCTCCGATTGAATATATTATATTAATTTTGTTTTTCAAGTTGGTTTATAATTTGTTGAACTTTTTTAGTTGCTTGAGCACCTTCACTGATTCTTTTTCTAGCTTTCTGTAAGTTTACTTGTGACTTATTAGTTATTGGGTTATGAAATCCTATTTCTTCAATAGCTCTTCCATCTCTTGGTTTTCTACTATCTATTACTACAACTCTATAGCTAGGCTGTTTTTTTCTTCCAAATCTTTTTAATCTAATTTTTAGCATGATAATTACAAGATATAAATAAATATAGTGTTTATATTTAATATTAAATAATTTTTTATTTGATTAATCAACTCTTGTGATGTAAAGTTTGTTATTATTAAGTCATAGATTCAAGCTGTATATTGTTAAATATAACTGTCAAACATTGTAAAAAAATAATTCCGAGCATAGGCGACATGTCCATCCCAAAGATCATGGGTATTGTTCCTCTAAATAATTTAAGATATGGATCAGTCAGTCTGTTTAGAGAGCAAAAAGGTTCATTATACCAATTCACTGTTGGAAACCAAGCTAAAGATAGTTTCAATAAGATAGATATAAGATATATTTCAGAAAAATTGGCTATAGATGTGAAAATTAGGTTAAAAGAATTGATTATAATATTCATTATTTTATAATATTGATATTTTACGATAGATTAATCAATATAAACTTAATTGATTTTTATAGTATATATGTTTACTTGTGGATGCTTTTTAGCTAGATATTTTAAAATATTATTATTGCATGTAAGACAGACGATTTTTACATGGTTTAAATTAATTTGATTACTTTTTTGTAAGTAGTTAATGATTTCAATTATCCCATAATTTTTTAAAAATTTTTCAAATATAATTATTTTATATTTTTGTAGTTCTTCATTATAGTAAAAAGTATTATTTATATTGTTAAAATCTATATGTTTTAGATAAGATTCTGGTAATATTCTTCGTACATCTGCAAGTATGTTATAACATTCTATTATATTAGTTATAATCAAATACTTGTCTAATTGATTTAATAAATGTCTTTCTTTTAAAATATCAACTTTTTTGATATATATATGATCTATTGTTAACCATTTTCTTAAGATTTCATAAAAAATAAGCATGCCTAATGTTTTTTCGTTATCTGTATATTGAGGTTGTTTATGTGATTTTTGATAAATAATTTCATATGCTAATGTTTGTATAGTTGGATGGATAAATGTATGTATATTTAGTCTCATTTTAATTAAAATAAACTTAATATTCTTGTATAATTTTATAATATAGTATATCTGATTTTGAAGAGAAAAATAGAGGTGACTGAGTTGTATGAAAATTTATAATCAACGCAATAGATGGATTTGGGGTTTTTCTATAGGTTCTGAGACTTGGAATGGAAGATTAGCTATGATAGCATTTATTATGATTTTTTCAATAGAATTTTTTTTTCTTTACCTATAATAGAATTGCTTGGAATTTAAGGTATTAGATATGATTTTATTGTTTTAGTTAATATAAAAAACTATTCTTAACTATATAGTTAGGAATAGTTTTTTAACTTAATCATATATCTTTAATCTAATGGCCTCATAGATAGAACAGCTTCATTTTCTCTATTGATACCCTTCTCGAATCCTGCTGCTGCAGCTCTTGCACGTCCTGCATGCCATAAATGTCCAATAAACAGAAAGAATCCTAAAAAGAAATGAGATGTTGTTAACCAACTTCTAGGTGAGACATAGTTCACGGAATTGATTTCTGTTGCCACACCTCCGACAGAATTTAGTGATCCTAATGGTGCATGTGTCATATACTCTGCAGCACGTCTTTCTTGCCATGGCTGTATATCATTTTTAATTTTGTTTAGATCTAATCCATTAGGTCCTCTTAATGGTTCTACCCAAGGAGCTCTTAGGTCCCAGAAACGCATTGTTTCTCCTCCAAAAATAATTTCTCCACTTGGTGATCTCATTAAGTATTTTCCTAATCCTGTAGGACCTTGTGCAGATGCTACGTTTGCTCCTAATCTTTGATCCCTCACGAGGAAGGTAAAAGCTTGTGCTTGAGATGCTTCTGGTCCTGTAGGTCCATAAAATTCGCTTGGGTATGCAGTATTATTATACCACACATAGTTAGATGCAGTTAATCCCATGATAGATAAAGCACCTAAACTATAAGATAAGTAAGCTTCACCTGACCACACAAATGCTCTTCTTGCCCAAGCAAATGGTTTTGTAAGAATATGCCATATTCCTCCTGCAATACAAATGACTCCAATCCAGACATGTCCGCCAATTACATCTTCCATGTTATTGACGCTAACTATCCAACCATCACCTCCAAATGGAGATTTTAGTACATATCCAAATATGATAGCAGGGTTTAAAGTTGGATTGCTTATTAATCTTACATCTCCACCTCCAGGAGCCCATGTATCATATACTCCACCAAAAAATAAAGCTTTGATAACAAGTAGAAAAGATCCGATTCCTAACAGTACAAGGTGTATACCAAGTATTGTTGTCATTTTATTTTTATCTCTCCAATCATAACCAAAGAAAGGAAAAGATTCTTCAAGAGTATCTGGTCCAATCAAAGCATGGTATAATCCTCCAAATCCTAGTACTGCAGAAGATATTAAATGTACAATTCCTACGACAAAGTATGGGTATATATTAGTTATTTCTCCACCAGGACCAACTCCCCATCCTAAAGTTGCTAAATGAGGTATAAGTATGAATCCTTGTTCATATAAAGGCTTTTCTGGTATAAAATGAGCAACTTCAAATAAAGTCATTGCTCCTGTCCAAAAAACCATTACACCTGCATGAGCCACATGAGCTCCTAAGAGTTTACCTGATACATTAATTAATCTTGCATTACCAGACCACCATGCAAATCCTGTAGATTCAATATCTCTGCCACTTACGATATTTTGATTAAAGGGCGTTTCCACGTGGTAAAACCTCCTCAGGGAATATAAAGTTTTCGTGTGGTTGGTCTTGTGCTGCCATCCATGCGCGAATACCTTCATTTAGTAAAATATTTTTAGTATAAAATGTTTCAAATTCTGGATCTTCAGCTGCTCTTAGTTCTTGTGATACAAAATCATATGCTCTTAAATTTAATGCTAAGCCGACTATACCAAATGCACTAGTCCACATTCCTGTAACTGGTACAAATAGCATAAAGAAATGCAACCATCTTTTATTAGAGAAAGCTACACCGAAAATTTGTGACCAGAAACGATTGGCTGTTACCATTGAATAAGTTTCTTCAGATTGTGTAGGTGTGAATGCTCTAAATGTATCTGCTGCATCTCCGTCTTCAAATAAGGTATTTTGAACAGTAGCACCATGTATTGCACATAATAAAGCTCCTCCAAGTATTCCAGCGACACCCATCATATGAAATGGATTTAATGTCCAGTTATGGAATCCTTGTAGGAATAATAAGAATCTGAAAATTGCAGCTACGCCAAAGCTAGGTGCAAAGAACCAGCTTGCTTGTCCAAGTGGGTACATTAAAAATACTGATACAAATACAGATATTGGACCTGAGAATGCAATAGCATTATATGGTCTAATTCCCACTAATCTAGCAATTTCAAATTGTCTTAAACAAAAGCCAATTAATCCAAATGATCCGTGTAAAGCAATAAATGTCCAAAGGCCTCCAATCTGACACCATCGAGTAAAATCGCCTTGTGCTTCAGGGCCCCATAAAAGTAGTAACGAATGTCCCATGCTATTAGCTGGTGTTGATACAGCTGAAGTTAGAAAATTACAGCCTTCCAAGTATGAGCTTGCTAATCCATGTGTATACCAAGATGTTACAAAGGTTGTTCCTGTCAACCATCCTCCTAATGCTAAATAAGAGCATGGAAAAAGAAGTAAACCAGACCAGCCTACAAATACAAAGCGGTCTCTTTTTACCCAGTCGTCGATTAGGTCAAATCTACCACGTGTTTTTTCTTGTCCAATTGCTATGGTCATAAAATAAGTCTCCAGAGTAAACTAATTAAGTAAATAAGTTGTAAGCTTATTTATACATTACAATCTAATTTATAATGTCTAGTAATGCTTATATGAGTTTGTAAAGTTGCTTTACTTTTCTTTACGCTTATATTATTATAAGCCTATTAATTAGTAAAGTTAGTAGCTAATTTAAAAGGATTTAATTAGTTCTCTAAGTTCACAATTTATTTTCAATTAAAATTTTCATATAATACAAATACAGTATAGCAAATATTGTATTCTATTGTTCTATTTTTATATGTTTTTCATAAAAAAATAGCAACAAATATACTAGTAAGCTTTTCTTTTAATATTATCTTAATAAAACCATCTATATATTAAGCAATGAAAGCAAGATGATTCATATTTATATTACCGTATATTACAAATTTCTTTATATAATAACAAAATAAGTAAATATATGAATTATTATATAAGTCATATATGCTAAATAATTATCTGATACAATTTTCTATTATTAGTTTTGTAATAAGCCTTTATCTTCATTTAGAATATCCAATATAGCAATCATAGTATTGCAAAAAATCTTGTATTGAGGATGAAAATATAATGAATACAATGTATCATTAAGCAAAATAATAATTAGATATAAATTTTCCTGATTTTAATTTTATGCTATAGAATAATTATTCGATTGCTAATTAAGCTTCTTTTTTAATATGTTCCTTCTAAAAATCTAGCTAGGATGAATGAACTTAATCAAGCTTAATAATATTATTTAATAAGGTTTAAGCTATTAAATGCCATCTGGTAAATTTCGCTTGTCATCAAAAAAATTCTTCCTCATCTATCCTTAGGTTTATGAGAGACTAGGTGATTTAATCACTTTATCTAAGCAAGATATTAGAGATGCTTTGTGCAATCTTTTTTAAAATAGAGCTATAGGGTTTTTCATGATAGTTAAGCAATTAACAAACCATTATGTTCCATATGATCATTTTTGTGTTTTTATTCTACTTGAACAAGATAAAAAATATAATTAATCCTAAATTTCTTGATGTTAGGGGGATACCTGGCATCTATTATTCATTTAGACATCCAATATTTGAGCAATACGATGTTGAAAACGTTATAGCTTGAAGTGGATCCGTTTGCAATTGGTTGCGAAAAAATCAAAATGAGCTTATACGTGAATTGATAGCTCACATATAAACGCATGATTTTTAGAAGGTTATATAAACTAAACCATATATTAACATATGAATCCCTTCATAATGTCTATTGCTGGTAGATCATTATGCATGGCTGCTAATAATTGAGTTAAAACTGTAGGTATAGTAGTAATGGTGTTTGGGGACTTCTAGTTTACGTTTTAGAAATAACAATCAAGTATCAACAATTACTCAATCTAATACTATTCCAATTGAGTTTTCTTCCAGTTCTGATGATTATGATCATATACTCAAAGGTGATACGTTAAATACGGCTATTTTCCTTTACGTAAAACAGAACCAGCAGAAATTGCTTAAATATTAGTCGAAGTAGGATATGGAAAAAGTACTAGGATATGGAAAAAGTACAAGGATATAAAACTTCAAGAATTGATTGAATTTTTATCTTTTGTAGATAAAGCAGCCCAAATACATATTAAACAAATACCTATAGATTTTAGGAATCAAGAAGAGGTAGATAAATTAATGGGTAAAGTTGCCAGAACAAAAAATGGAATCTTTGAAGATGCAATAAGTCTAACTGATAGTTTATCAGAATTACCACAAACTAATATAAATTTAAAATAAGATTATTATCATACGTACTAGCTTAAAAAGCCTGATATATATCAGGCTTTTTTTGAGGTCCCTAAACAGCGTAATTTTTTTACAACTTAACGTAAATTTCTTTACGTTTTCTTTTCAAAATAAGTCAACAGTACTATTATACGCTTACTTGTATTTATATTATTATGTAAAAAGGAATAGCTATAAAAAACGATAAATTAGAACAAAAACGGTTAAGAAAAATAAATCAATAAAAAACGTAAACAATATCTGCTAAATGTTGTTTATGTTAAAAAGCTGTAATTATTAGCTTATAATCTTGTGTTTTTAAGCGTTTTATTGTTTAAAGGTAAGATTGTTTTGTATTGAAGATTAACTGAGTAAGTTTTTAGGCTATTTATTCTACAATAATAAAGATTTTATTAATAAGTTTTTATACTAGATTTTGCTTGATTGTATATGTATATTATTTACAATATTGGTTTTTAGCCTTTTTATCTGTTTCATCTTTTAACAAAGGTCTAAAATAATTTATCTTATATAAAAGTACATCTATACAATATTTTAATTATGTTACGTATGCTTGTTAAGCATTATATTAGTATATGAAACAAACAATAAGAATTATATAAATCTGTTGATAAAGGTTATATAAAGCTAAATATCTTGAAATTCAGATGATCAAATCAAGAAGAGATTAAAAAAATTTTGTATTTAGCTAGTTATTAAAATAATATCTTGATATTCAATTATTCTATTTTTTCAATAATTCGTTGAAATAGATATCCTGTTCCTCTAGCAGTTAAAATTAAATCTGGATTACTTGGATCATCTTCCAATTTAGCTCTGAGTCTAGAAATATGTACATCTACTACACGTGTATCAACATGTCGTTCTGGAGTATATCCCCAAACTTCTTGCAAAATAGCAGATCTTGAAAAAGGTTCACCAGCTTTACTTACTAGTAGTTCTAAAAGACTAAATTCCATACCAGTTAATCTAACTCGCTCGTTTTTTTTGTATACTTGTCTCTTATTTGTATCAATCTTTAAAAATCCTATATTTAAGATACCTGAACTGGGTATACCAGAATTTACCGCTATTTTATCTACTCTTCTTAAAACGCATCTAATACGTGCTTCTAATTCTTTGGGTGAAAAAGGTTTTATTACATAATCATCTGCTCCTAACTCTAAGCCAGTAATTCTATCTGATACATCTCCTAGTGCAGTTAACATTATAATTGGTACATCAGATTCTTTTCTAATTTCTTGGCATACTCCATAGCCATCTAATTTAGGCATCATTACATCTAGTATTACTAAATTAGGATATTCTTTTCTGAATATACACAATGCTTCTTCTCCATCTCCTGCGCTAACCACATCGTAACCAATCATTGATAATCGAGTTTCTAAAATTGTTCTTATACTATTCTCGTCATCTACAATTAAAATTTTTTCTTTAGAATTATGCAAATCTTATGTCTCCATTTATATTTTATATATTTGTAATTATTATTTTAATTTGAATATATAGTTTTTTACTTTGTTATAAGCATATTGATTTGATGCATAATTATAAATATATTTGTTAAGCTTAATTTAATTATATATGCTGCATGGTCTTGCTTTTATAATTTACTCAAGGCGAAATAATGTAAAAAATACTATTTGAGTTTTACTAATAATCTTTTTAGATATAAACTGTTTAATAGTATAACTTTTTTATCATGAGGTCTTGACAAGATCCTATAAAGGCATTATTATTAATTCCAGTTAGTATTTCAGTTATTTAAATTTTAATTAATTAGTTGATTACTTAGTTTAATTGAATTACTTTTTAGTTAAAAATTTAGAAGATATTCTGGATAATACGG